ATGGCTCCACAAACTGAAACAAAAGCAGGTACTGGCTTTAAAGCTGGTGTAAAAGATTACCGTTTAACTTATTACACGCCTGATTATCAAGTAAAAGATACTGATATTTTAGCAGCGTTCCGTATGACTCCTCAACCAGGAGTACCGGCAGAAGAAGCAGGTGCAGCTGTTGCTGCTGAATCATCGACAGGTACTTGGACAACTGTATGGACTGATGGTTTAACATCTTTAGATCGTTATAAAGGTCGTTGTTACGATATTGAACCATTAGGAGAAGACGATCAATATATTGCTTATATTGCTTATCCTTTAGACTTATTTGAAGAAGGGTCAGTTACAAACTTATTTACTTCAATTGTAGGTAACGTTTTTGGTTTTAAAGCTTTACGTGCTTTACGTTTAGAAGATTTACGTATTCCACCAGCTTATGTTAAAACATTCCAAGGTCCGCCTCATGGTATTCAGGTTGAACGTGATAAATTAAACAAATATGGTCGTGGTTTATTAGGTTGTACAATTAAACCAAAATTAGGTCTTTCAGCTAAAAACTATGGACGTGCTGTTTATGAATGTTTACGAGGTGGTCTTGATTTTACAAAAGATGACGAAAACGTAAACTCACAACCTTTCATGCGTTGGCGTGACCGTTTCTTATTTACTGCTGAAGCAATTTATAAATCTCAAGCTGAAACTGGTGAGGTTAAAGGACATTACTTAAATGCAACAGCAGGTACATGTGAAGAAATGATGGAACGTGGTCAATTTGCTAAAGATTTAGGTGTTCCAATTATTATGCATGACTATATTACTGGTGGTTTTACAGCTAACACTTCATTAGCTCATTTCTGTCGTGCTAGTGGATTATTATTACATATTCACCGTGCTATGCACGCTGTTATTGACCGTCAACGTAATCATGGTATTCATTTCCGAGTGCTAGCGAAAATTTTACGTATGTCAGGTGGTGACCACTTACACTCAGGAACAGTAGTAGGTAAATTAGAAGGTGAACGTGAAATTACTTTAGGTTTCGTTGACTTAATGCGTGATGATTACATTGAAAAAGATCGTAGTCGTGGTATTTACTTTACACAGGATTGGGTTAGTTTACCAGGTACAATGCCTGTAGCTTCAGGTGGTATTCACGTTTGGCATATGCCGGCATTAGTTGAAATTTTTGGTGACGACGCATGTTTACAATTCGGTGGTGGTACATTAGGACACCCTTGGGGTAATGCTCCAGGAGCCGCTGCAAACCGTGTTGCTTTAGAAGCTTGTACACAAGCTCGAAACGAAGGACGTGATTTAGCATCTGAAGGTGGTGATGTAATTCGTGCTGCTTGTAAATGGAGTCCTGAATTAGCTGCAGCTTGTGAAGTATGGAAAGAAATTAAATTTGAATTTGATGCTATTGATACATTATAATATTAATTTACTTATTCCTAAAATTATTATTTACTAATTTAAATAATAATTTGTTTTTCCTTATAATAATATTATATAATATTATTATAAGGAAAAAAGTAATGGGGTATCGTCAAGTGGTAAGACATCGGGTTTTGGTCCCGACATTCGTAGGTTCGAATCCTTCTACCCCAGACATTGACAATTAATTTACTAAATAATATAATAGTTTTATTACTAATTTTTAGTTTTATATTTATATTCGCGGGATAGAGTAGTCTGGTAGCTCGCAAGGCTCATAACCTTGAGGTCGTAGGTTCGAATCCTACTCCCGCTAAAAAATTATTATTATAAATATTATTAATAATAGTGATATTAATAATATTATTAATATTAATAATAGTGATAGTAATAATATTATTAATATTAATAATAGTGATAGTAATAATATTATTAATTATGTTGGTATTGGTATTATTACCCCCAGGGGAATTCGAATCCCCGTTTCCTCCGTGAAAGGGAGATGTCCTAGGCCTCTAGACGATGGGGGCCTTAAATTATTTATTGTTTAATATATACTATATTATATATTAATATATAATTTTTGTCAATTATTTATTTTAATTAATATTATTAAGTAGGTGGTACCCAGATTCGAACTGGGGAATAAAGGATTTGCAATCCCTTGCCTTACCGCTTGGCTATACCACCAAAATTAATTTTTATTTTATATTATAATATATAATATATTATATAAGTAAAATAAAAAAGATTTTTAAAAAATTATTAATAAAATAATGAGCCGAGCTGGATTCGAACCAGCGTAGGTATAACCAGCGGAGTTACAATCCGCCCCCATTAACCACTCGGGCATCGACCCTTTTAATATATATTAATATTATATATATAATATTATTTTGTCAATATAATTTGAATTTAAATTAAAAATATAATATAATAATAAATATTAAATTAAATATTATTTTTTTAAAGGGTTGCTAGCTCAATGGTAGAGTGTTCGGCTTTTAACCGATTTGTTCTGGGTTCAAATCCCAGGTAACCCAATTTAACATAATAAATATTATATTAATATATAATATTTGAAAAATTAATATATAATTAATATAATTATTTATAAAATTTGAATTCAAAAATTAAAATATTTAATAACTTTTTTATTAAAAAGTTATTAAAAAAAAAATTATATTTCTTTTATGACTTTTATTTTCCAATTAACACTTTTTGCTTTTGTTGCAGTATCTTTTATTCTTGTAGTTGGTGTACCTGTTGTTTTTGCATCACCAAATGGTTGGACTGAAAATAAACGTGTTGTTTTTTCTGGTGTTGGAATTTGGGTTTTATTAGTTTTTGCTTTAGGAGTTTTAAATTCTTTCGTTATTTAACTTTAATTTTAATAATATTATTTTTAAAATAATATTATTAAAATTAAGTATACTAAAAATTAAACTTTATTAAATAATTAATAAAGTTTAATATTACTTTATTTATTTATAATTAACAATGAAACAAAAAAACAAAAAAAATTTATTAAGTTATAATAAAAATAAACAAATTTTGATTTACAAAGATAAAAAATTTAACCTATTACAGTTATTAAAAAAATTATCAATTATTTATAATTTATTAATTTTTTCAAAGAAACGTTTTAAAAATGATTTTACTAATTTTCCTTCAAATTTATTTTTTATTATATTATTACCTTTATTAGGTTACACGCTAGATAAGCAAAAATTTTTTTCTAATAATATTAATAATTTTGAATCTTTTTTTTATAAAACATTACCAGGTATAAATAATTTTAATAAAATAAATTTATCAAATTTAACTTGGGAAACATTTAATTACACAGAGTATTTTAAAAAAATAAATTGGAATAATTTAAAAAAATTAAGTTACTTTGATAGTTCAGTTTTTATTTCTTTTAATTCAAACCTATATAATAAAAAATTTTATATTAGTACATATAGTAATGATAATAATTTTTCAAATAAAATAAAATTAGATATTAATATAGATAAAAGTAAAAACTTAAATAAATATTTTATTAGTGGTCGTAAATTTAGTACATTTTTTAAACCAGATCTATTTAATAAAAATAATTTTTTATCATTATATAATAAAAAAAATTCAAGTAATTTTATTTTTAAAAATGATAATTTTAAAAATAATGAGTTTATAAATTTAAAATATTGGCAGTATTCGTTTTATGAGTTAGATAATATTCCATTAAAATTAAATAGTGTATTTTATTCCCATACTAATTATGATAATAATATTATAAAAAAAAATAATTTAATTGAAAAACGTAAAAATAAAAATCTATATTTAACAAAACCTTTGTTTAATAATTTATTTTATTATAAAAAAATTAATTTAATTAAAAAAAATAATCTAGTTTTTTCAAATAATTTTAAAACTATAATTGAAAAAAAAAATAATATAATAAATTTTGAAATAGGAAATAAAAAAATAACTTCTGATATATATAATTTTAGATTTTTTCATTACAAAATCTATAATAAACTGTTTTTATTTAAAAATTTTTTAAAATATCAAATAAATAATTTTGATAACAATAAGTCGTTAAATAGTTTTTATGATTTTATAATAAACCAAAATTTAAATAAACCAATAAAAAAAAATATAATTTCAAATAATAATAAATTTATTAATATAGTAAAAAATAAAAAGGAACCAAATTGGAAAAACTTACTTCGTAAAGACTTAAAAAATTTAGGTAGTAATAAAAGTGAAAATTTTATTTATTATAACAAATTTATAATAAAATACCCAAATTTAAATAATAATTTAAGTTATTTAGAAGAACAACTACCCCCATTTTTAAATAATCAACCAACATTTTTTTTAAAAAAACATATAGTAGAAAATAATAAAATATTAAAAAATAAAATTAAAATTCCTATTTCGATTAAATCTAGAGAAAATAAAAATATAATAATAAAAAAAAATAATAATTTTATTAATAAACTAAATGATAAAAATATAAAATATTCAAGTTTAAAAATAAAACCTCAAAATTCAAATTTTTTAGGTTTTGGTTCTTATTTAACAAAAATACCTAGAAATAAAAAATATTCATTTTTATATTATTTTGAAAGAGAGTTTTTTTATTATTTAGAATCATTAACACAAAAAAATAAATCTAAAATAAATACATCTTTTTATAATTATAATATACTCTCTTTTGTTTTTAATAGTACAAACAGTAATTTATTAAAAAATATGAGTGAAGAAAAATTAATTAAAGGTAATTATACTAATTACAAAAATTATATTTTATTAAAAAATAAAATTATTGAATCTGACTCTAATTTATTAAAAAGAAAAGTTTCTGGTTATTTATATCCGGATACTCAGAAAAAAAATATTATTTTTATTAATAAATTAGATTTAATGAATAATTCATTTATACAAATAAAAGGACCAAAAAATTTAATTTATAATAAATTTAAAAAATTTTCTAATAATTTATTTTTTTTATATAGTAAGAAAAATATAATTAATTTTAATATAGAAGAATTAAATTTAAATAAAAAAAATAATTTATATTTAAAAAATAAAAAGAATTTAATAAAAAATGTAAATTTTTTTGGTAATAAAAAAATGGATTTTGGATTAGGTTTTAGTTATAACACAAATAATAATCTAGAACTTATAGAAATTGATAAATCTAATTATCAACCTAACCTTTCTTTACTTTATAGTAAACAAAGGCTAGATTCAAAATCTCCATTTTCTTGGCAATATCCTATAAAGGAAGATTTATTATTAAATAATAATAATTATTTTCATTCATTATTAGTTAATAAAAAAAATTATTATAATCACAGTTTAAAAAAAAATTTACAAATAAAAACAGATTATAGTGAAAATAATAAAAATTATTTATTGGAAGTTTGTGATTTTAATGAAATACCTTTAGTTCCAATAAGTTATAAAAGTTATTTTAAGTATAATAAAAATTATAATAATTTAAATAGTTATTATTCCAATTTTATTAAAAATTTTAATAATTTATTTAATACTGATTTATATGAACTTGTAAGCTTAAAACAATGGTCTTTATTAACACAAATTGGTTTTTTATTAATATTTTTAAACTTTATTAATAATTTAAAAGAAAATTATGGTGAATCTTTTTTAACTGCTTTTAAAACATTTTTTAATAATTTTGAATTTAATGCATTAATTAATTTAAAAATAGAGGTAGGTAAGACAATCAAATCAAAAAAAATAAAATTTAATGATCTAATTGGAGGTAAATTTTTTTTACAGGAATTTAATCAAACAATTTTATTATTAAGAAATTCTAAATTTGGTATTCAATCCAATTTAAATATAAAAAAACCTGAATTTAATTTTAATCAAAATTTAGTTAATGAAAAAAGTTTTGTTTTATATAGCAAAAATAAAAAATATAAAAATTCATTTATTATATTTAATAACAAACAAAAAAATTTAATTTTAAATTTTATTAATAACCCATTTTATTTATTACCTTCAAAATATAAAAAAATAAACCCTAAAAAAAATTTTTCAATTAAAAATCTACAAAATAAAGTTTATATTAAAGGATTTTTATTAGTCGGTCCTCCCGGAACTGGAAAAACTATTTTAGTTAAAGCATTATCAGGTGAAGCCGAGGTACCTATTGTTTTAGAATCTGGTGAAAAATTATCAAAGTTTAGTTCATCAAATGATACAATATCAGAAAATGCAAAAGGCGCTTTAGAATTAAAAAATTTATTTAAAAGAGCAAAAAAAATATCACCTTGTATTTTATTTTTAGATGAAATAGATAGTGTTGGTCAAAATAGAAAAGATGTTTTAACTGATTACCGTAAAAAAAAATTAATAAATTCTTCTACAACAAATTCCTATTATTTTTTATCTAATAATAAAATTAATATAAATTCAATGAATTTTACTAAATTAGATTATAAAATAAATAATAATTTAAGTTTTAATAAATTTAATTACATTAAAACTAACAATTATTTAGATAAAAACCCTAATAATAGCCAATTAAATAGTAAATCATTATCAATGCTTACACAACTTTTATGTGAATTAGATGGTTTAAAAGATCGTTACGATCTTGTTATTATAGGAGCTACTAATCGTCCAAAAACTTTAGATCCAGCATTAACTAGACCTGGTAGATTAAGTAAGATTGTTTATATTGACCTCCCAGGTAAAAAAAAGCGTTTTGAATTATTAAAGTTTTATTCAAAAAATAAAAATAATAATATTAATTGGGAGTTTTTTGCAAACCAAACAACGGGTTTAAGTGCAGCTGATTTATCTTCTTCATTAAATATATCATTATTAAAAACAATTTATAATTATATTAATTTAAAAAAACAAAAAAACTTAAAACTAGTAAGTAATTTTAATATTAAAAATAAATTAATACCCGATTTTGAAGAAATTGAATATGGAATTCAAATTATTAAATTTAGAAATAATTCTTTTAAATATAAATCTTATGAATTAGGTGTTTTAATAAATTCTCTAATGATGAATTATAATTATTTTAATCAGATCAAATTAATAAATTTATTTGATTTTTCAAAATTTATTTTAAATTATAAAAAATTTAATTTTATAGAAAATACTACTATAAAAAAAAAATGGTTGGATTTAAAAATAAAAGAAAATAAAATAAGCCCATTAAAAAAAATTTCAAGAACTATTTTTTATAAAAAGAATAGAAAATTTATTAGATCTTTATATTTATTAAATAAAAAGAGTAATATTAATAAATTAATAATTAATAAAAAACAAAAATACTATTTTATAAATAAATTTAATAAATATATTAATAGATTATTTAAAGTTAATATATTTAGTTCTCGACTATTATTATTTTCAACATACATTATTAATAATCCTTTGATTTTATCATTTAATTTATTTTATACTTATTCAAAAAATTTATTACATTATAAATTTTATTATTTTAATAATAAAATTCATAATGTAATAAATAGTGATTTAGTATTTGATAAAAAGTTTATAACTTTTAAATATAATAATATATTAAAATATAAATTAATTAATTATAATTTTAAATTAACAAATAATATAATTTTAATAAATAACAAAAAATTTTATCATGAGGATAATAAAATTTTTTCATTAACTAAAACTTTAAATAATAATATTAAAAATAGTTTTAATACTACAAAAAAATATTTAAATACAAAAAATTATTTTAATTTATATAATAAAGTTTGTTTAGAAAAACAAAATAAAATTCAACAAATTCTATTTAGTGATTCATCTTTTATTAATAGAGTATCCTATTATATTGGAGGAAAAGTTTTAATTTTAACGATATTAAAAAAACCTATTACAAATTTTAATACTATAAATTTATGGTCAGTTAAAAATAAATTAAATTCTAAAACAAAAAAAAAATTATTTATAGAAAATTCTATAAAAAAATTAATTAATAAAGAAGATTTTGAAAATTATTTATTTTTTATTATTAATGGAAAAATATCTGAAACTAAAATGTTATTAGATAATAATTCAAAAAATTTTTCAAATTTTGCGATTGATGATTTAAAAGAACTTAGTTGGTTATTAAATATTATGGTTAATAAAAATAATTTTTATAAAACATTAAGATCAAAATTATTAAAACAAGTATTAATTCAAAATTCAAAAAATTCATTTAAAAAAAATAATAAGCAAATAATTAAAAATAATTATAATAAAAAAGATTTATCAAATTTATTAGTTAATAAGTTTGATAAATCTTTTTTATTAAATAAAAAAATATTGTTAAATTCGAATTCACAAAATTTTAATTTGTGGTCTGTAATTCCTTATTGGTGGGGTCTTGACCCCAATTTAAAATTAAAAAATACTAATATTATGCATTGGTCATTTAAAAAATCTAAAAAAGTAAATTCTCTAACTTTATTACTTAAACAATCTTCAAAATATTATTATTTTTCAAATAATTATAATAATAATTCAAATAATTTTATTAAGGATAAAAGTATATTTTTAAGTTCAAATAAAATTAATAATTATAATTTTATAAATACATTTTTTAAATCGGAAATAAATTGGAATAATATTTTAATAATTGAATATTATACTTTAATTTCAAATTTGATTTTTAATTTAATTTTTAATTGTTTTAATTTATTAGAATTAAATATTGAATTTGTTGATTATTTGATTTATTATATATTATGTAATGAACGTTTTTATGATTTTGAATTAAATAAAATATCAGTAAAATATTATGATTTTAAAATTAATTAGATATAAGTTTTGTTTTTTATTAGTTAATCTATTATAATAATTAATGAGAAGATATTTTTAAAATAAAAACTTTTTCATATAAAGGCCTTTACTTATTTTGTTATTTTTATATAAATTAACATATATATTTTTAAATTATTTTTAATCAAATAAGTTAAAATAAAAGGAAATAAAAGTAGTTTTTTAGTTTAGAACTACTAATTCATTTTTTATTTTATTATTTTTATGATAAAAACAAAAAATTTAGTTTTTTTATTTTTATTTACATTAAATTTTTTTACGTATGATCAAATAGCAAAAGCTTATCCTATATTTGCTCAACAAAATTATCAAAATCCACGTGAACCAAATGGACGTATTGTATGCGCTAACTGTCATTTAGCTCAAAAACCAGTTGAAATTGAAGTACCTCAAGCAGTATTACCAGATAGTGTTTTTGAAGCTTCTATAAAAATTCCTTATGATAAATCAATTCAACAAGTTCAATCAAATGGTAAAAAAGGTGATTTAAATGTAGGTATGGTTTTAATATTACCAGAAGGTTTTTCTTTAGCACCTACGGACCGAATTCCAGAGGAAATGAAAACAAAGGTTGGTCAGTTATATTATCAACCTTATAGTGATAGTCAATCAAATATGCTAGTTGCTGGTCCTGTACCAGGAAAAGACTATAGCCAAATGGTTGTTCCTATTCTTTCTCCAGATCCATCAAAAGATAAAAACGTTAATTATTTAAAATATCCTATTTACTTAGGCGGTAATAGAGGTCGCGGACAATTATATCCTGATGGATCAAAGAGTAATAATAATATTTTTAATTCTTCGGTTTCGGGGAAAATTACTGAAATTAAAACAAGTAAAAAATCTACAAGTATTGTAATTGAAACTTCAAATGGTGAAACAATTACGGAAAAAATTCCAGTTGGACCAACAATTATTGTTAGTGAGGGACAAACTGTTAAAATTGATCAACCTTTAACAAATAACCCTAATGTTGGTGGTTTTGGACAAGCTGAAACAGAAATTGTTTTACAAAATCCAGCTCGTGTTCAAGGTTTAATTATTTTTTTAATTACTATTTTCATTACTCAAATTTTCTTAGTACTGAAGAAAAAACAAGTTGAAAAAGTTCAATTAGCTGAAATGAATTTTTAATATTTTTATATTTTAATAATAATTATTATTAAAATATAAAAATATATTATATTAATTTAAATTAAAATATTTTTATGTTAACATTAATTAGTTATATTGGTTTATTAATCGGTGGTCTTATTATGGCCTCAATTTTTTATTTAGCAGTTGTAAAAATTCAATTAATATAAATATAATTTAGATAAATTATATTTATATTAATAAAATTCGTTTAGTTAAATTAGTGAAAATCAATTTTTTATTTTTATTTCTTTTTTATTATGGTAGAACCTTTATTATCAGGAATTGTTTTGGGATTAGTACCTGTAACAATTAGTGGTCTTTTAGTAGCAGCTTATCTTCAATATCGTCGTGGTGATAGTTTAAATTTCTAAAATTAAAAAATCTATTTTTTTTCTTTCTTTTCTCCCCAGATAGGACTTGAACCTATGACCAATCGGTTAACAGCCGATTGCTCTACCACTGAGCTACTGAGGAATAAATAAATTAATTATTTTTTATTATTATAATAAAAAATAATTAATTTTTCAATTTTAATATATTTTTTTAATAATCTTAATACATAATATAAATAATTTCGGAGAGAGAGGGATTCGAACCCTCGGTATAAAATAATATTATACAACGGATTAGCAATCAGTCGCTTTAAACCACTCAGCCATCTCTCCTTTTTTATTATTTAATAAATAATATTAATAATATATATATTATATATAAAAAATTAATATTATTATATAGGCCTAACAGGATTCGAACCTGTATTCAATACTTAGAAGGTACTTGTCTTATCCATTAGACTATAAGCCCATAATTTAAATTTTTATAAATTAACTTAGTAAAAAAGTTTTATATTGAATTTATTATAAGTTTTATGTTATAATAAAATTGACTATAAGAATTTTAATTAAATAATTTATTTGCTATTAGATTTTAACAAAAAATTAAAACAATTGTCAAATCAAAATTTTAAAAAGAATAGTCAACTGAATGATAAAATAATAAAATGTTTTTTAAAACAATATATATATATATTAATTATTAAAAATGGCAATTACATTAGAACAAATGGTCCAGGCTGGAATGCATTTAGGGCATCCTGCAAGAAAGTGGAACCCTAAAATGAAACCTTTTATTTACACTGAAAAAGATAGTATTCATTTAATTGATTTAATTAAAACTTATGTTCATTTAAATTATGTTTGTAAATTTTTAACAAAATCAGCATCTAACGGTAAAAAAATTTTATTTGTAGGAACAAAAAAACAAGCATCAAATTTAATTGCAGAAACAGCTTTAAATTGTAATTCATTTTATGTTAATGAAAAATGGTTAGGGGGTATGTTAACAAATTGGAAAACTGTTTATTTATCAACTAAAAAATTAAAAAATCTAGAAATACAAGAAAAAAAAGGTTTATTTAATAAATTACCAAAAAAAGAAGCTGCTAATTTAATAAAAAAAAAAGAAAAATTAAATAAATATTTAGGTGGAATGAAAAATATGGAAGTTTTACCTGATATTGTTATAATTATTGGACAACATGAAGAAATAAATGCATTAAAAGAATGTAATAAATTAGGTATTCGTAGTATAAGTATACTAGATACTGACTGTGACCCTTCAATTTCAGATTTAATAGTTCCTGCAAACGATGATTCTATGCCATCAATAAAATTATTATTACAAGAATTTGAATTTTCTATTAAACAAGGGCAAGAAATTTTTAATACAAAGAAAAATATGAAATAAAACTAAAATGGTTGTTAAAAAGGTAATTTTTATAAAAGCCAAATTAATATGTTAAGTGAAGTAAATCTTTTATTTGATTCTGCAGAAGTGTCTGTAGGTCAACATTATTATTGGGAAATTGGTAGTTATTCTATTCATGGACAAGTTCTAATGGTTTCTTGGTTTGTTTTTGCAATAATTGCTAGTATTTCTTTTTTAGCAAATAATCAACTAAAACCAATACCAGAAGAAGGTTTACAAAATTTAACAGAATTTTTTACTGAATTTATTCGTGATTTAGCAAAAACACAAATTGGAGAAGAGGACTATGAAAAATGGGTTCCATTTTTAGGAACTATTTTCTTATTTATTTTTGTATCAAACTGGTCTGGTGCTTTAATACCGTGGCACGTTATTGAAATACCAAATGGGGAATTAGCAGCTCCAACTAATGATATTAATACAACTGTTGCTTTAGCATTATTAACATCAATTGCTTATTTTTATGCGGGTTTAAGTAAAAAAGGTTTAGGCTATTTTAAACGCTATATTTCACCAGCAGCTTTTTTATTACCAATTAATGTATTAGAAGATTTTACAAAACCTTTATCATTAAGTTTTCGACTTTTTGGAAATATTCTTGCTGATGAATTAGTTGTTGCTGTATTAGTTGCTTTAGTTCCATTAATTGTTCCTATTCCTATTATGCTTTTAGGTTTATTTACTAGTGGAATTCAAGCCTTAGTATTTGCAACGCTTGCTGGGGCATATATTGGTGAAGCTGTAGAAGATCATCATTAAAAAAAATTTAAACTAAATAAAATAATTTATAAATAAATTATAAATAATGGTTGTTATTATTATTATACACTATATAACTTTTAGGAGATTATTAATTATGAATCCACTTATCGCTGCTGCTTCTGTTATTGCTGCTGGTTTATCTGTTGGTTTAGCTGCTGTTGGTCCTGGAATTGGACAAGGTACAGCTGCAGGTTATGCTGTTGAAGGGATTGCACGTCAACCTGAAGCAGAAGGAAAAATTCGTGGTGCATTATTACTATCGTTTGCATTTATGGAATCTTTAACAATTTATGGTCTTGTTGTTGCATTAGCATTATTATTTGCTAATCCATTTGCTTCATAATTAAATTAATCCAAAAATATTAATAGTTTTTAAAAATATTAAAAATTTAACTAATTATATAAATATTTAATTAAATATTTATATAATTAGTTAATATAATAATTTGGAGATTTTTTTATGAATTTAATAGAAATTAATTGTATGTTTTTTGGTCATGGTTTTGGTATTAATACTAATATATTAGAAACAAATGTTATAAATTTAGCAGTTGTTATTGCAGTTGTTGTTACTTTTGTTGGCGATGCTGTACGTGAGTTATTAGAAAATCGTAAAAAAAAAATTTTACAAAATATCTGTGCAGCTGATGCTCGTGCTCAAGAAATTCAAGAAAAAATGGATCAGGCAATTTCACAATTAGAAAATGCAAAAATAAGAGCTAATGAAATTCGAGAACAGGGTTTAATTGCTGCTGAACGTGAAAAAAATTTATGTATTGAACAAGCAGAAGAAGAAACGGCTCGTTTAAAAGAAACAAGACAATCAGCAATTCGCTTACAACAACAAAAAGCGATTCAACAGATTTCACAACAAATTGTATTGTTATCTTTAAAACAAGTTCGAGATCAATTAAAACTTAAAATGAAATCAAAAACATTTCATCCTTGGGTAAATAAAGTTAAAATTAATAAATATACTTCTATTAAAAAATATTCTTTTAATTAAATATATTTATAACTTTTTAACTAAAAATTTTAAAAAAATAGGGTGTTTTTCCTTTTTATAATAAAACAGAAAAAATTTTGGTCATTTTACTTAAAAAGTAAAATAATAGGAGTACAAAAATGGCATATACAATTAAAGCACACGAAATTAGTAGTGTTATTCGACGTCAAATTGCTCAATACAATGAAGACATGCGAGTAGTTAATGTAGGAACTGTTTTCCAAGTTGGTGATGGAATTGCCCGTATTTATGGATTAGAAAAAGCAATGGCCGGCGAATTATTAGATTTTGAAGATGGTACTGTTGGTATTGCATTAAATTTAGAGTCTAAAAGCGTTGGTGCTGTACTAATGAGTGAAGGTTTAACAGTACAAGAAGGTTCATCTGTTGTTGCTACAGGTAAAATTGCTCAAATACCTGTTTCTGATAAATGTTTAGGACGTGTTTTAAATTCCTTAGCTCGTCCGATTGATGGTAAAGGTGATATTGAAGCTACAGAAACTCGATTAATTGAATCACCAGCACCGGGTATTATATCTCGTCGTTCAGTACATGAACCTTTACAAACTGGTTTAGTTGCTATTGATGCAATGATTCCTATTGGACGAGGTCAACGAGAATTAATTATCGGAGATAGACAAACTGGTAAAACATCAGTTGCTCTTGATACAATTATTAACCAAAAAGGTAAAGACGTTGTTTGTGTTTATGTTGCAATTGGTCAAAAAGCTGCTTCTATTGCCCAAGTAGTAAACACTTTAGAAGAACGAGGTTGTATGGATTATACAATTATTATTGCAGCAACTGCCGACTCACCTGCTACGTTACAATACTTAGCTCCTTATACTGGTGCATCACTTGCAGAATACTTTATGTATAAAGGTCGTCATACATTAATTATTTATGATGATTTATCAAAACAAGCGCAAGCTTATCGTGAAATGTCATTATTACTTCGTCGTCCACCAGGTCGTGAAGCTTTTCCTGGAGATGTTTTTTACTTACACTCACGTTTATTAGAACGTGCAGCTAAATTGAGTGATCAATTAGGCAGTGGAAGTATGACAGCTTTACCAATTGTTGAAACTCAAGAAGGTGATGTATCAGCTTATATTCCAACAAATGTAATTTCAATTACAGATGGTCAAATTTTTCTTTCGGGAGATATTTTTAATTCTGGTATACGACCTGCTATCAATGTAGGTATTTCTGTTTCTCGTGTAGGTTCAGCTGCTCAACCAAAAGCTATGAAACAGGTTGCTGGTAAATTAAAACTAGAATTAGCACAATTTGCTGAATTAGAAGCTTTCTCTCAATTCGCTTCTGATTTAGACCAAGCAACACAGAAGCAATTAGCTCGTGGTCAACGTCTACGTGAAATTTTAAAACAACCACAATCATCACCATTATCATTAGAAGATCAAGTAACTACTATATATGCTGGTACAAATGGTTATTTAGATAGCCTTCCTGTAAATGAAGTACGCTCATTCTTAGTTGAATTACGTCAATATTTATCAACAAATAAATCAAAATACGGTGAATTAATTCGTGAAACAAATACATTAAATGAAGAAGCAGAAGCTCTTTTAAAAGAAGGTTTAACTGATTTATTAAGTAATCGTTAAATTAATAATTAAATTAAATATATTGTGTTTTTTTATTAAATATATTAAAATTTATTAGGTTTTATTTGAATAAAACCTAATAAATTTTAATATAAATTCGCTCTTCTGGTGGAATTGGTAGACACGCTGGTTTTAGGAACCAGTGCTTTTAGCGTGAGGGTTCGAGTCCCTCGAAGAGCAAATACTTATATATTTTAATTATAAATTATTATAAGAAAATCTTTTAATTTTTGAAAAATTTTTTATAGGAAATGTTTTTTAAAATTTATAAAATTAATATCTTTTCTAATTAAACGTCTTGTAGCATTTTCAAAAATAATACCCTTTAAGGTTAGTTTATTTTTTAAAACTAAGGGTTCTCCTAAATTGGTTAAAATTATTATTTGTTCATATTCTGGAACCAAAAAGAGGTAAAAACTTTTTGAACATCTTTAACTTATAGCATATCATTTTTTTTATCATATCTGAACGAATATGATTTATTAATAATTTTATATAATAAAATGGCCTCTAATAAACCAGTAACTCTATCTGCATCTCTTAAAGCATGGACTTCTTCTTTATAATAATAGCTTCATTAGCTGCAGTAATAGCGTTTATAAAACCAATATAAATATCAGCTGAACAGCCAATTAAAATATAAAAAAAATTTAAATAATTCAAATTTATTAAACTATAAATTAATGTTTTAATATTTTTTTAGTAATATTATAATGTTGCCTATTTTTATAAATACATAATAAAGATAAATTTTTACAACATTTATAAATAATTAAAGCTTGATCTAAAAGACAATTACCTTCAAAAATATCCATTACTGTATATAAAATTATATTTTATAATCTAATTAATAAATATAAATTTTTTAAACCAATACCAACATCAATTAAGGCAATTTTATTTTATAACCTAAACGAGTAATTTATATACCCATATTTGATATTGTACTAGTTTTTCCTACTCTATTTTTTCCTGAATTAATAATAATAAAGTAATTGATTGTTTATTATTATATGAAAAATTGTTTTCTATATTATCTTTAGTCGATTTACATATATAAACCGTCTTTTTTTATTAAAAAAAAATAGTTTTTATAAAAAAATATATATATAAATTTAATTTTATATTAAAAATTATTTAAATCTTATCTTTCGGAAAGGGAGGGATTCGAACCCTCGGTACTCGTGAAAGTACGCCGGTTTTCAAAACCGAAGCATTCAACCACTCTGCCACCTTTCCTAATAATTTATTATTATTATAATTAATAAATTAATTATTTTCAAATATAAAAATCTATATTTTAAAAATATAATTTGGGCGACTGACGGGACTTGAACCCGCGAATGTCAAAGTCACAATCTGATGCCTTACCACTTGGCTACAGCCGCCTTTTTAGATTTTTTTTACAAAAAGTTAATATTATAATATAGTATAAAATTATAATGATTGTCAATTTTTATATTTATTTAATATAAAAATTGACAATCATTATAATTTTAATTGTTATTCGCACTTGCTGTTTTTACGTAAAGAATTAATAAAAAAGATGTGGGAATTAAAATAAATAAAGCTACTGCAATAAGACCTAAAACGTTTACTTCCATTCTATTTTAACCTTATAAAATTATTTTTTTAGTAAATATATATATATATATAATATATAAATTAACCAAATTTTGAAGATGTTGATGCAATTAAAAATGCGGCATATGTTAAAACATACCCAGCACTAAAGTGAGCTAAACCTACTAAACGAGCTTGAACAATTGAAAGAGCAACAGGTTTATCTTTCCAACGAATTAAAGCTGCAATTGGTGTACGTTCATGAGCCCAAACTAATGTCTCAATTAATTCTTGCCAATATCCACGCCATGAAATTAAAAACATAAAACCTGTAGCATAGATTAAATGTCCAAATAAGAACATCCAAGCCCATACAGATAAACTATTCATACCAAATGGATTATAACCATTAATTAATTGTGATGAGTTTAACCATAAATAATCACGTAACCAACCCATTAAATAAGTTGATGATTCATTAAATTGGTTTACATTACCTTGCCAAATTCCTAAATGTTTCCAATGGAAATAGAATGTTACCCAACCAATTGTATTTAACATCCAAAATACTGCTAAATAAAAAGCATCCCATGCTGAAATATCACATGTTCCACCACGACCTGGACCATCACAAGGGAAACTATAACCAAAATCTTTTTTATCAGGCATTAATTTTGAACCACGAGCATCTAAAGCTCCTTTAACTAAAATTAATGTTGTTGTATGTAAACCTAAAGCAATAGCGTGGTGAACTAAGAAATCACCAGGACCAATTGTTAAAAATAAAGTATTAGTATTACTATTAATTGCTTCTAACCAACCAGGTAACCATAAACTTTGTCCAGCTGAATAAGCTACACTATTTGGTTGAGATAATAATAAATCAAAACCATATGCAGTTTTACCATGTGAAGCTTGAATCCATTGAGCGAAAACAGGTTCAATTAATATTTGTTTTTCAGGTGTACCAAAGGCTTGCATTACATCATTGTGAACATAAAGACCTAAAGTATGGAATCCTAAAAATAAAGTAACCCAACTTAAATGTGAGATAATAGCTTCTTTATGTTCTAACATACGTGCTAAAACATTTCCTTTATTTGCTTCTGGATCGTAATCACGAATAAAGAATATCGCTCCGTGAGCAAATGCACCACATAAAATAAAACCTGCAATATATTGATGGTGCGTATATAAAGAAGCTTGAGTTGTAAAATCTTGTGCTAAAAATGCATAAGGAGGTAATGAATACATGTGTTGAGCCACTAATGAACAAATTGTACCTACCGATGCTAAAGCTAATCCTAATTGGAAATGTAATGAGTTATTTACTGTATCATATAACCCTTTATGACCAGCACCAAGACCTCCAGCTGGCGGAGTGTGTGCTTCTAAAATTTGACGCATACTATGCCCAATACCAAAATTTGTACGGTACATATGACCTGCCACAATAAATAAAACGGCAATTGCTAAATGATGATGTGCCATATCTGATAACCATAAACTTTGTGTTTGTGGATGAAAACCACCTAAAAAAGTTAAAATTGCTGTTCCTGATCCTGAAGCAGTACCAAAAACATGGTTACCAGTATCTGGATTTTCTGCATATGCAGCCCAATTACCTGTAAAGAAAGGTGTTAATCCTTGTGGATGTGGTAATGTTGTTAAAAAATTATCCCACCCAACGCGTTGTCCACGTGCTGCAGGAATAGCTACGTGAACTAAATGACCTGTCCAAGCTAAAGAACTAACTCCAAATAAACCAGATAAATGGTGATTTAAACGCGACTCTGCATTTTTAAACCAGCTTAAGCCGGGTTGAAATTTAGGTTGTAAATGAAGCCAGCCTGCAAATAAAAATGCTGTTGCGGCTAAAGATAAAAAAATTGAACCAATATATAAATCTTGGTTTGTTCTCATCCCAATTGTATACCACCATTGGTATACTCCTGATGTTGCAATATTTACAGGGCCTGAAGCTCCTCCTCGTGTAAATGCTTCAACCGCAGGTTGACCGAAATGCGGATCCCAAATTGCATGAGCAATTGGACGAATATTTAATGGATTTTGAACCCATTGTTCAAAGTTTCCTTGCCAAGCAACATGAAATAAGTTACCCGAAGTCCATAAAAAAATAATTGCTAATTGACCAAAATGCGAAGCAAAAATTTTTTGGTATAAATTTTCTTCAGTCATACCATCATGACTTTCAAAATCATGTGCTGTAGCAATCCCAAACCAAATACGGCGAGTTGTAGGATCGTTTGCTAGCCCCTGGCTAAATTTTGGAAATTTTGTTGTTGCCATATTTCTTTTATATTAATTAAATAATTAACTACTTAATAAATATAATTTTTTAAAATAAAAAATTTTTATTTTATTTTTAACTATTTACAGTTAAAAGGAGTTTATTTATTATTTATAATAAATAAAAACAAGTAATTCAACTCATAATTTTATTTTAAATATTATTATCATTATTGTTATTGCTGATTATTATTTTTTATTATTATTTATTATATAATTAATATAAGGGACCAAACCAAACTTGGCTTTTTTTGTTTTGAATATAAATTAATTTATAGTTAAATCGGGGCTGACGGGACTCGAACCCGCAACTTCTACCGTGACAGGGTAGTGCTCTAACCAATTGAACTACAACCCCCCTTTAATTATTATTATTATAACAATGTATTTTTTTTAAGTCAAAATAATGTTTATTGCCTACTACTAGATTTGAACTAGTGACATTCCGCGTATGAGACGGACGCTCTAACCAACTGAGCTAAGTAGGCATTTAATAATTTTTTAATATAATTAATTATAACTTATTATATATTTTTAGTCAATAAAAATAAAATATTTTTAAACATAATAAAAAAAATTTTAATAACTAATAGTTATAAATTTTTATAAGTATTAATAATTAATAAAAACTAATAAAAACTAATAAAAACTACCTTGTATTTTAATAATATTAATTTCAAGTATATCTAAAATAACTGTATATTTGTTATTTCTAACAATTTATTTAAAATATATAAAGTTATTATAAAAAAGCTATGGAATATAAATTTTTTGAAACTATTTTTAAAATTTTATATTATTTAATTATTTATTAAATTATAATTTCTATATTATAATTTCTATATTATAATTTCTATATTATAATTTCTATCATTTATTTTTTATAATTAATAATGATAGATTTTTATTTAAATATTATTTTTATTATAATATATATTGATTTCATTAAATTTTTTATAAATAAAAAAATGATTACTTCTTTAACTAGAACTTAATAAAATTAAGTTAATTTGAGTAAATTATTTATTAGATATTTAACTATAATAAATAATAAATATTATTAAATATTTTTTTAAAATATTTAGATAAAACATGATAAATACATTTTAAATTAGGAGATTTTCAATATGACTATCGCAATCGGTAAGTCAGAAGAAAAACGTGGATTATTCGACGTAATGGATGACTGGTTACGCCGTGATCGCTTCGTTTATGTTGGTTGGTCAGGTTTATTACTATTACCTTGTGCATATTTTGCATTAGGAGGTTGGTTAACAGGTATTACATTTGTTACATCATGGTATAGTCATGGTTTAGCAAGTTCATTCTTAGAAGGTTGTAACTTTTTAACAGCTGCTGTATCAACACCACCAAACTCTATGGGTCACTCATTATTATTATTATGGGGTCCTGAAGCACAAGGTGATTTCACACGTTGGTGTCAATTAGGTGGTCTTTGGACTTTTGTTGCACTACATGGAGCTTTCGGTTTAATTGGATTTATGTTACGACAATTTGAAATTGCACGTGCTGTTAAGATTCGTCCATATAACGCAATTGCTTTCTCAGCGCCTATCGCTGTTTTCGTATCAGTTTTTCTTATTTATCCATTAGGTCAATCTGGATGGTTTTTCGCTCCAAGTTTTGGTGTTGCTGCAATTTTCCGTTTCATTTTATTTTTCCAAGGATTCCATAACTGGACATTAAACCCATTCCATATGATGGGTGTTGCAGGTGTATTAGGAGCGGCATTATTATGTGCAATTCACGGTGCTACTGTAGAAAATACAATCTTTGAAGATGGTGACGGTGCAAACACATTCCGTGCATTTAACCCAACTCAAGCAGAAGAAACTTACTCAATGGTTAATTTGTAGCCACTTTATATAGTGATATATATTGAAAATCTTACTTAAACGGAAAAACTCTAAGTATATAAATATTTATATATATGACAATTCCGTACTAAATTGATAGACTTTAAATTATAAAGAAAACAAATGACTTTTAATTATAAAGAAAACCTTTTTGATTTTAAAAAACCAGGAATTTATTTAATATCTTGTAAAAAAATAGAAAAATATTATATTGGTGAATCCCAGAATGTAGTAACACGTTTGTGCGCTCATAAAAATAAATTGAGACGTAATATTCATGAAAACAAAGAGTTACAATCTGACTTTAATAAATTTGGAGAAGAAAACTTTTTATTTCAAAAACTCATTTTTGGGTATGGTCTAAATAAAGATAAAAGATTAGAACTAGAAACCCATATTTTATTAACATTAGAACCAGAAAAAAGATATAATATTTATACAAATTTTAAAAAACGAGATAAGATATTAAATCCTTTTTTTGGTAAAACTCATAACTATGAAGCTAGACAAGCTCAATCTTTTGCAAAAAAAGGACAGAATATTCCTTCAGGCTTTAAAAATAAAAATCATAGTGATAATGTAAAAAAAATGTTAAGCCAAATAAATTCCAATAAGACAACTGTAGAAAGACGAAAACCTGTCATGATTAATTCTATTTATTATGAATCAATTAGTGAAGCATCAAAAAAAACAGGTTTAAATCGTAGATTAATACGTGAACGTTGTCATAATAAAACTCATTTTAATAATTTTAAATGGGTAGGGGAAGGCTTATAATTTTTTTAATTAATATTTTTTAAATCAAAAATCATAAATGTCTAACGACTATCCTTTCCGAAATACGGGGGAGTAGGAAACAAGGCTTAAAGTTATTAACTTTAAATATAGATGGTTTCCAAAACAGTAAGTGTCTTTTTTATTGTATATAAAAAAGATAAAGATATAGTCTGATCTTATAGGAAACTATAAGCTGTGGGCTACATTTAAAGTAGTTCCCGAAAAAGAAAAGCCGATTCTTTTTGAACATTTTTGTACAGCAAACCGTTTCTGGTCTCAAATTTTTGGTGTTGCTTTCTCTAACAAACGTTGGCTTCACTTCTTTATGTTATTTGTACCAGTAACAGGTTTATGGATGAGTGCATTAGGTGTAGTAGGTTTAGCATTAAACTTACGTGCATATGATTTCGTTTCTCAAGAAATTCGTGCTGCTGAAGATCCAGAATTTGAAACTTTCTATACAAAAAACCAATTATTAAATGAAGGTATTCGTGCATGGATGGCTGCTCAAGATCAACCACATGAAACATTAGTATTCCCAGAGGAGGTCAAGTAAGGCCGTGCTTTTTAGTGATAAAAAGCTTAAATGTTCCTTAAACGGGGAACCTCTAAGTATATAAATATTTATATATATGACAATCCCGTACCAAATTTTTATTAATTAAAAAAATTAAATGAATTTATTTGAGTTTAAAGATGGAGGTATTTATAAGATAACTTGTATTAAAAATAATAAAGTTTATATCGGACAAACAGATTGTTTTGTTCGTAGATGTTCTCAACATTTAAAATTACTTAAAGATAAAAAACATAAGTGTGAAAAATTACAAGAAGATGTTAATTTTTATGGTTTAGATAATTTTAAATTTGAAATAATTTTAAAAGAAAATATTTTTAAAAAACGTTTAAAATTAGAAAAAAAGTATATTGAAAATACTATAAAAGAACAACTATATAATACTATTAAAATACATAATTTTAAAACCCAACCTCGCATAGCTCAACGTGTAAAAATTCATGATATTATTTATCCTAGTATAAGAGAAGCATCTAGACAGATTAAAGAATCAACGCGTAATATCGGTCTTAAATTAGATGATATTTCAAATAAAAATTATGAACGATTAGATTACCATAAAAATATCTATTTTGATACATATAAAGTAAAGATCGATAATAAAATTTTTAAATCAACGCGTCATGTTGTTAATGCAGGTCTTGCTAAAACAACAAAACAAGTAAGAGATAGATGTAGATCAAAAAAGTGGAATAAATGGAAATTAATAGAAAACAGGTCTAACGACTATCCCGCGAGGGAGTAGGGTTAAAAACGCCAACCCGAAACAGGAACCTTCTTAAATAAATTTATAATTCTTTAAGAAGAAGATATAGTCTGATCTTTATGGAAACATAAAGACGAAGGTTTATTTTACAAATAAATACTTCTGAATAGCTTTGCGTACTATTTGAACATAATGTTTACCACGTGGAAACGCTCTTTAATGGAAGTCTTAGTGTAGGTGGTCGTGATCAAGAGTCAACTGGTTTTGCTTGGTGGGCTGGAAATGCTCGTTTAATTAATTTATCTGGAAAATTATTAGGTGCACACGTTGCTCATGCTGGATTAATTGTTTTTTGGGCTGGTGCTATGAATTTATTTGAAGTAGCTCATTTCATTCCTGAAAAACCTATGTATGAACAAGGTCTTATTTTATTACCGCACCTAGCTACATTAGGTTATGGTGTAGGTCCTGGTGGTGAAGTAGTAGATACTTTTCCATATTTTGTTTCAGGTGTTCTTCATTTAATTTCATCAGCTGTTTTAGGCTTTGGTGGTATTTATCACTCATTAATTGGGCCAGAAACATTAGAAGAATCTTTTCCATTTTTTGCTTATGTTTGGAAAGATAAAAACAAAATGTCAACAATTTTAGGTATTCATTTAATCATTCTTGGTATTGGTGCTTGGTTACTTGTTTGGAAAGCAATGTATTTTGGCGGTGTCTATGACACTTGGGCTGTTGGTGGTGGTGATGTTCGTGTCATTACAAACCCAACAATTAACCCAGGTATTATCTTTGGATACTTATTAAAATCACCATTTGGTGGTGATGGTTGGATTGTTAGTGTTGATAACATGGAAGATATCATCGGTGGTCATATTTGGATCGGTACTTTAGAAATCTTTGGTGGTTAGCTAAATAGCCACGCTTAATGGTGACATTAAGGCAATAATCGGGTGAATTGCAAAAAAGTCTAAGTATTAATTAAATATTTTATATTTATTTATTATAAGATAATTTGCAGCGAAGCTTATCGAATAGAGAAAAATAGTAGATAAGAACGTTCAACGACTAGGTAATGAGGAAGCTCTAACCAATAATTTACCCAAGAGCGCCCGACAAGTATATAATATAGTATGACAACTACTAAAAATGAAATTCTAAAATCTGAATTATTTCAAATAACAAGGGGATTATTATTAGGAGATGGTAATCTTCAAAAACCTAAAACTTGCAAATACTATCGTTTAAGGTTTGCACAAAATGAATTACGAAAAGATTATATAAACCATTTATTTAATAAATATCGTTATGGTCTAGAAGATACTAATATTGGTGAATTTAAGCCGTTGATTAGACAATATAAGCCTCGTGTGTATAACTATTCAACAAAAGTTAATAAATTATTAAAAAAAAGTTACTGTTTTGAAACTCGAATTTCTTCAGCTTTTAATGAGCATGCAGAAATCTTTTATTCGGATCAATCATCTAAAAAAAAATTATGCAAAGATTTAACATGTTTATATAATTTAATAACACCAATATCTTTAGCTTATTGGTATATGGATGATGGTACATGGCCTAATAAAAAAGCACGATCTTTTGTATTGTGTACACATGCTTATAGAATTGAAGAGGTTGAATACTTATCAGAAATATTAAATAATAAATTTAATTTAAAAACAAATCTCGGCATAAATAGAAACCAACCAATTTTAAGAATTTCAGCAAAAAGTTATAATATATTTCACGAACTTATTTTTCATACGATTAAAAAAATACCGAGTATGAAATCTAAATTTCCTTTTAATTAAAAAATACTTGAAGACATAGTCTGATCTTTAAGGAAACTTAAAGAAGTTAAAGATAAACACTTTAACGATAACAAAAATGATTTGGCATATTTTAACTAAGCCATGGGCTTGGGCACGTCGTGCTTTTGTATGGTCTGGAGAAGCTTATTTATCATATAGTTTAGCTGCTATTTCTTTAATGGGATTCATTGCATGTTGTATGTCTTGGTTCAATAATACAGCTTATCCTAGTGAATTTTATGGTCCTACGGGTCCTGAAGCATCTCAATCTCAAGCGTTTACTTTCTTAGTTCGTGACCAACGTTTAGGTGCTAATGTAGCATCAAGTCAAGGTCCTACAGGTCTAGGTAAATACTTAATGCGTTCACCAACAGGAGAAATTATTTTTGGTGGTGAAACAATGCGTTTCTGGGATTTCCGTGGTCCGTGGTTAGAGCCTTTACGTGGTCCAAATGGTTTAGATTTAAATAAACTTAAAAATGATATTCAACCATGGCAAGAACGTCGTGCAGCTGAATACATGACTCATGCTCCATTAGGTTCATTAAACTCTGTAGGGGGTGTAGCTACTGAAATTAATGCCGTTAACTTCGTTTCTCCACGTTCATGGTTAGCTTGTTCACATTTCGTATTAGGTTTCTTCTTCTTTGTTGCTCACCTTTGGCACGCTGGTCGTGCTCGTGCGGCTGCAGCTGGTTTTGAAAAAGGGATCGATCGTGATAATGAACCTGCATTATCAATGAAACCTTTAGATTAATTTATATTAATTAAATAATAATTAATATTTTTTAATTTATATTTTATTAATTTGTTAACAAATTAATAAAATATAAATTAAAAAATATTAATTATCTTATTTTATTAAAGTTAATTAAATATTATATTATATAATTATTTTATTCTGCCCTGTAAAAAATTAAATCATTTCCTTCTTCAAAAAAAAAAAAAGGGTAATACCCCCTTAAAACCTGACTTGTTACTATATAAACTCTGTCACTATAATTTATAAAATATAAAAACAATTATTATCGAAAATATAGAAGATAAAATAATAAATTTTTTAAAAACAAACAAAACTATCGTTATTAAAGCGTCTACCGGCGCGGGTAAAACTTATGAATTAATGTGCCAAGCACTTTATTAAACTTTTACTTTTAAAAAAACAATTATTATATCTACTAAGAATAAGAAATTAGTAGAACAAATTTATGATGATTGTTGTAATTTATATAAAAATAAAAAAATTAACAACAAAAATATCAAAGATAATTTTAATTTTAAAACATACAAAGGAAGATCACTTATCAAAAGAACTCCCTTTAGATTTATTTATTAAAGGAGAAGGTGTAATAATTACTGTTCATAATTATTTATATGCATTTGATGATTTCTATAATGTAAGTTTTCTGAATGCTTTAACTTATGTTTTTTCTTCATTAGTAAATATTTTTTACGATGAATCAAATTTTTATATTGAAAATAACTATTTCGAAACAAATTTGGTTCAGACTTTGGTAAAACATAATGATACATTAATGCCCGGATCTGTGTTTTATGTAAATGAAGATTGGTTGGGTTTAGATTCTATGGATCATGCAATTAAAGTTATAAATACATGTCATTATAAAAATACAGGAAATGATAATATTTCCGTAATTAAAGAAGGCATAAATGATTATAATAAAAATATAAAAGTGAATAAATGGTTTTTTTTGAAAATGATGAACCTTCAATAAAATTAAAAAATGCATTTCAAAATGAAAATTTTGATGAAATTAAATTATTAGATAATAATATAAAAATACAAACTTTAACATCAAAAAAATATGATATAAATTTAAATTCAGAATTGAAAGAGCAATATAAGCGAGAAAAATATCAGCTTTTGGCTTACAATTATTTATCTACAATTTTAAAAACAATAATATCGGTAGAAAATCCGAGAAAATTGGAGGATTTTAATTCAAAATTTAAAAAAATTATTGAATCTGATTTAGAAAATAAAGAAGGTGAATTAAGTAGTTTTTTTATTCAACTAAATGCTTTTGTTTTAATAAACAATACATATTCGGATTTTGAAGTTGTGTTAAATATCATATTTTTTTCTTTTAATTTTTATTTATAAAATATAATTTATATAAAATAAAAATAGGATTAATTATTATATAAATTATATTTCTTTTTTATTCTCTTTTTTCGAATTTATTAATTATTTAATATAAAAAAAATATTTTATTTTATTATAATATATTTAATTGAATATGTACAGTATAAAAAAAACAAAAAAATTTAATTTTTTAATAAAATTTAATAAATAATTCTAATAAATATATTTTAATATTAAGCTTAATAAATATATTTTAATGTTATTATATTAGTATAATATTGGAATATATAATAATATAATAATTATATATTATTAATAAATTTTAAAATTTATAATAAAAAAATTATATTTTATTTGATAAGAACTATTATTTACTAAATATGATTTTAAAATTTAATATTATTTATAAATATAAATAATATTTATATTAAATTTTAATTATATAAAATCTAACAATAAAACAAATATCTAAAATAAATTTTTATATTTTTATACATTAAATTTTATAGTATTTAAAAAAAATAAAATAATTATAATATTTTATAATTAAATTTACCCTTCCATTTTACTTTTTTTGATAAATTTTCCTTATTAGACAAGTTATCAAAAAAAATAAAATAGGGGAGAAATCAAATTAATTAATTATAATAAATATATATTTTAATAGAAAATTAAGATTTATTATATGTTTTTAAAATTTAAACTTAGCTTAACTACTTAATTCTAAAAAGTAAAATATACAGATCTATTCTATTTAAAAGAATAAACTTTATTTTGAAGATTTGACATTTAATATAATATTAATTATAATATAATATATATTAAATTAATATTAATTAAAAAAGAAAGAAAGTAAAAAATTTATTTATATATATAATAATTTATGGGATTACCATGGTATCGTGTTCATACAGTTGTTTTAAATGATCCAGGTCGTTTAATCGCTGTTCACTTAATGCATACAGCTCTTGTTTCTGGTTGGGCGGGTTCAATGGCTTTTTATGAATTAGCTGTTTTTGATCCTTCAGATCCAGTTTTAAATCCAATGTGGCGACAAGGTATGTTTGTATTACCTTTTATGACTCGTTTAGGTGTTACTCAATCTTGGGGTGGCTGGACAATTACTGGTGAAAGTGCAAGTAACCCGGGTATTTGGAGTTATGAAGGTGTTGCTGCCTCGCATATTGTTTTATCTGGTTTATTATTTTTCGCCGCTATATGGCATTGGGTTATGTGGGATTTAGAACTATTCCGTGATCCACGTTCTGGAAAACCTGCATTAGACCTTCCAAAAATTTTTGGAATTCATTTATTTTTATCTGGTGTTTTATGTTTTGGTTTTGGTGCATTTCATGTTACAGGATTATTTGGTCCTGGTATTTGGGTTTCTGACCCATATGGCTTAACAGGAAGTGTTCAACCAGTAGCTCCATCATGGGGTCCAGATGGTTTTGATCCTTATAATCCAGGAGGTGTCGCATCTCACCACATTGCTGCTGGAATTTTAGGTATTTTAGCTGGATTATTTCATTTATGTGTTAGACCACCTCAACGTTTATATAACGGATTACGTATGGGTAATATTGAAACAGTATTATCAAGTTCGATTGCAGCTGTTTTTTGGGCAGCTTTTGTTGTCGCAGGTACAATGTGGTATGGCTCAGCAACAACTCCAATTGAATTATATGGTCCAACTCGTTACCAATGGGATTTAGGATTCTTCCAACAAGAAATTGATAAACGAGTACAAAATAGTCTTTCTGAAGGTAAATCATTATCACAAGCATGGGCTCAAATTCCTGAAAAATTAGCTTTTTATGATTATATTGGTAATAACCCAGCAAAAGGTGGTTTATTCCGTACAGGAGCAATGAACAGTGGGGATGGTATTGCAGTAGGCTGGCTAGGTCATGCTGTTTTCAAAGATAAAGATGGTAACGAATTATTTGTACGACGTATGCCAACATTTTTTGAAACATTCCCAGTTGTTTTATTAGATAAAGATGGGGTTGTTCGTGCCGATGTTCCATTCCGTCGAGCTGAATCTAAATATAGTATCGAACAAGTTGGTGTTTCAGTAACATTCTATGGTGGAGAACTTGATGGTGTATCATTCACTAATCCGGCAACGGTTAAAAAATATGCTCGTCGAGCACAACTAGGTGAAATTTTTGAATTTGATCGTTCAACTTTACAATCTGATGGTGTATTCCGCAGTAGTCCACGTGGATGGTTTACATTTGGGCATTTAAGTTTTGCTTTATTATTCTTCTTTGGTCATATCTGGCATGGTGCACGTACAATTTTCCGTGACGTTTTTGCAGGTATTGATGAAGGTATTGATGATCAAATTGAATTTGGTGCTTTCTTAAAATTAGGAGATACATCAAGTCGACGTCAATCTGTTTAATAAATTTTAATTTATATATCTAGTATATTATTACTATATATATAAATTAAATTATATATATTTTTTTTTTATTTTTTCTTATGGAAGCTTTAGTTTATACTTTTTTATTAGTAGGAACATTAGGTATTATTTTCTTTTCAATTTTTTTTCGTGAACCCCCTCGTATCATTAAATAGATAAATATCTTAATCTATTTTTTTATAAAATATATAAATATATATATTTTTTTTTAATTACAGAAAGTAAAACTAATAATTAAATCATTTTGTTTTATGGCAGCACAAAAAGACACTGAAAATTTAGGTATGTCAACAGCATTAGGAACTTTATTACGTCCTTTAAATTCAGAATATGGTAAAGTTGCTCCTGGTTGGGGTACGACAGTATTAATGGGTATTTTTATGGCTTTATTTGCAGTATTTTTAGTAATTCTTTTAGAAATTTATAACAGTTCAGTTATTTTAGATGATGTTACTATGAGTTGGCAAACTTTAGCAAAATAATATTATTTTATATTATTTTATCTTGCTTTTATTAAATAGTAAGATAAAATAATATAAAATAATACAAAATAATTTTATATATGGCATCTGTGGCTGAGTGGTCGAAAGCAGCGGGCTCATAATCCGCTTCCCAAAAGGACGTCGTGGGTTCAAACCCCACTGGATGCAAAAAAAAAAAATAATATTAAGATTTATAGGGATTTAACCTACGCTTTAAAAAATATTTTATTTTAATTTTTAATTAAAAATTAAAATAAAATATTTTTTAATTAATCTTCATGTTCTTCAAAAGGGTCTCGTAAGGTTTTTGAAGGAGGACCAAATCCAACATAAAGCGAATAACCGGTAATACTTAATAGAAGACATCCAATAAAAATTGAAAAGAAAAAAGCGGGACTTTCCATAAGAAATTTTAATGTGTTTGTTTTGTAGAAATTTTAAAATTTAATTGATTTCTTGTTTTTCAATATACATAAAAATTGACGTCATTGCAATAGCTGGAAAAACTAATCCAACTAATGGTACTAAAATTGATGGTAAATATGCAGCAGCCATAAAAAAGATCTCCTTATATTTTATCTTTGTTTTTTATTAAAAAACAAAGATAATTTTTAATATATTTTATATTTAGTAAATTTTAAATTAATAATTATTAATTTATTAACAAAAAAAATTATGAGCTTGGATTACGACCAGGGTCATTTGATAAGAAACCAAAAATAAATAATGAAACAAAAAAACTTACCACAGTATAAACAAAAATTTTAAGTGTTAACATTAATAATTAAAAGACAATTAATTTTTTATAGACTTAATTGTATATGTGTATTTATTACATATAATTTATTTTTATATAAATTAAATTTTTTAATAAAAATTTTTTTTTAAAGATTACGGATTTTAATTTTTATTTTAAATTACGTTGTCTTAACCATGCTTGGGCTTCTAAATAATTTGTTGGTGCTAATCGAATAGCTTCATTCCAATAATCAGCAGCTTTATCATAAAGTAATTTAGCAACATCAGATTGATATTTTTCTGTTGCTTGTTCAGCTCTATAATGGTAAATAATTGCAATATTGTTTAAAGCTTGAGGTAAACTAGGATTTCTTTTTAAAGCTTGATAATAATATTCTAAAGCTCTACCATGTTTTCCATTACTTGTATGTATTAATCCAATATTATATAAAATATAACTTCTATCATACGGATCTATTTCTAATCTTAAAGCTTGATAATAATTCTGTAGTGATTCTGCATATTCACCCTCAGCTTGAGCTGACATACCATCACGATAATAAGTAAAAGCTTGTTTTTCTCTATTTGATGTTGGTAAAATTTTTATTAAAACATCTGCTACTACTGTAAACGTTTTATCAATAAAATTATCATTTTTTTGTGAACGTGGCATATTTAAATTAAATTATTTTTTTACTAGTTTATTATTTTTAAATAATAAAAAATTTAAAAACGAAATTTTGCAAAAGCTTTGTTAGCTTCTGCCATACGATGAACCTCAGTTCGACGTTTTATTGCACCACCAGTTTTTGCAAAAGCATCTAAAATTTCATTTGTTAATTTTAAAACTGAACTATTCCCAGCTCTATTACGAGCAGCAGAAAGAATCCATTGAATTGCTAAAACTGTTCCACGTTCAGAATTAACTTCTATTGGTACTTGATAAGCAGAACCTCCTACTCTTTGAGCCTTTACTTCAACTAATGGTTTAACATTTTCAATTGCTTGTTCTAATATTTGTAATGAATTTTGTTCAGTTTTTTCTGAAATTAATTGCATAGTTTGATAAACTATTTTATAAGCTAATGTTTTTTTACCGTCTTTCATAATACGATTAACTAGCATATGAACTAATATACTATCGTAGTAAGGGTCTGGTGAAATAATACGTTTTTTTGCTCTATGACGTCTAGACATTTTTTTTTATTCCTTCATAATTGAAACTAATTTATTTTGAACGTTTTACTCCAAATTTGGAACGACTATTTAATCGACCTTTAACACCAGCTGTATCAAAAGTACCTCGAACAATATGATAACGAACCCCCGGTAAATCTTTTACTCGTCCTCCACGAACTAATACTACAGAATGTTCTTGTAAGTTATGACCGATCCCAGGAATATATGCTGTTACTTCAAAACCAGTAGTTAAACGTACTCGTGCTACTTTACGTAAAGCAGAGTTTGGTTTCTTAGGTGTTGTTGTATATACTCGAGTACAAACACCACGTCTTTGTGGACAAGATTTTAAAGCTGGAGATTTTGTTTTATTTGTTATTTTTATACGTGCTGAGTTGACTAATTGTTGAATTGTTGGCATATTAAAATATATTTATTAATTTATTTTTATAACTTTTATAAAATATTGACAAAAAATTTTTTTAATATAAAATAAAGTTATAAGACCACGGGGATGTGGCGGAATGGTAGACGCAGCGGACTTAAAATCCGCCGGTTGTATAAACCGTGGGGGTTCAAGTCCCCCCATCCCCAAAATAATAATAAAAATATATATAAATTATACATATAATTTATATATATTTTTATTATTTTTTACTCGTTTAATCTTTTATAACTAAAAAACGTGCACGAGATCTTTTGAAAGCTAAAACAGCCTCTACTTTTTCTTTTTCATCAATTGTTTTATTAACACGTTCTTGAGCTTCTAAAAATTCTTTTTCTGCTTCATTTCTATCAATTGTTTGTTTTGATTCGGCAGAATTTACTAAAATAGTAACTTTATCGTTTTGAATTGAAGCAAAACCGTTCATTAAAGCAAAACTATTCCATGAATTATCTTGGCGTATACTCATTACACCAATATCTAAAGCTGTAATTAAAGGAGCGTGTTTTGGTAAAACACCCATTTGGCCAGTATTTGTTGGTAAAATAATTTCTTCTGCTTCTTCATCCCAAAAAATTTTATCAGGAGTCATAATACATACTTGTAAACTCATAAAAAACCTTCATTTTAAATTATAAATAAAATTATAGATAATATAATTTTATTTTATAAAGTAGCTGCTTTAGCAACAACTTCTTCAAGATTTCCTACAAGATAAAAAGATTGTTCTGGTAAATCATCTAATTCACCACTTAAAATTTTATTAAAACCTTGAATTGTTTCTTTTAAACTTACATATTTTCCTGGAGAACCCGTAAATACTTCTGCAACGAAGAAAGGTTGTGATAAGAAACGTTCAATTTTACGAGCACGAGCTACAACTTGTCGGTCTTCTTCTGAAAGTTCGTCTAAACCTAAAATCGCAATGATATCTTGTAATTCTTTATATCGTTGTAATGTTTCTTTAACGTTCTGAGCACATGTATAATGTTCCTCTCCAACAATCCAAGGTTGTAACATTGTTGATGTTGAATCTAACGGGTCTACTGCTGGATAAATTCCCTTAGAAGCTAATCCACGAGATAGTACAGTTGTAGCATCTAAATGTGCAAATGTTGTTGCTGGAGCTGGATCAGTTAAATCATCAGCTGGTACATATACTGCTTGAATAGATGTAATTGAACCATCTTTTGTTGATGTAATTCGTTCTTGTAGACCACCCATTTCTGTTGCAAGTGTTGGTTGATAACCTACAGCAGATGGCATACGTCCTAATAAAGCTGATACTTCTGATCCAGCTTGTACAAATCTGAAAATATTATCAATAAATAATAATACATCTTGTTTATTTATATCACGAAAATATTCAGCCATTGTTAAAGCTGTTAAAGCAACACGCATACGTGCTCCAGGTGGTTCATTGTTAAACTAAGATACCCATTTATAGATATTCTCGTCTTCAAATCCGGACGTGAAAGTTTCCCTTCATCCGGCTCCTGCAAGATTTTCCAGGCTAGATTTTATTATCTATTGAAGTTTTGTTAATGTGACACTGTCTATGTAATAATTGCAGATTTTTATATTGATCTAAGCCGCCTTGCGAGCGTGGTTTAATGTGATCCACTTCCATACGATCACCTATTTCAAACTTTTTCTTACAGGTAGCGCATTTTCCGTTTTGACGTTTTAGGAGATTACATACCCTTGTCGATAAGGTACTGTATTCAGGATTTCTTTTAGCCCAATATATATGATTTCCATCATAAACTGAGGCTCTATCGTTTATTTTAGCATAATTTTCGCTAGATATCCATGCTAATTTAGGAAGGTGCGTTGTTTGGGGTTTTCCTTCTCTCGAAGCTCTTGTACCATTAAGGATCCAATTTGCCTTATAAAGGCGGTTTTGAAACGTATAAACCCTGTTCTCTGGGAAGTATTTCTGTTTCACAGATTCTCTTCCTTTTCGAGTAGCACGTCGAAACACCCAAGCTCTTATTTGATTATATATAACGTTATCTACTTTTCTAAAAGTTTCTTTACATTCACAATAACGGAAGTAGTTTCCCCAACCTATTAAGATTGGCCGTAATAAATATATTAGCCCGTATGAGCTGGCTGATTTATTATTTTGGATGATGTTATGTGTCTTGTATATAAATCTTCTGACATTCTCCTTTGAAGGAGTGATTTTCACGCGATTCTGTCCGTGTTTTGTTACTAGAGTTATTTGAAAACCTAGGAACGTAAAAGATTCACTTGCTTTCCTTAGTTTAGATTTTTCTGTAGAAATTTCTAAGCCCACGTTTGCTAGCCAATCTTTTGTTTCGAGGATGACCTTTTCCATGATCTCAGGATTTCGGTGAATTAATACAAAGTCGTCAGCATATCTTATAACACCAAGTGCTGCTCTTTTAGTTTTGGTCCCCCTTCCAGCATCTGGATATGGTTTGGGAAAATCTCGTGAGGATACGTAGTTTTTAAGGTGTTCCTCAAGTCCGTGTAAAGCTATATTTGCTAATAATGGAGATATAATACCACCTTGAGGAGTTCCCATTGTACTTCTCGGTATGTTGGAATATTCATCCATTATACCTGCTTGTAACCAAGAGGTAATTTGTATTTCCAATAAAGGAAAGGTATCTAATTTAGCTAATAATGCTTTATGATCTATTCTATCAAAGCATTTGCGTATGTCTGCGTCATATACAAGTTTATCCGTTTTTGTACGCAAGTTTAGAAATATAGCTTCAATAGCATCATGGCTGCTTCTACCCGGTCTAAATCCATATGAATTTGGTTCGAATTTTGCTTCCCATTCAGGTTCTAAAGCTAACTTTGCAAGGGCTTGTTTCGCTCTATCCTGTATTGTGGGTATACCTAACGGTCTCTTTTCAGTTTTTCCAGGTTTTGGAATCCAAACTCTTTTAATGGGGGAGGCCTTTCCATTTAAATGTAAATTATTTGCAAGCGTCAATTTCATCTTTGGGGTTGTAGGAACAAAGCCGTCTACTCCCGCAGTTTTCTTGCCTTTATTTAAAGTAGTAACTTGTTGTACAGCTATCAATTTTGCATGTTTGCTTCGTATCAATCTTTGCTGTAATTGTCTTACAGTTCTTTTATCACCTAACTTACTTGCCTTGAAAATTCTTCGTTGAGATCTTCGAACTATATTATATGAGTTGCCCCAATCAATTTCGTTCCACGTGAATTCTGTTTTGAATTTACTCATTTATTTCTCCTAAGAATTTTGTCTCTTGCTAACATTCTTTTAGCATATCAACTTCACCATTGCAAAGAGGCGTTGGCTTCTGAATGTTTCCTGCACTCCCATAAGCATGCGGCGTATCACCTACCCGAAGGAGCTTATGAGAGCTTACCAATGTTCCATATTATGTTTGTCGTGTTATATTTAGGTTCACCCAATACCCCTTTCTTGTGTTTTAAATTAAAACTTTCCGCCCATGTCAGCCAAACGAAACTACCATGCACAAGACCTAGTCTTTTATATATTAATATATATAGTTTCTAGTTTTCCTCATCTTTAAAAAGAAGTATACGTTCGGAACAAGAGGCTTAAGGAGTGTACCGTTGTGTACAATTGTACTGTATAACTACTTTTAACCTTTGCTAAACTTCGGTTTTCCATACCTGGAATTCCTATCAAGGTTAAAAGGCGAGTTGACGGTAACTCGGAGGAATTTAACCTCAACATAATATAGTTAGGACTATTAAAGTCCCCTTGTACTTTGAATTATATTATAAATATAAGACTTATACAAGAACTTGTCGCACCATTTGACCATATACTAAAGCTACTTTTGATTCACTAATATTATCTTCTTGAATAACACCAGATTCTTTCATTTCCATATATAGGTCATTACCCTCACGTGTTCTTTCACCAACACCACCAAATACAGAAACACCACCGTGTGCTTTTGCAATGTTATTAATTAATTCCATAATTAAAACAGTTTTTCCAACACCGGCACCACCAAATAATCCAATTTTACCACCACGACGATAAGGTGCTAATAGATCAACAACTTTAATCCCAGTTTCAAAAATAGATAATTGCGTATCTAAATCTACAAATGCTGGAGCTGATCTATGAATAGGTAAACTGTTTTCATGAGCAGCATCTTCTAAACCATCTACTGGTTGTCCAACAACATTAAAAATACGACCTAACGTCGTTGGCCCTACAGGTACTGTTAATGGATTTCCTGTATCAAGTGCTTCCATTCCTCGCATTAAACCATCTGTTGCATTCATAGCAACAGCACGAATACAATGATCTCCTAATAATTGTTGAACTTCACATGTTACAGATATATCTTGGCCAGCTTGGTTTTTTCCTTGAATTAAAATGGCATTATAAATATTAGGCATTTTATTTGAGGAAAAAGCTATATCAACTACAGGTCCAATAATTTGTGTAACCTTACCTACACTTTTTGTTTGATCATCAACGTAAGAATCGTACATAATTGTTAAATAAAAAATTTATAAAAATTTTTAAGTAAAAAAAAAGATTATTTACTTTACATTATTGTTTAATAATGTTGATTTTTCGATTAGAAAATAATTTATAATTTATTTGAGTTATAATTTTTTTAATAAAAAAAAAAAATAAAAATGATATTAAAAACTTGTTATACATTATTTTATAACAAAATAAATAAAGTGTCAAAATAAATTATTCTAATTAAAATAATTTAAATAAAAACTTTTTGTTTTTTATATTATTAAATATAATATAAAAAAAATGTATAATATATTTTAATACTTTACATATTATAATATTTATTTAATAATTAATTATTTTTATTTAATAATTAATTAAATTAATCATAAAAATGGTTCTAAAAAATGAATAGTAAAGATATTAAATTTTTTAAAAAATAAAATTTTTTAAAAACTTGTATTTAAAAATTAAATAAAAAATAAAATATGATTGATTTAATAAAATATCCTGTAATTACAGAAAAATCATTTCGTTTAATTGAAAAGAATAAGTATACATTTGATGTTGATAAAAGATTGACTAAACCACAAATAAAGAAAATTTTAGAAGGTTTATTTAATATTAATATTACTTCTGTAAATACACATCTACCCCCAACAAAAAAAAAACGTTTAGGGTTAAAACAAGGTTATAAAGTACGTTATAAAAGAGTAATCATTACAATTAAACCAAACCAAAAAATACCTATTTTTGGACAGAATGATTAAATAAAATTAGAAAAAAAAATTTAAATATATAAAAAGGTTATTTTATGGGTATTAGATTTTATAAGCCTTATACATCAGGCACACGTAGTAGATCTGTTTCAGATTTTAATGAAATTACAAAAGTTTCTCCTGAAAAATCTTTAACTTTTTGGCTATTTCGTTCAAAAGGTCGTAATAATAGAGGAATAATTACAAGTCGTCATCGCGGAGGCGGGCATAAACGATTATATCGTTTAATTGATTTTAAACGTAATAAAATAGGAATTAATGGAAAAGTAAAAACAATAGAGTATGACCCAAATCGTAAAGCACGTATTGCTTTATTAATACATGATGATGGATCTAAAAGTTATATTTTACATCCACGAGGATTAAAAATAAATCAATCAGTTTTATCTTCTCCGTCAGCTCCTATTTCTATAGGTAATTGTTTACCATTAAAGTTTATTCCATTAGGTACAGAAGTTCATAATATTGAATTAAAACCTGGTTCAGGTGGTAAACTAGCCCGTTCGGCAGGTTGTGTTGCTCAAATTGTAGCAAAAGAAAATAATTATGTTACTTTACGTTTACCTTCAGGAGAAGTTCGTTTATTATCTCAAAATTGTTGGGCAACAATTGGTCAAGTTGGAAATGTAGAAGCAAATAATATAAGAATTGGTAAAGCAGGTGCAATGCGTTGGTTAGGTAAAAGACCAAAAGTTCGAGGAATTGCTATGAACCCATGTGATCATGCTCATGGTGGGGGTGAAGGTCGTTCACCAATTGGTAGAAAAAAACCTGTTAGTTTATGGGGTAAACCAGCACTAGGTGTTAGAACTCGTAAAAAATCAAAATATAGTGATAAAGTTATTATTAAACGACGTAAATCATTTAAAAATTAGTTATATATTAAAATAAAATATAGAAATAATTAAATGATTTTATTATTAAATAAAAATTTTTAATTTATTAAGGAAAAACTATGTCTCGTTCATTAAAAAAAGGTCCTTTTGTAGCAGAGCATTTATTAAAAAAAGTTCAACAATTGAATAAAAATAATGATAAAAAAGTTGTTGAAACTTGGTCTCGTTCTTCAACTATTGTTCCTATTATGATTGGTCATACAATAGCAGTTCATAATGGTCGTGAACATATTCCTATTTTTATAACTGATCAAATGGTTGGTCATAAATTAGGGGAATTTGCTCCAACAAGAACATTTAAAGGCCATATAAAAAAAGATAAAAAATTAAAACGTTAATTTATTTAACAAATAAAAAATATTATTAAAATTAGAAGGCAAAAATTATGGGTCAAAAGGTTCATCCTTTAGGTTTAAGACTTGGTATTACACAAAAACATCGTTCAGTTTGGTTTTCAAAATTTGATAATTACCCACGTTTAATTTTAGAAGATAAAAATATACGTTCTTATATTTTTAAAAAGTATTCAAAAGCACATATTATTGATGTTTTGATTAAACGTTATAGAACAACACAAAATATTGAAACGAAGGAACCAATTGATTTAGTAGAAGTTTCGATTAATACTGCATTACCTAGTAAAATATTAAACCGTAAAAATACAAAAGAAAGTTTAGCAGAATTAAAAAGTATATTAGAAAATATTTGTTACAAGGAACGCCTTAATAAAAATTTACCTAAAGTTGAAATTATTTTAAATGTTTTTAAAGTAGAAGATATTTATTCAGAAGCTTCGGTATTAGCTGATTATTTAATTCAACAATTAGAAGAACGTATACCTTTTAGAAGCGCTTTAAAGAAAACTTTAAATCGTACAAGATTTACTAAATTAAAAGGAATTAAAATACAAATTTCTGGGAGATTAAACGGTGCTGAAATTGCACGTACAGAATGGGTTCGTAAAGGACGTGTACCATTACAAACTTTACGTGCTGATATTGATTATTCTTATAAAACAGCAAAAACAATTTATGGAATTTTAGGTATTAAAGTTTGGTTATTTAAAGGAGAAAAAACTTAAAATTAATCAATAATAAAAAACTATACAAAAAAAATTAAATTAGAATAAATTATGTTACAACCAAAAAGAACAAAATTTCGTAGACATCATCGTGGAAAAATGCGTGGAAAAGCTAATCGTGGTAATAAAATAGCTTATGGTGATTATGGTTTACAAGCGCTAGAACCTGGTTGGATTAAGTCTCGTCAAATTGAATCAGGTCGACGTGTTTTAACTCGTTATGTAAGACGTAATGGTAAATTATGGATTAGAATTTTTCCTGATAAACCTGTAACAATGCGTGCTGCTGAAAGTCGTATGGGCTCAGGAAAAGGAACACCTGAATATTGGGTTTCTGTTGTAAAACCTGGAAAAGTTATTTTTGAAATTAGAGGAGTAACAACACCAGTAGCAAAAAAAGCTTTAACAATTGCAGGTCATAAAATGCCTATTAAAACACAAATAATATATAAATAATAAAAAACTATAAAATATTATGATTAGACCACAAACAATTTTAAATGTCGCTGATAATAGCGGCGCAAAAAAGCTAATGTGTATCCGCATTTTAGGAGGAAGTTATAAACAAAGTGCTAAAATTGGTGATATTATAATAGGTGTTATTAAACAAGCTACTCCAAATATGCCTTTAAAAAAATCTGATAAAGTTCGAGCGGTTATTGTAAGAACTAGTAAAGAAATACAGCGTAATAATGGAACATTTATTCGTTTTGATGATAATGCTGCCGTTATTATTAATAAAGATGATAATCCTCGCGGAACTCGTGTTTTTGGACCGGTTGCTAGAGAATTAAGAGAAAAAGATTTTACAAAAATTGTTTCATTAGCACCAGAAGTTTTATAATGTTGTATAAAATAAAGTGAATAAGTTTTGAATTTTTATAAAAAAAATATATAATATGGAACGTTTAAAAATAAAATATAAAGAAGTAATTATACCTAAATTAGTTAAACAGTTAAATTTAAAAAATATTCATCAAGTACCTAAAATTTCAAAAATTGTAATAAACAGAGGTTTAGGAGAAGCTGCATTGAATTCAAAAATATTAGATACTTCATTAAATGAAATTAGTTTAGTTGCTGGTCAACGTGGTGTATTAACACGTTCAAAAAAAGCTATTGCGGCTTTTAAACTTCGTGCTAAAACTGCTGTTGGTATTAGTGTTACATTACGAGGAGATCGTATGTATGCTTTTCTAGATCGATTTATTTCTTTAGCTTTACCTCGTATTCGTGATTTTCAAGGAATAAACCCTAAAAGTTTTGATGGGTTAGGAAACTATAGTTTAGGTTTAGAAGAACAATTAATGTTTCCTGAAATTGATTATGATAGAATTGATCAAATTCGAGGTATGGATATTTCAATTATTACAACTGCAAAAACAGATAATGATGCATTTACTTTATTAAAAGAGTTTGGAATGCCTTTTAAAAAGATATAAAATATTATTTCAAAATTAAAATTATGATAAATGATACTATTAGTGATATGTTAACACGTATACGTAATGCTAATTTAGCAAAACATGAAACTGTTAACGTTTTAAATACAAAAACAAATCAAAGAATAAGTGAAATTTTAAAAAAACAAGGGTATATTGAATCAGTAAAAATATCATTAAACCCCTTAGATTTAATTGAAATAAAATTAAAATATAGCGGAAATTTAAAAAAACCTTCTATAACAAATTTAAAACGTTTAAGTTCACCTGGTCTTCGTGTTTATTCTAGTTATAAAAATATTCCAAGAATATTAAACGGTATGGGTACTATTATTATTTCAACATCAAAAGGTTTAATGACAGATCAAGAAGCTAGAAACAATAAAATTGGTGGCGAAGTATTATTTTCTATTTGGTAAATTGAATTTAGAAAAAGAAAATTTAATTGAAATGCAAGGTGTCGTGACTCAGTGTTTATCTAAGTGTGACTCGTTTCTAAGTAATTAATAAACTTAGACATTAATATAATATTTTTATATTAGTAGAACTCTATTTTTAAATAATGGAATGAATAATAAATAATTAATTTAAAAACATTATTACTAAAATTTCGACATGCTTATTATAAGTATGAAGCTCGATAAAGACGATTTATATATATAAATCGGGTATCTAAAATAAAGTCTATGGATAGAATATCTAATAAAGATTGACAAATCTACGAATATAAAAAATATATTTTTTGGTTTAGTAAGATTTTAGATTATGAATGACCAATTATTTAATTATAAAAAATATTATTTAGAGTAGATTCCTAATGACATTTTTGTATAGATAAAATTTAGGGAACGAGGAAAAATTTTATAGTTTTTAATTATAAAATTAGAGCAGAAGTAAAATATCAAAGATACTAGTAATGATAGTTGAGAAATAGCTTCTAATTAAAAAAATTAATTAATTTTTTTATAGAACGCCGTATGAAATGAAAGTTTCATGTACGGTGTGGAAACGGGGAAAAACAAATAAATTAATTTAGTTATGTTGACCTATGTTTATCGGAATATTTCGTGTAGAACTTGAAAATGGTTTTCAAGTTATTGCGCACATTTCTGGGAAAATACGACGAAATTTTATTAAAATTTTATTAGGGGATTTAGTAATTATTGAATTAAGCCCATATGATTTAACACGCGGTAGAATAATTTATCGTTTTAAATCAAATAAAAAATAATAAATAAAAAAGAGAAAGAAAAATAATGAAAAAAAAATATTAATTAAAATGAAAGTACGTCCTTCAGTTCGAAAAATGTGTGATAAATGTCGTTTAATTCGACGAAAAAGAAAAATTTTAGTTATTTGTAAAAACCCCAAACATAAACAACGTCAAGGTTAATTAAATAAAAAATAAAATTATGGCAAAACAAATTCGAAAAGTTACATCAAAAAAAATAAAGTCTAATAAACTTCCTAAGGGAGTTGTTCATATTCAATCAACATTTAATAATACAATTATTACAATTATAAATTTAAAGGGTAAAGTAATTTCTTGGTCTTCAGCAGGTTCTTGTGGTTTTAAAGGTGCAAGAAAATCAACTCCTTTTGCAGCTAAAACTGCTGCAGAAATTGCTGCAAGACAATCGATGGATCAGGGTTTAAAACAGGCTAAAGTTATGGTTAAAGGGGCTGGTCCTGGACGTGAAACAGCTATCCGTGGATTAATCGACGCAGGTTTACAAATCACTTTAATTCGAGATATTACAGGAATTGCTCATAATGGTTGTCGACCACCTAAAAAAAGACGTGTTTAATTATTTATATATATTTGATTATATTTATAATCAAATATATAAATAAATTTAATTAAAAATAAATTAAATAATATAATAAAATGAAATATACTTTAATATCATGTATCGATTCTAAAATTGTTAATCCAACAACATTTTATGGAAGATTTGAATTAGGTCCGTGGAGTTCTGGACAAGCACTTACAATTGCAAATACACTAAGACGAGGTTTATTATCAGAATTGCCAGGTACAGCTATTACTTTTGTTAAAATTATTGGTACATCTCATGAATATGATACCTTACCTGGAATGCGCGAGTGTATTTTAGATATATTACTAAATATAAAACAAATCACTTTGAAATCGGAATTTAAATTTTTTTCACCGCAAATAGGTTTTTTAAATGTTAAAGGCCCCGGTATTATAAGAGCTAGAGATTTAAAATTACCTTTTTTTATAAAATCAATTGATCCAGATCAATATATTGCTACTTTGAACCATAAAGGACAATTAAATATGAAATTTTTGATTCATTCTGGTAAAAAATATTTAACACACACACCAAGTTCGAAAAATTATTCAAAATTAGTAGAATTATTAGAAAAACAAAAACCAATAAATTTATTATCAAATAATAAAAATATATTTTTATTTAACAAATATAAAAAATGGAAAAAACAACGCGAATTAAATAAAAAACAATTTTTATCTAATTCTAATATATTAACAAATTCATTAATAAAAAAAAAAAAATATAATTTAATAGATTATATTTTTGATAAAAAAATTAAATCCTCTGATATAAAATTTGATCAATTAATGTATAATAATAAAAATAATTATAGTGATTTCGAAAAAATAAATAAAATTGGTTTCGATAAGATAGGTTATTTTCCAATTGATGCTATTTTTTCTCCAATAAAAAAAGTTAATTATAAAATAGAAGTAAAAAATTCAATAACAAAAAAAGAAACAATATTCTTAGAAATTTGGACGAATGGAACTATAGATCCGCGTTCTGCAATTCATCAAACTGTTAAAATTTTAATTAAATTATTTTTACCTTTACAACAATTTAAAATTAATTTTTTTAATCAATATAAAACTAAATTATATTTTAATAAATTTAACTTTGTATATTTTAATAAAAAAATAATTAAATTAACTAATTTTTACTTTTATAAAAAAAAATTAGATTTTTTAAGTATAAAAAAAAATTATTTAGTTAATAATTTTATTAAATTTAAAAATATAAATTTTTTTTATAAAAATAAAAATTTTTTAAATAAGCTTTTTGATTTTTATTTAATAAATAAAAATCAAAAAGCTTATTTAAGCAATTACATATCTTTTGAAAGTAAAAAATCAAAAAAATCTAATTTAGTATTATATAAAAAATTAAAAAATATAAATTTTAATTTAACAAAATATAAAAAAAAAACTAATTTACAAAAAATATATATAAATAAAAATTTAAAAGTAAATATTTTAGAATTCGATATTTTAAATTTAGAATTAACTTCACATCTTTATTTTATTTTAAAAAAAATAAATATTAATAAAATTGGAGATTTAATTTCATTTAAATCAAATTTTTTTTATACATTTAATGATAAAATTTTAAATTTAGAAATTTTAAAAAAATATGATATATTTGAATTAAAACAAAGTTTAAAAAAATACGGTATTATTATAAATAATAATTGATTTTTATAATTATATTATTTATAATATATATATAATGATATTAATAAAAAATTAATAAAATTAAATTTAGTCTATTTATGAAATTATTTAAATAATTATAAAAAAATGAGTAAAATTTACGATTGGTTTGAAGAACGGTTAGAAATTCAAGCAATTGCAGACGATATTACAAGTGTGCGATTCGTTCCTGAGCTAAGCTAAAGAACTCAGGGTATAATAGCTCAAAATACTCCCAAAGGTAATGCGGAAAGGAGTGACTATTATATAACTAAATGTTGATATTGGTGAAAGTCCAATCCTCCCCAGGACGGGAGTGACGTCAAAAGTGCCCACAATTATTGATAAATGATTGAAGCTGGGAGACACAGGGGAATCAGAGGTGATACGTAAGACACCACACTGCCTCTAGATAGGTTACTATGATTAAGTTAAGCCTGAATTCTCTGAAAAAGCGTCTTAATATCGTCCTTCAGTCTTACGCTATGAAATGCTAGTTGGATAACTATTTAATCTCGCATCAATTAACTTGTGTTAGATGCAGTCCTGAGAAGATAGTAGGCGAATTGAGAAAATCTAAGGTAACAAACAATCAACATTTGGAACGAATAAAAACGAGGTAAATCTCCTTAAATTAAGGTAGCAGAATTATCAACCCTGTATATGATCCCTCGGGTAGGAAATGGCGTAATTGCCAGACGGTGTATAGAATATATTATATGAAGGAGTTAATTCATGACATCAAAACAAAATTTTGCTGAGAAATGGAAGAAACTACCTTGGAAACATTTCGAGAAGAATCTTTTCCGTCTCCAACATAGGATATATAAAGCTAATCTTAAAGACGACGTTGATTTAGTTAATAGACTTCAATGTTTAATATTAGGTTCTCCTTGCGCAAGATACCTTGCCGTAAGACAAATTACTCAATCTAATATGGGAAAGAAAACCGCTGGTGTTGATGGAATTAGTTCTTTAACACCTAAACATCGTTTAGAACTAGCGGATGAACTTAAGAATCTCAAGAATTGGAAACATCAAGATCTAAAAAGAGTATATATACCAAAACCAAATGGTGAGAAAAGGCCTTTAGGAATACCAACAATCAGAGATAGAGCTATGCAATGTCTTGTTAAATATGCCCTAGAACCTGTATATGAATCAAAAGCGTCTAAAGGTTCCTATGGTTTTAGACCTGGGAGATCAACTTGGGATATACAAACTAATATATTTATTAATCTGCAGTCAACCTCCAATGGATATAATAAATCAATTCTAGAAATAGATATTGAAAAATGTTTTGATAAAATAAATCATCAAAAATTAATGTCGATGATCAGGCTTCCAAAACAAGGTAAACAATTCCTCTGGTCCGCTTTACGTGCCGGAGTGCTTAATGAAAGAACTAAAACTGCTGAAGGAAAAGGCGGGGTTATATCACCTTTATTATGCAACATTGCTTTACACGGAATTGAGGATATCTGGAATGAAAATATTTGCAAAACAAGAAATAGACAACGGGGTCTCAGATACGCAGATGACTTAATATATTTCATAAAACCCAATGAAGATGCCAATCTTTTAAGAAATAAAATTGATGTCTTCTTAGAAGAAAGAGGATTAAATGTTAAAGAAAGTAAAACTAAATTAGTAAAATCAACTGAGGGTTTTGATTTTATTGGATGGCACTTTAAAGTAAAATCCAAAAATAACAAATTTGTTAGTTACCCTACTTCCAAAAGTCGTAATCAACTAATAAATAAAATCAAAACAACCATGAAAGATACAAGGTTTACTCTTGATCAGAGATTGAATAAAGTTAAAGTCATCTATAATGGATGGTGGAACTATAACAAATACTGTGATATGAGACAAATAAATCTATGGAGTATAAAATCATGGACAAATAATTATGTAAAACGACATAGCAAAATGTCACGTAAAAAGCGTATTGAAACAATGAGTTCAATATTCTATATATACAAACCTTTAGTGTAAACGCACATGTATCAGTAGTCGGGACTAAATCCCCCTACGACAACGACTAGCTCTACTGGGCTCGAAGAAGATGCAAAAGATATACTGGTCCTCTTTTAATCACTGCTACAAAACAAAACTATAAATGTTTACATTGTTCCATTCAGATCTGATGATATTATTGAATTACATCACATTGATGGAAACAGTAATAATAATAAAATGTCCAACTATTCCGCTTTACACCGCTATTGTCATCAACATCAAAAAATACACTCAGAATCAAGATTAAGCAAGGTTAATTCCTAATATTACCAGGAGCCGTATGAGGTGAAAGTCTCACGTACGGTTTTGAATTAGAGGTGCTCATATAATTTATAAAAGAAATTGAGTATCGACTATAACAAATATGTACCTCCTCATGTAAACATATTCTATTGTTTAGGTGGAATTACATTTACTTGTTTTTTAGTACAAGTAGCGACAGGTTTTGCTATGACTTTTTATTATCGTCCAACAGTAGCAGAAGCTTTTGCTTCAATTAATTATCTAATGACAGAGGTAAACTTTGGTTGGTTAATTCGTTCAATTCATCGTTGGTCAGCATCTATGAGTGCGACTCGAATCTAAGAACCTTCTAAGGGATTAGAAACTAAATAAAGTATGTATACGACATTTTAGCAAAATGCCAAAATACCATGCCTGTGTCGGCATCGAGGATTACCCTAATAATTAACAAAAGTTAAGGTCGAGGCAGAGAGGTAACAATCTGTCTGAAGCAGGGGACAAAATTTATATCTAGGATTTTATAAATCTTTCTAGTCAGATATAAGTTGCCAAAGAAATATAGAGCAGAATCGGAGCACAATGCGTCGTCAAGCGAAGAACCCGTTGAATTACTAGAAATGAGGGTCTAATATGGGTCTAAGTAGAAAATCATCATTAACTTTCTCGACACTTTATATGGCCCCGGCGTCAATTCGAACTGGAATATAATTTCTCAAAACTTTATTTAAGACGAGGTAAGTCCTACATTTCCCCAATTATATTGGTAATGCGGAGGTAACAAAGCAAATGTGAAATGGAGGATAGAAGAATAGAGAAAAAGCGAATGGTTCACGGTAATAGTGAATATAAAGGCTGAAAATAACCAAAATACATACGCCTTTGACCGAAAGGAATAGCTGACTTCTCTTTGGTACATGGTTATTCTCAATGTTGAAGTACACCCATCTTGAAAGAGTGCAGAAATAAATATAAGGAGTAAAATGAACTTAAATAATAATTTAAACAATTCATCCCGCTCTATTTATTACCCATCAAGAACCGATAAATGGACGGGTGTGAACTGGAATAAAGTCGAACAGACAATAACAAACTTACAACATAGAATAACTAAAGCAGCAGAAAATGGAGATTACCGAAAGGTAAGAAATCTTCAAAGATTATTGAATAACAGTATTTCATCTAAATTGAAATCTGTTCGTATTGTGGCACAAGAGAACTCGGGTAAAAAGACACCTGGAATTGACGGGGAAATCTGGACAACTCCAGATCGCAAACTTCAGGAAGCCCAAAAGTTACATAACAGGTCGAAAACAAAACCCCTAAAAAGAGTCTACATTCCAAAAGCTAACGGAAAACAAAGACCCCTAGGAATACCTTGTATATCTGACCGTGCTAAACAAGCACTATTTAATCAATCCCTACTACCCGTAGTAGAGGCGACAAGTGATCCAAATAGTTATGGATTCCGACCTTATCGAAGCTGCTGGAACGCTAATAAGCAAGTACGCACTCTTCTAGATAAACCAAATAGCCCCGAATGGATTCTAGACGCGGACATAGAAAAATGTTTCGATAAAATAAACCACAACTGGCTCTTAGAAAATACACCAATGGAAACAAAGGTCTTAAAAAGCTGGTTAAAGGCAGGATATCTTGAAAACTCAAACTTTTATAAAACAGAAGAAGGAACTCCGCAAGGGGGTGTTATCAGCCCAACATTAATGAATCATACTCTTAATGGACTAGAGAAATTCCTTGAGGAAACTTTTAAACCTGGATACGGCATTAGCTCAACTGGAAAGAAAGTTCGCAAAAGTACATGCATCAATCTAGTACGTTATGCAGACGATCTAATCGTTACCGGTCGCAGCAAAAGACAACTAGAAAGAGTCAAGCTTGCTATTGGAGAATTCCTAAAACCTCGAGGATTAAGAATAAACGATGATAAAACATCAATCCGACACATTAGTGAAGGCTTCGACTTCCTCGGCTGGAATTTTCGCAAATACAATAACAAACTTCTATGCAAAATTTCTCAAAAGAGCATCCAAAATCACCGCAGGGAAATTAAACATCTAATTAAAACAACTCACCATCCTGACGTTTTAATTATCAAATTAAATTCCAAGATAATGGGATGGGAAAATTATCACTGTTGCTGCAACGATATATGGAAAGTATGGGGAATGATGAATCATTACCTATACAAATGTTTAATGAAATGGTGTCGAAGACGCCATAGTAATAAAACAAAAAAATGGATTTATCAGAATTATTGGAAAAATACAAAATCCGGTAAAACCTTTGTAATAAATTACAAAAACCAAGAATTCAAACTAAAAACATACAGCTCTAAACAAAAATTAATTCGAACAAGGCTCAGTAAACAAATTAATGTTTTTGACCTAAGAAACAAAAAATTAATTAAAAATAAAATGGCTATAACAAAACAAAAACTTACTGGCAATAAAAGTATCTTATGGAGAATACAAAAAGGCATTTGCCCAACCTGTAAACAACATATGGATCCTTTTAATCCCAAATTAATACACGTCCACCACATTGTTGCACGTAAAGATGGGGGGTCAAGTAAACTTTCAAATCTCGTTTTATTGCATGAGCACTGCCATTACACAATACATTATGCAAAAAATGCTGCTTCATAATTATTTCTTTTAATTATGTAGTGCTTGAGCCGGATGCGTTGAGAGGCGCACGTCCGGATCTGAGGGGAGGTCTACACAGTAATGTGAAGACTTTACCCGATTGGTTTTATCAATGATTTTACACGTTTGTCGTGTTTATTTAACAGGAGGGTTTAAACGTCCTCGTGAATTAACTTGGGTAACAGGAGTAACTATGGCAGTTTGTACTGTTTCTTTTGGTGTTACAGGTTATTCATTACCTTGGGACCAAGTAGGATACTGGGCTGTTAAAATTGTAACAGGTGTACCTGATGCAATTCCTGTTGTAGGAACAACATTAGTTGAATTATTACGTGGTGGTGTAGGTGTAGGTTAAAATTTTAGTTTGGCCCAAAAAATATATAGGATATATATATATATATTTTTTCGAAGAAGGCTATATGCTGGAAAATTTTTTAGTTTTAAACAATACCAAAATATAAGTGGCAAAATAAAATCATTTTTATATTTTATATATAAGTCCTATTTTGGTCATAATTTGATTAAAATGTTAAACTAAATTTTAGATTTTAATATAGTTTATATTTATTTAACAAAAAAACAATCAGCAGGTAATTTACTTCTTTAATCTAGTCTCTAATAAGATGGTGTAGAGTAAAAAACCTCAGAGACCATACGCCTTCTAAATTTTTCTACTATTATTTATTTAATTTAATTTATAAATTGTATAAAAATGCTTTTAATACAAAATCAAAAAAATACTTATGATATTAATGACTTAAAATGGAATGAATGGTTAGCTGGTGTTATTGATGGTGATGGATATTTAACTATTCAAAAAAATAAGGCTGCTGTATTAGAAATTACTATGCCTCTTAAAGACGAAAATTTATTAAATCAAATAAAGCAAAAACTAGGCGGAAATATAAAACGTCGTAAGCAAAGTTTTTCAATTAGATATAGACTAGGTCATAAAGATGGTATGCTTGAATTAATAAATCGTATTAATGGTAATATTCGTAATACAATTCGAGTTAAACAATTTAAAACAATTTGTTCTCATTTTAATATAGTTTATATAGAAGCAAAATCATTAACGGCAGATAATGCTTATATTTCAGGTTTTTTTGATGCGGATGGTACAATATGTATTCGAGTTAACAAAGCCTCTAAAGAAGATTCAATAAAGAGTGGTGTTTTTGGAAAAATTGAGCGTTTAAAAAAAGCTCGTGGTAGCCATCAAATTGAAATATCAATTGCAAATAAGTATTTTGAAAATATCATAATCTTTAAGGAAGCTTTTGGGTTTGGAACAATTCGAAAAGTGGGCAAAGATAGTCGTTATGAAACCCATATTTACACGATTAGTCTAAATAATATACCACAATTTATTGAATATACAAAAAAATATCCGCTTAGAAGTTCAAAAAAAAAACGGCTTTTTATGCTAAAAAAATATTTTAAATTAAAAAGTTTAAAAGCTTATTTAGCAGAAGAAAACACATTAAATTATAAAGCATGGGTTGATTTTTGTTATCTTTGGTATGATTATGAGAATATAAAAATCTAAACACAAAAAAATTAATTAAATAAGTAGTTAAAAAATTTAATGATATGGTCCACAAAAGAATCAAATTCTTTTTAGCAAGCAACATTAACACGTTTTTATAGTTTACATACTTTTGTTTTACCATTATTAACTGCAGTATTTATGTTAATGCATTTCTTAATGATCCGTAAGCAAGGTATCTCTGGTCCACTATAAAAATAATTCATATTAATACACAATAATTAATAATTGTTGTGTATTAATATATAAGTAGAGAAAAAATTATTATAAAAAAAAAATTAAATATATTTAAAAATAAGGAGATAAAAAATGGCTGTTATTAAAAAACCAGATTTAACAGATCCAGTATTACGAGCAAAATTAGCTAAAGGTATGGGACATAATTATTACGGTGAACCTGCTTGGCCTAATGATTTATTATATATGTTCCCAGTTACTATTTTTGGAACATTCGCATGTGTTATTGGTTTAGCGGTTTTAGATCCTGCAGCTATTGGTGAGCCTGCAAATCCATTTGCAACACCATTAGAAATTTTACCAGAATGGTATTTTTACCCAACTTTCCAACTGTTACGTACAGTTCCAAATAAATTATTAGGTGTTTTATTAATGGCAGCTGTTCCTGCAGGTTTAATTACAGTTCCGTTCATTGAAAACATTAATAAATTTCAAAATCCATTCCGTAGACCTGTAGCTACAACTGTTTTTTTAATTGGTACAGTAGCGGCAATTTGGTTAGGTATTGGTGCAACATTACCAATTGATATTTCATTAACTTTAGGTTTATTTTAAATATCAATAAAGTTAATATTAATTATAATTATCTATATTTTATGTAAGCTTAAAAGCTTACATAAAATATAGATAATTGACAAAAAATATTTATTATACTATAATAATATAAAGCCGGGATAGCTCAGTTGGTTAGAGCATAAGATTGAAAATCTTAGTGTCACCAGTTCGATTCTGGTTCCTGGCATATAAAAAAAATTGCATTTTTATAAAATATAATTATAATTAAATAAACAACTGAAATGTTAATATTATTTTTTTTATTTAATTATTAAAAATTATGCCTATTGGTGTTCCTAAAGTACCTTATCGTTTACCTGGAGAAGAAACAGCTCAATGGGTTGATTTATATAATCGTTTATACCGAGATCGTATTTTATTTTTGTGTCAAGATTTAGATGATGAATTAGCAAATCAATTAATTGGTATTATGTTATATTTAAATGCAGAAGACAAATCTCAAGGAATCTTTCTTTATATTAATTCTCCAGGTGGTTCAGTAACATGTGGTATTGGAGTTTATGATGCTATGAATTATATTCAATCAGATGTGACTACCATTTGTATTGGAACAGCAGCATCAATGGCTTCTTTAGTTTTAGCTGGAGGGACTCGTGGAAAACGATTAGCTTTACCTCATTGTAGAATTATGATTCACCAACCGGCAGGTGGTAGTCAAGGTCAAACCTCACTTGTATTATCAGAAGCAGAAGAAATGCTAAGAATTCGTGATGAAGTTGTTTCAATTTATTCTAATAGAACAGGACAAACATTAGCTCGAATATCTAAAGATATAAATAGAGATCAATTTATGTCTGCTCATGAAGCAAAACAATACGGCTTAGTTGATCAAATTGCTTCATCAGTATTAAAATAATTTAATTATTAATTTTTTTATATAACAAAAAAGTATAGGACCAAAAAAAAATATGTCAATTTTAGCTTGGGTAAAAAAAAAACGTAAACAAGAATTATTAATAAATAATTCATCTATTTCAAAACAAGAATTAGAAAAAAATAATTTAGAAATAAATAATTCTAATGATAATGCATTATGGACTCGTTGTGATTATTGTGGCGTTATTCTTTATATAAAGCACCTTAAAAAACAACATTATGTTTGTATTGAATGTGGGTCTAATTTAAGAATTAATAGTACTGATCGAATTGAAAATTTAATTGATTCAGGCTCATGGCGACCACTATATGAAACTATTTCACCATGTGATCCTTTAAAATTTAAAGATAAAAAAACTTATCCAGATAGATTACAAGAAGCTCAAAAACGAACAGGTTTTCAAGATGCTATTCAAACAGGAACAGGACTTATAAATAATGTTCCAGTTGCTTTAGGTGTTATGGCATTTGACTTTATGGGTGGTAGTATGGGATCTGTTGTTGGTGAAAAAATAACTCGATTAATTGAATATGCAACTAAAAAAGGTTTAACACTTATTTTAGTTTGTGCATCTGGTGGTGCTCGAATGCAAGAAGGTATTTTAAGTTTAATGCAAATGGCAAAGATTTCCGCTGCTTTACATATACATCAATCTTGTGCAAAACTATTATATATCTCAATTTTAACTTCTCCTACCACAGGTGGTGTAACTGCTAGTTTTGCTATGCTAGGAGATTTAATTATTGCAGAACCAAATGCAGTTATAGGTTTTGCAGGGCGTCGTGTAATTGAACAAACCCTTAAAGAAAAATTACCTGATAATTTTCAAACTTCAGAATATCTATTGCATCACGGTTTAGTTGATTTAATTATACCAAGATGTTTTTTAAAAAATGCATTATATGAAATAATGAATTTTAATAGACAAGCTCCGTACAAAAAATTAGGCTATATTCCTGAAATAAACTAATTTTTTAATTTTAAAAATTTTTAATATTAATTTATGAATAGTAATTTAATTCGTCGTTATGTTGTCGTTGGTTCAAGAAGAACAAGTAATTATATTTGGGCTATTATTTGTGCTATTGGAGGTATAGATTTTTTATTAACTGGTTTATCAAGTTATTTTAATTCAAATCTATTACCAATAATTCATGCAGATAATATTATTTTTTTCCCTCAGGGATTAGTAATGTGTTTTTATGGTTTATTAGGACTTATTTTTAGTTGTTATCTAGGTTTAACTATTTTGTGGAGTGTTGGTGGCGGATTTAATATTTTTGATAAACAAAATGGTATAGTTCGAATTTTTCGTTGGGGCTTTCCTGGAAAAAATAGACGTATTGATTTAACTTATCCAATTGATGAGGTTACAGCAATTCGTCTAGAATTAAAAGATGGTTTAAACCCTCGCAGAACTATTTATCTTTGTGTAAAAGGTCAAAGACAAATTCCATTAACACGAGTTGGGCAACCAATGACATTAGAAGAAATTGAAGTATTAGCAGCCGAATTAGCACAATTTTTGCAAAAAGACTTAATTTAATAAATTTATTTCTAACTTTTAGTTTAAACTAAAAGTTAGAAATAAATACTTTTAGTTTTTATAATTTTATATGTATAATAACAATAATATTCGTTTTAAAAGTAAAACAAAACTTCCTCGTTCTATTGAACCTGTTGGAATTATACCACGATCTATCATTAGAACTTTAAATAGATTTTTAACACAACTTTTCCAAAATTCTAATAATTTAGTAATTGAAGAATTCCGTATTTCTAGATATCAGATTTTAGTTTCTTTGCAATCATTATTAAGTTTAATTTTTATTCCATTAATAATAAATTTTTTGGCTAAAACTTTTATTTTAATCCCCTTAACTGATTATTTATGGAATAAACAGCAAGATGATATATTTTTAAATTCTTATCTAGAAAAAGAAGCTTTAACTGAACTACAAGACTTCGAAGAAGTTTTATATTTTGATTATTTTTTAACTCCTACACGATATGAAACACCGAATTGGGCTACTTATGAAACAGGTTTTAATGCATTAGAATTTCCAGTAATTTTAAAATCCCAAATTCAAAAAAAGACATTAGATTTAGCAAATAATTATAATCAAAAAAGTATTGAGGCATTAACTAATTTTTTTGGAGATTTAATTACATTTGGTACTTTAACTTTAGTTATTATTATTTTAAAACCACAAATTATTATTTTTAAATCTTTTTTAGTTGAATTTATTTATAGTTTAAGTGATACTTTAAAATCAGCTTTGCTTATTTTAAGTACTAATCTTTTAGTTGGTTTTCATTCACCTCGTGGCTGGGAATTATTTTTAGAATTCTTTTTAAATAGGTTTGGTTTTCCACCAAATGAGAATTTTATTTTCTTATTTGTTGCTACATTTCCTGTTTTATTAGACACTATATTTAAATATTGGATTTTTCGTTATTTAAATAAAATTTCACCATCAACTGTAGCTACATATCATGCTATGATTGAATAGTTAATTATTAATATATTATATAGTATATAATCTTTTATACTATTATATTATTTGATAATAGTATAAAAGATTATATACTATATAATATAAACTAAAAACTTATTTCGGGATGTAGCGCAGTTTGGTAGCGCACCTGTTTTGGGTACAGGTGGCCGCAGGTTCGAATCCTGTCATCCCGATTTTTTATTAAATTAATATTTAGTTTTTATAAATATTATAATATTTATAAAAACTAAACTTTAAATTTTTTATTTTTATTATTAAAATAATTTATTTGTATAAAGCAATTCCTAAACGAACAGCAAAAATACCATTAATTAATGCAATAAATAAAGCAATAAAAATTTGGTTTTCTAAAATCATAATTTTTCCTTTTAATTTATTTTTTTTTATATCTTAATTATTTATTTACTAAATAATTAAATTAAATTTTATAATCCATTATCTGTTTGTGTTGATAATAATACAATAACTAATGGACCTGCAGCAACAATAAATAATAATGATGTCAATTGAAGTATAATTTCGAAATTCATTTTTTTTTTTTTAGTTTAATTTATTAAAATTATTATATCTATTTTATTTAAAAATAAATATTACAATTAATTAATTAATATAAATATATATATATATATATTAATTTGATTAACGGAAACTTACTGAAGCTTGCCAAACAAAAGCTAAAAGTAAAAAAAATACCGGAATAATAGGTAATACATCTACGATGGGATCAAAAGGTGCATATGCTTCAGGTAATTTTGCTAATAAAAAAGTCATACTAAAATATTTTTTTAATATAAATATTATTTTTAACAACTATACTGAATACTAATAATATAAATCAAAAAATTAAATTTTTTAATAAATAAAATATAAAAATATTAAAGAGATGATCCTAAACCTGAATATGAACCATAAAAGAAAATGGCTAATAAACCAATAGCAGCAATTCCCACTACAACACCTACAAGCCATAAAGGAATACGTCCAGTTGTTCCAGTATTTGACATTTATTTAACCTTCATTTTAATTTTAATTTTTTATTTTGTTAATTATTATTAAATAATATTAAACAAAATTTTTATTATATAATTTATTTTTAATTAATATTAATTAAAAATATAACTCGAAAATAAAACAGCTAATACAAAAATAAGTAATAAACCCCAGTATAGACTTGTACGATTTAATTCTACAGTTTGTTTATTTGGGTTTGGTTTATTCATAACCTTAAAAATCCTTCATAATAAAATGATTTTCTTTTATAAAAAGAAATAAAACTAATTAAATAAATTTTATTTAAACAATAAAATTTATATTAACGTTGGATAAATTGCATAGCTGTAATAGCGCCTAAAAAGAAAACTGTAGGTACAGCTAAAGCATGTACAGATAACCAACGAACAGTGAAAATTGGATAAGTATATGTTGATTTTTTTGATGACATAATTAATAAATTGTTAAATATATTTGGACCAAAAATAATTTAGATTAAATTATTTTTTTAATTAATTGTTGATAATTGTTTTACTTGTTCTAATGCATTAAAACGATCTGTAATTAATGGAGCTTCTTGACGATCTTCTGTAAAATATTCATTTGGACGTGGCGTACCAAAAACATCATAAGCTAAACCGGTACTTACAAATAGCCAACCGGCAATAAATAAAGAAGGAATTGTAATACTGTGAATAACCCAATAACGAATACTTGTTAAAATATCTGAAAACGGGCGTTCTCCTGTAGTCCCTGCCATTTTTTAACTCCTTGAAATAAAAAATAAAATTAAATTATTTTGTTTCATTTTTATATTTTTAATAAAAAAATGGGAGAAACAGCCCTATTTTCTAAATATTATAATTTTTTTTTTATTCAAATTCAAATATTCCAAAAACTTAACTAGTTGACAAAGATTGTATTGTTTTATAAAATATATTCATATCTTTTATAAAACAAAGCGGAGTTCGTATAGTGGTAATACCTCAGCCTTCCAAGCTGAAGCGAGGGGTTCGATTCCCCTACTCCGCTAATTAATATATTATTTTAATATAAATAATTTATAAATTTGACTAATATTGAACATATTATTAAAATAATATATAAGAGAAAATAAAAATAAAAATATTTTTTCTTATATATTATATAATTTATAAGTTATATTATTATTATTAAAATAAAAAATGGCAAAAAAAAGTTTAATTGCACGTCAAAAAAAACGTGAAAAATTAGTTGATAAATACAAAATAAAACGTCAAAATTTAAAAATAAAAATAAAAGAAGAAAAATTTTTAGACGAAAAAATAAATTTATATAATAAATTACAAAAACTACCTAGAAATAGTTCTGCTACTAGACTAAATAATCGTTGTTTAATTACAGGACGTCCAAAAGGTTATTATAGAAATTTTGGATTATCTCGCCATGTTTTAAGAGAAATGGCTCATAATTGTTTATTACCTGGACTGTCTAAATCTTCTTGGTAGTAATAAGTAGAAAAGCTTCTTTTTAAAAATTTAATATATAATTAATTTTTATTAATACTTAATCAAGCAAAAATTAAAAATAATTTTTATTTAAAAAATATATATATATATAAACTATGGCTCGCGAAAAATTTGAAAGATCAAAACCCCATGTTAATATTGGAACTATAGGTCATGTTGATCACGGTAAAACAACATTAACTGCTGCTATTACTATGGCATTACAAAAATTTAGTGGGAAAACCGGTAAAAAATATGATGAAATTGACTCTGCGCCTGAAGAAAAAGCACGAGGAATTACTATTAATACAGCACACGTAGAATACGAAACAGAAAATCGCCATTATGCCCACGTTGATTGTCCTGGCCATGCTGATTATGTTAAAAATATGATTACAGGTGCAGCTCAAATGGATGGCGCTATTCTAGTTGTATCTGGTGCTGATGGCCCTATGCCACAAACAAAAGAACATTTATTATTAGCTAAACAAGTAGGTGTTCCTAATATTGTTGTTTTTTTAAATAAAGAGGATCAAGTAGATGATGCTGAATTATTAGAATTAGTTCAATTAGAAGTTCAAGAAACACTTGAAACTTATGAATTTCCAGGTGAAGAAGTACCTATTGTAACTGGTTCAGCTTTATTAGCATTAGAAGCTTTAATTGAAAATACTGAAGCATCTGATAACGAATGGGTTAAAAAAATCTATACTTTAATGGAACAAGTTGATAGTTATATCCCAACTCCTGAACGTGAAACAGATAAAACATTCTTAATGGCAGTTGAAGACGTATTCTCTATTACTGGTCGTGGAACTGTTGCAACTGGACGTGTTGAACGTGGTGTTTTAAAAACAAATGAAACAGTAGATCTTGTTGGATTAGGAGATACAAAAAATGTAACGGTTACTGGATTAGAAATGTTCCAAAAAACTTTAGATGAAACAGTTGCAGGAGATAATGTAGGTGTATTACTTCGTGGTGTTCAAAAAGATGAAATACAACGAGGTATGGTAATCGCTGCACCAAATTCAATTGAACCTCATACAAAATTTGAAGCACAGGTTTATGTTTTAACAAAAGAAGAAGGTGGCCGCCATACTCCATTTTTCCCAGGTTACCGACCTCAATTTTATGTTAGAACAACTGATGTTACAGGAAAAATTGAAAATTTTACAGCAGATGATGGGTCTGAAACAAAAATGGTAATTCCAGGAGATCGAGTAAAAATGGTTGTCGAATTAATTCAACCTATTGCTATTGAAGATAATATGCGTTTTGCAATTCGTGAAGGGGGTCGTACTGTTGGTGCTGGTGTAGTTTCTAAAATTTTAGAATAAAATTTTAATTTATAAAAAAAAAAAAATGAAATTAAATAAATTAATTAAAGATATTGAATCAGATTATTTAAAATTAGATTTGCCTTCGTTTAAAATTGGAAATATTGTTTCAATTGATGTTTTAATTCAAGAAGGTAATAAAAAAAGAATTCAATCTTATAGTGGTAAAATAATATCTCAGCGTTTAGCGGGTTTAAATTCAACTATTACAGTTAGAAGATTATCAAAAGGTATTGGTATTGAAAGAATTTTTCCAATCCATTCGCCAGATATTAAGTCAATAAATCTAATTGAAAAATAAATTAAAATAAAAAACAACTAAATTAGTTGTTTTTTATTTTAATTTTTAATATAATATTAATATAATTATTTTGTATAAAAAAATAATTATAGCCTTCTTAACTCAATTGGTAGAGTATCGGTCTTGTAAACCGAAAGTTAGCGGTTCGACTCCGCTAGAAGGCTAAATAATATATATATAAACCATACTTACTTAATTACTATATAACTTTTTATTAATTAATATTAACTTTATTATTCTTATGGTTTGATTTGTCAATTAATTTTAAATAATAACTCTTCAAAAAAAAAAAGATTATTCTTTTAATATAAATATAAGTGTGGCTTTGCCCATATTTGCCCAAAACCAAAAAAAATAATATTTAAACTATTTATCTTGTAATAAACCTTATATTATAGAATAAATATATTGCATTAAAAAGTATATATTACAAATAATTTATTATTTGTAAATTGTTGAATGATGCATATTGGAAGATTAAATTATATTACAGTTTCTTAAATCAGCGGAGAAGCAAATAACCCAAAATATTTACTTAGATTCAAGGGTAAAAGGTCTTTTAAATTCAATAAATGAATATTTTTATGACAGTGATAAAACTGATCAAGAAGAAGTTTTAGAATTTAAAGAATTAATTAGCTCTCTGAACATAAATTCTACGGATAAAATAGAATTAAAAGAGTTTGTTAATAAAAAAACTATAAAATATTTAATAAAATCGGTTTTAAAGCCAACTTTATATGCCAACTCTATAAATAGGTCTAATATAATAAATACTTTTGCTAGCAGTGTGTCTGGGTGCTGGACTGACGTTGAGGAGTATATTATGGGCTCAGGTTGGTGAAAATCGTTTCCAATAAAAAATCCAAAGGGCATAAATGATGATCAAGAAAAAGAATTGTTTTGCAACTTTGTAAATAAGTTATTTATTGATTTTCAAACGTCTGAATACTTATCACATTTTTTAAAAATTCATAAAAATCAATTGATCAGTGACCTGGTAAAACCAAATGAAGACTTAAAATTATAAATTCCAGACGGTTATAATATGCTTGAATTTTTATTTATAGCCGCATATTGTAAAAAAGAAAAATTTGATTTAAAAAATTTTTATTCTAATGAGCAGAGGGCGCAGTTCCGTACTTTTATTGTCAACATCTTATTAAGTAGAATTTAAATAATAATTAAAGATATCAAATGTAATATTAGTTTGCTCTAGATCAGAAGTTTTAAGTGTATTAAAATTAAAGGTATTAATATTTCTTTCATTGCGCACTCAGATATTAAATCTTTATAGTGAGAAGATCTTTATTCGCCTTATTTAAATAATAAATATACCCGTCTATTTTAAATAGGTGTCTTTCTTAACACACTTTGAGTAGTAGTAAAATAATCATTAAAATTTTCCTTCTTTAATTCTAATTTTTGTATAAAAGTATCTAAAGATATAGTGTCTAATTTTTGTTTTGCAAATTAGGTGTTTAAAAGATCTTTTAATTTGAAATTACGGCTTACACAATAATTATACTTTTTTAAGTTTTGTAAAAGCACCAATAAATTTTTTGCATTATCAATACTTTGAATTATCAGGTGGCTGTTTTTTGACAAATTAGAAGATATTTCTTTCTTTTTGTTACAGTAAAATTCAATAAATTTCGCTTTTGGATTTCTTTTGTTAATTCATCAAACCTCTTCGTTAAGGTTTTATAATTTGCATTATTTTTATCTTTATAATTATCTTTACGTTTATTAGTTAAATTAGTTAAATAATCAATTAAAGTTTTAAATTGATCATCATCAAATTTATTAATTAATAGCTGTTCACCAACTTGATATTCTTCAAATAATAAAGAATCAAAAATTAAGTTATCTGATCTTATTTCTTTTAAAGCATTTAAATCATTTAATTAGTTATTGTTTTCTATACGGCTAATAATAGCCCCTATATCAATCTTACAATTTTCATTACAATTAAAATACTGATTTGCTTTATCTAAGTATCTCTAATACTTTAATTTTAAACCATAACATTATCTTGTTAAGTGAAGTTTTATTACTTGTGTAATCTTTTAAACTAGATAAATACAATTGCCTAATTTTGAAATGTTTAAATATTAAAATTTCAAAATGTTTTAGTACTAAAATTTGATAATTTATTAAAGTAGAAGTAACTTGATTTAAATAAAATTCATATAACCGATTAATGAAATAGTAATTTATAATTTATAAATATATTTATTCTATAATAAATATATTTATTCTATAATAAATATATTATTAAAAATAAAAAAAAACTTATTAGAATTATATTTTAAAAAGCATTTTTTAAACAAAATAATACTTATGAATTATTTATTTTAATCAGTAATTACTTTTATTTATAGTCTAAATAAAATAAATTTTAATAATTAAGTAATAATAGTTATTTTGTATTAAAGTATAAATTTATTATCTAGTTAATTCAAAGTAGTCACTGTCTCCTAAGACAAATCGAGTAAACATTTCGTTAAAATCTTTTCTTAAATTATGTTTTTCTAAAGGTTTTTTAGTTAGAGGTGAATCTAATAAAGTGTCATTGTCATTTTTTAACTTTACAAAATCGTTATATAACTCCGGAATTAAAATTAGTGATAAATGTTTTTTAAACTGACTTTTTACTGAAATAGGATTAGATGAATAGGAGTTATTATTTTGAAGCATAGACACCTGTTTATTATCTTTTAACTTATTAAACTCCTTCACTGTTAAACCTGTTAACTGCTTCATACTTAACGGCATAATCATTATTAATAAAAATGTAATCATTTTTCGTTTTTCTAGTGAGTTCAGATTAGTTATATATTGTATATAATCATTTTTATTGTTTGAATCATTTATTATTTTGTTATCTATATTTTCAATTGTCAGCATTAATTTATTAATTTATAATATTTTTAATTAATATTAATTTAGTATAAATTTTATTATACTTTATTATACTATATTATACTATATTATAATAAAATTAATATTAAATATCAAATTTTCAAAATAGATTTTATATTTAATATTAATTAAACGATATACTTTAGATCTAACATTTTATTAACTAAGTTTAAATAAAAAAGTATGTTAAAAATTAATTTATATATTATATATAAACTAATAAACAGAATAACATTATGTAAGCCTAATATAAACTCCCTATTTCTAATTTTTGTTAAAGTAAATATATATAGATAATAAATAATTTATTAACATAGAATAAATATGCTTATTAAATAACAAATATACAAAACTATTTTTTAAATAAAATCGACTTATATATTTATATTTTTTAATAAACTTATTTTTGTTTAAAAAAATCTAACAATGTTAAATAATACTCTTAAACTGCTTAAGAGTTTAGGATCTTTCTTTAATGTTTTAATACTTTTTTTATAATTAATTTTATCTATATTCAAATCTTTAAATATATTATACTGTTAAACCCCCATCAATAAATTTAACTTTTAAATTAATAATAGATCTGAATCGAGTTCTTATAATTTTTTATTTTAGCTGGGTAAGCTAATTTAGTACATACGTTTAAATCGGCCTCAAATTTTGCTTTATTTAAGATTAATAATTCATCTACCGATAATATAATAAGTTATAACATATATAATTGTATTAACAACCAAAATAAGTATTTTTATTAGTTAAATTTAATACTTTTTTAAAAATTTAACTAACTATAATCTTCATATTAATATTCATAATCATAGTCATAAATTGTAATGGAATCAGGTTCTAAAGATTTCCTAGTCAATATTTTTTTTTTTAAAAATAAATCCGAGGATGACTTTAATAAATATGAATCCGAAGATTCCCCATATAAAGCAAGTGCCGTTTCTTGGGGCATATATTTCAGTACTTTTAGCAGGTAAAATTGAATACGTGTACCTGGGTAAAGGCGTAGTAACTACGCTACATGCTTCATTTTGATTTTCAAACTTCTCATTTAAAGAACTTTTTGTAAAAATACCTTTATAAATTTTAAAAAATGTTAAAATAAAATCTACGATTTTATAGATTTCTTCTGGGTAATAAGGATAAGAATAAGAATAACCTCCACGAAGATCTCCACCGTTGTTGAAATCACCTTCGCTATTATTAAGGTCTAAAGAAGCGCGAGAAGAATTAGCATAATCATTATTATTATTACTATCTAAAGAATTACGTCTAGATAAGCCACCAAGAGAAGGCGTACTAATAGAATTAGGGGGAGAATAAGGATCTACTCGAAAAGGTTCTTCGTTGCCATCGTCCCAAAACGGCCTATTCATTTGAAGAGCGTTTGGGTTTGGATTTTGAGGAATAAAATTATTTATTTGTATTAGCTGTTCAACCTCTCTTCTGACTTGGGCGTCAACCCGTGCTCTAAATGCGTTAATCATTCGTTGATTAATTTGTTGATTAATCTGTTGCTCTACCCTTCTATTAGTATAATTATCCAGCCCCCGTCTAACGGCCATTCCTAAGTTCCTGTATAAAATCTGAGAATATGATGAAAGTATAATTGAATTAATCCAGAAGTCATAATATTGGCCTACAGGTATATCATTAGTAATATATAAGCAGTTAGATAAGCTATTATACTTTGAAGTTTTATAATAGTAACGATCTCTAAAACCTCTAAGAATAGACGAATTCATAGGGTTAACTTGAACAGATAAATGTATTATGTCATTAACATTATTATCAATATAATAACGAATATTATCACTATAATTATAAATTGACCTTTGTAATATTTTATTTGATCTTATAATAGGTAAACTTGGTAACTCTTTAAACTCAATAGAGCTATTTTCTTTAATATCATCTTCATAATTCTTATCCTCACGAGGAATAGCTAATTTTAAACTATTCTTAGAAGAGTCGTCTTCCCAATTGTTAAACCCAACCCCATTTGAAGGAGGAGGAAAATTACCTTGACCAAAATTTGAAGTTTTCATATAATTAGGCTCGTCATCCGGTAAAGGGGCTCGTCGAGCTGTAATATTTTTAAAATTATTCTTTAAAAATTGGCTTACCATATTTTTTTCCTTCATTTTTATGTATTATATTTTACTTATTTTATATATATTTTATATGTGGACAGATTTAGAAAACTTATTTTATATATAAGTATTTTTTTAGAATAATCTATATGCAGTATAAGATTAATCAGTCCATATTAATAACCATAATAAGTATTTTTTTGTCTTTTAATATATAAAAATACTTTAACTTATATTTTTATATTTAGAAATATAAGTTAAAGTATTAAATTTTTAATGACGGATATTGTTATATACATCATATTCGTCATAATCATCATACTCATCGTATGAATCAAGTGGCCTGATCTGGCCTGGCCCACCATCACAATCCGCAACAGGCGGAGAGCAATCACAAAACAGGCGAAGGGCAATCTTCGGAACTATAACACTATTTCAAAGCATATTGTGGGTAATATGTTAAGATTACCGGTGAAAAAGAAAATGTTTACCTATAATAAGTTTTGAATATTCCTCATAAGGATTATATATATTATCTTTATTAAGATAAACTTTTAGTACAGTTATCCCAACAATTTTTTTATTTAATTTTTTTAATAGATTTATACTAAATTTTATTATTTTATAAAATAAAGTATTTTTATTGTCAAAAATTGTAATAAAAATTTTTTGTTTATTAATATTACATTTTAATTTCTCCTTAGTTAAAACATACACGTATAAATATACGTACTGATATTATTTTATTAGCATATTTATTTTTAATAAGGATCACGTGCTAATAAGAAGCAAATAAATTTTTGTGATCTTATATTTTATTATAATAAAATTTTATATTTATGTCAAATTTATTATTTTAATAATTTTTAATAAAATTATTAAAATAATAAATTAAGTCATAATTTTAACTAGGTTTTAAAATAAATTTTTTATCAAGACAAATTATTTTAAATATAGTAGTGCTTTTAATTTAAGATATTACTAAATGCTATTAATATTATCCTCACTGTTATATTTTTTTAATTCAAATAAGATATAGCAATATCCATATTGTACCCTCTGCACTATCTGAACTTATATTTATAACCATTTACTATTATTCATATAAATTTGTATTGTTTAACACTATAAGTAGATAATTAATTATATATGAAAACTCTTTACCATTTTTTAATAAAGCTTTTGAACCAATAAGAAATTTCAATATAATTAGAATGAAATTCTTTTTAATAGATAAGCGGTTTCTAATTATTATCAATTGAGTTATATTTATTAGAGGTTATTATAATTATTTATAAATAATTGTAAAAAAAAATAGATATATTAAATTAATAAAAAAAATTAGCTTAGTTATATATATATATATTATATATTATAATAGATTTAATTCATATTATTTATTAAATAATTATTTAATAAATATTTTATTTACTTTTTTTTATTATTCATTTATAATATATGTAATAGGTATATAACATACACCTATTACATATATTATAAATTAAATGAAAATTAAATTGAAATTAAATGAAAATTAAATTGAAATTAAATGAAAATTAAATTGAAATTAAATAAAATTAATAATATTTTAAAAAAAAAGAAATAATAGTAAAAAAAAAAATAAGCAAGATATAGATATTTATATAAAAAAATATCAAAATTCAATTGTTAAGTTTATCCATGAGAAATTGAAAAATTCAGATTTTGTAAAAAAACGGGATCTGTTATTATTTTTATTATTATATGTAACTGGTTTAAATATAGACCTTTTATTAAATTTAAAAATATATCATATAGAATCATTTTTTCATGAAGAAGGTTTTGTTATCGAAAAACAGCAAAATCTTGTTGTTTCAAACATCACTGACATAAACCTTGAACAGTTTAGTATACTGTTTAAGAGTTTTTTAAATGAAAATAAAGAGTATCTTGTTTTTACGTCAAGTAAAAACAAAGGAAAACCTCTTTCAAAATATAATATTGAAAAAAGTATTAATATCATTATAAATGATATTAATGCACAATATAATATTCATATTACAATGAATAGATTAAACAACCAAGTTTATTTTACCAACTTTATCAATAAAAATGATTGAGAAAATAAAAACTTATTAAAAAATAAAAATTAATTTTTTAATAATATTATTTTATATAATATTATTAAAAATAGTTTTAAAAATATCAATATAAATATTTTATATTTATTATAAACTAATAAAGAAACAGAATGAAATATAAAAGCGCCGCACAATCACAACCAAAATTAGTAAAAAGACAGAGAGAAATGCTAAATAGTCCGGAGAAGGTAGAAGAATTAATAAAGTTAGTTTTAACTAAATTTAAGGATAACGAAAAATATTATGAATTTTTTATAGAAAATAAAAGTGCATTAGAGAAAAGAAAATTCTTATCTTTACTATTATTAATTTCTACTAATCTTGAATTAGATGATCTTATTTATCTAGAGGTACAAGAGTTTCTAAATATTGTTTCTCAAATTAATAAAGCTATTGAAAAATATAGCGATTTTGATATAAAAAACAATACAAATCAGTTAGATAGTAAAATATCGAAGGGAGAAGAAACTAACTATTTAACTATTGATATTAATAACAAAAAATTGATTTTAAATTCGCGTTTTAGCGAATTTTTTAAAGAAGATTTGTATTTACCACTTACGTATAATAAACAAAAAACTACACCGTTGTTATCATCTGTAAATAATAAAACACCTTTGACAAAACATAATTTAAAAAAAGACCTATGTGAACAAATTGTTGAACTACTTTAAATTTTTTAAATTTTATAAGTATTGATAAATAACTAAAAATAGCTTAAATAGATAAAAATGATATTCTTTTAATAAAGGTAGTTTAAAATAAAAGTTTATACTTGTTTAATATATGATGAGCTTAACAGGATTTGAACCTGTATTTAATACTTAGGAGGTACTTGTCTTATCCATTAGACTATAAGCTCTTAATAAGTAATATAAAGAAATTCAGCTTTTAAATTTATTCCTTAAATTATTTTTAAATATATTTATTATTTATTATATTAAAGAATCTTCAAAATAAAGTTTATTCTTTTTAATAAACCTATATATTTTATTAAAAAGAATTGAGTATTTAAGATTAAAATTTTTTAGTTTATAAAATTTTATATAGAAAAATTTAAAATTAAGCTTAAATCCTTATGATTTTATAAAATAAACTATTTAGAGAAGAAGTTTTAATAATGTAATTTTACTTATTTAATAAATATACTTATTTAATTAAATATATTTATTAAATAAGTATATTTATTAAATTCTCTAAATAAAATATACTTATAAAATATACTTTTTTACAAAATTATTTATTAGTATAAAATTATTTAGCTCATCCATTTTTTATTTTTCTTCGATATATAATATCTACTAAATAAGTTATTTAATAATAATCATATATTAATAATATATGATTATTATAATAACAAATAAAAAGTAAATAGTAAACTATTATAATTATTTTAATAAATATCCATATATTTAGTAGCGTAATATTTATTCAATTTAATATTACCGCCTATTAAATTTTTTGTAAAACATATCGATGATGTTTTCATAAATAAAGGAAAGTTTACTGAAATAATAGAAAAGCCAATAAAACCTAATAATAATAGATTAAAAAATTGATATATAATAATATTAAGTTCATTTTTTATATCTTTATTAAAAATTAAAATTGACGTAGAATTTGCTAATTCTTTAATAGAACTAGTAATTAATGATAATACTACTAAATTTATACCAAATAAAACCACATATTGAAAACTATAAAAACACCCTAGGGCTGGAACAAATAAACCTACATAAAAAGCATTGTTTGTGTTTAAAACACAAAACTCAACTAATTCTATTGTAGGAGCTAATGTTACAAAAACAACTTCTTGTTCTAAACCCATTACTTCTAAGGCTGGGTGTTCAGATTTATAATTATATTTAAACCCATAAGGATTTTTAATAACCCTAGTATAATTTAGTTTATTTTGTTTAATATGTAAATTTGTTTTTACAAAAGTATTATATTGATTAATATTTTCTAATTTTGAAAGGCTATTGTCTAACCATTCGTTCAAATATTTATTATAATCCCTAATATAATTTTTGTTTAATAGAGCAGCTTCTTTAGCTACATTTTCATAATTACTATTTTGTTTAATTTTATAAATATGAAATTCATCATGATTTTTAACTGTATCATAATGATTATGTTTAATTTTTAAAACCGGATTTTCTGGTTTATAAGCTTTAATTAAATTATTATAATTATATGGTTCAACATTATCGTTAGAACCTTTAATTGAATTATTATAAACGCCAATACAGTTAAGATCTTTTAATATAATATATTGTTGTTCTAAAACAGCGGGTTTCAATGAAACCGGTTTTACGGCTGATAATAAAACGGGTTCTTTTAAAGACGTCGCTTTAAAAGAATTCAAATTAACAGTATTACTATTATCCCCTATATTAATTGTTTCTGGAATAATAACGTATCCAACTGCAGTAGTATTATCAATTGAAGGCCCGGCTTGCTCCCTTCCAGTACTTGAATTACCACGATTATCACTATCTCGACGGTCATCGTCTTCACGATCATGTCTGTGATTATTCGAACCAACACTACCCGGTCTACAAGTTACTTTTGACCTACTGTTAACAGAACTGCTACTAGAACTACCCCTCAAACGCTGTATTATCTTAGCTATTTCAATAGCATTGTCTATTGAACGTTTATTTAACTGTTCAATTCTATTATCAATCTGTGATATTCTATCAGAGAGAGTTATTTGAACATTTTCAATACGATTATTATTTTGCGTTATTGAATTATTAAGAATACCAACCATACTAGAGCTCATACCAGAGTCTATATTTACGTTTGAGCTAGATTGTAACCGTGAATCTGGGCTCAGTGTTTGACTGGCCGCTTGTTCTTGTTTAGAATCTTGTAGATTCTTTAAACGATTTGCTAATTCTTGACGAGCTGCTTGAGCCGCGTCTAAAACATTTTTAATATTTTGTTGGCTTTGAGTTAATGTTTCTAACTTAGCCTCCAATTTTTGTTTTTGTTTATTGCCACTTAGAATAATAGTAACTATAGCGCCTATTCCAATTAAAGCCATACTTCCTTGAGTAATGACACTATTTTTTTTTGTTCTATTCAAATTTGATTCAAAGTGTTTTTGATCAGCTGCATATTTAAATTCTCTAGCTTGATCTTTTCTTTTTTGTTCGTTTTCTGCTATTCTGCGGGATAAAAATTCCCCAAGTAATAGAATATAACTAAAAAGATTGTTAATATTATTACTATTATTATTATTACTATCCATATTTATTTATAATAATTATTTTATATATACATATCAATATTTATATTGATATGTATATGTATAGTATATATATACTATATCGGTTTATTAATTATCACTTTTAAAAAAGTGATAATTAATTAATAATAAAAAAGATTAACCATTGATTGAAGGAGCTTCAACTGATGCTAAATCTAATGGGAAGTTGTGAGCGTTACGCTCGTGCATTACTTCCATACCTAAGTTAGCACGGTTGATGATATCAGCCCAAGAGTTTAATACACGACCTTGAGAATCAACAATTGATTGGTTGAAGTTGAAACCGTTTAAGTTGAATGCCATTGTCGAAATACCTAACGCAGTGAACCAAATACCTACAACTGGCCAAGCAGCTAAGAAGAAGTGTAATGAACGTGAGTTGTTGAATGATGCATATTGGAAGATTAAACGACCATAGTAACCGTGAGCCATTTATGTTATATTTTTTTCAAAATATAGCTTATTCCTTGATCGGGGAAATAAGCTCTTAAAATTTCTTTTAAGATCGGACTATATCATCTTGTATTTAAACAAGCCGGGCGCTCTAGCTGGTTATTAAGAGGGCTCTACCTCTCCAGTAGTCTCTGAACCTTCTAAGAGTGTACTCTTAGCTTGGCTGCTGATTGTCATATGTATTAAAGAAATATACAAATCAATAAATTCTACCATTTCATCAATTGGACTGTTATAAGTGAAACATTCAGTTCGACCTAAAAAAGTTTTTGGCCCAAATATTTGATACCCATCAAATCGCTTTAAAAAAAGCTGTTCTAATGAATAAACAACTTTATGTTTTGCATACCAAATTTTAATTGGTTTTATCAAATATGATGATGGAAAACGTCGACTTAAGCTATAGAACGTTCGTCCAATTTTTAGCAATCTTGTATTATTGACGGTTAAATATACTAAATAAAGTGTGTCAATTTCCTCCGCACGGCTTTCATAAAACCCATACCCATTATAATTTGTTTCGCGTAAACCTTTAGAAATTTTATCTTTTACTTTTTGATCACGGGGAATATTTTTAAATGGTGATGTTTTACCTTTATTTGGAGATTCATAAGGATAATCATCTCCTTTTAAGCCTCTATTCCAAGGAATTTGGCCTGTTTTTTTACCTTTATTCCAGGGACTGCGGCCTTTTTGTTGAGGGGGCCTTAGAATATCTAAACCTTTTAGACGTTTTCGAATAGAAGATTTAGGAACTTTTAAAAATTCAGAAATTTGTTCTAAAGTCCAGCCTTCGCAATATAATTGTGACCATATTTTAATATCTAATTCGGTATAAACAGAACGCATAAAAATAGTTGTATAAATTCAATTTTTGAATTTTAAATTTTTTTATTTCTTTAATAAACTTAGAGTTCCAGCAATTCACCCAGTTTAACGTAGCCTATTCACGGGGTTAAGCAACGATGTTGTAAGTTTCTTCTTCTTGTCCGAATTTGTAACCTTCGTTAGCAGATTCGTTTTCAGTAGTTTCACGAATTAAAGATGAAGTTACTAATGAACCGTGCATTGCTGAGACTAAAGATCCACCGAATACACCAGCTACACCTAACATGTGGAATGGGTGCATTAAAATGTTGTGTTCAGCTTGGAATACGATCATGAAGTTGAAAGTACCTGAGATACCTAAAGGCATACCATCAGAGAATGAACCTTGACCAATTGGGTAAACGATGAATACAGCAGTTGCTGCAGCTACAGGAGCTGAGTAAGCTACTGCGATCCATGGACGCATACCTAAACGGAAAGATAATTCCCACTCACGACCCATGTAAGCACATACACCTAAGAAGAAGTGACAAACGATTAATTGGTACGGACCACCGTTGTATAACCACTCATCTACAGAAGCAGCTTCCCAGATTGGGTAGAAGTGTAAACCAATAGCGTTTGAAGTTGGAACTACAGCACCAGAAATGATGTTGTTTCCGTATAATAATGAACCTGAAACTGGTTCACGGATACCATCGATGTCTACAGGTGGTGCAGCAACAAATGCGATGATGAATACTGAAACAGCTGTTAATAATGTTGGGATCATGATAACACCAAACCAACCTACGTATAAACGGTTTTCAGTTGAAGTTACCCATTCACAGAAGCGAGCCCATAAAGATGAAGCTTCGCGGCGTTCTAAAATTGCAGTCATATTTATTTATATTTATTTTTAAAAAGTTAAAAATTTTTCCCAAACAAATTATTTGTTTGTTATATATTATTATAAATAAATGTATAAATTATGTCAATTTTAATTTTTTTAAATATTGCGAACAGGGGGAATCGAACCCCCGACCTCGCCTTGGCAAGGCGATATTTTACCTCTAAACTATGTTCGCTTATATAATTTTAATATATATATAATATATATTAAAATTACATTTTAAAAACTTTTTTATATATTGTCAATTATTATTATAATTTATTTAATATTTTATTCATTAATACTTTATCATTAATACCGGGCCATGCAATACCATCTAATCTTGTTGGTAAAGTTTCACCTAATTCTAAATATTTTTTTGATTTTGAATCTAATTTTGATTTTGCCCAATACCAATTATAATTTGGTAAACGGTTTAATAAATAATCACTTGTTTTTGAACTAATAACTTTTTTTGTACTTGTTTTTAAATTACGAGATTCATTATTTTTAGTATCAAATTGTAATATTTGTTTAAAATTATCTAATTGTTCAGATGAAAGTTCTAATGATGGTAATTTAAGAATTAAATTTGATTGATTTTTAATATTTTCAATTGCGGGAGACCATGATTGAAAAGTAAAATAAAAAGGTAAATTTTTAGATGCTATATTTTTATTATCTCTAAAACCATAACTAAAATCACCCGATTGTAAATCTTCTGGTACATAACTAGCTTTAATAAGAAATTTTCGTAACGAAGAATCCCACCCAATGTATAGTGGAGCAGTATTATTTAATACCATATATTTTGATGGATCTAAATTAATTTTATTCAGTTCTTCATGTAAAAAAACTTTATTTTCATTTGAAAAATTATTATATTGTGGTTGATCAAACTTTAAAACTTTTTTAAAACTCAATTCTGAGTTTAAAGAATTATTTTTATTAATATCAAAATTTAAATTAATAGCATTAAAATGTCTTATTAAACTTAAAGAACCTTTAAATTGTTGATTATAAACTTTTTCAGCATATGATTCTTTATTATTAATAACTAACTTTTTATAATCTTGAATAGTATTTAAATAATTTTGTAAAATAAGTCGGCGTTTAAATAAATCTATTTCGTCATTTACTGTTAAATTATAAGAATTAGGTTGTCCCCATAAAAAAGGGTGCATATCTAAATGCATTAAAGCTTTATATACAGGATTACTATAATATTTTTCTCTAAACTCACGATGAACTTGAACTTGCTTTATTTGATTTTTTGAATTGGCATCTTGATAACCTAAATAAATATCGTTTCTAAATAATTGAGTAAAAATTTCTTCAATTGCACTTTCTTTTTTTTGAAGTTTTGTACTATATAATTCTAAATTAGGTGTTTCATAATTAGGAACTTCAAATTTAATTTGTTTAAAATTATTTTTTTTAGTACTATTTATTTGTTTACGAGTACTACTTCTTTGATCTGTTCTTAAATTAAATCGATTTTTCCATAAACTCTCAGATTCTAAACTATATTGTTCATATTTTAAATAATTTGTTATATCTTTTTTTATTAAATCCGATTTATCAAAATTTAATGGGTTTGTAGCTATATTTATAACAGACATCTTATCTTTATTTGTTTTAAAAGAACTATAAACAGGTTTAGGAAGAGTATTTTCTAAAAATCTATCTTCAGAAACAAAACCTAATGGACCATAAATTAAATAGTCAAAACCATAATAAGGGATATTATTAAAACATAAAATTGTTGTTATAAATAAACTAATATAATGGAAGCGTTCATTTACAATAATAAACGGAATTTTAGAACATATAGTATTAGAAATGAAATTATAAATATTAATTATTAAAAAACCAAATAATGCTGTAAAAACTAAACTACCTAATAAAATACCAATTAAATAAGAAAAATTATTTAAAAAAAAATATTCAATATTTTCATTAGTTTGTAATAAATTAGAATAGCCATTAACAGTTAAATTACCAAAATAGTTATAAATTGATGTTTGTTCAGTCCAAGATAAAATAAAATTTAATCCAAATAATTTTAATAAAACATCTTTTTGATAAAAATTTATAATTTTCATATTTGGATTATGAATCATATTATAAAGTAAATTTACCAATAAAAATAAACCTAATAAAAGATTAAAAGGTTCAAAAGTTAAAAAAGGTAAAATTAAAAATTCAAAACCAAATAAAATAGAACTAAAAAAAATAAATTGACCGCATATTGTCCCTAAGGCAGCAAAAATACCGGCAGGTAATCCATTAATAATAAGAGCTCTAATTGTTAATAATTGAGGTATTGAAAAAGGAAGAACTAAAAAAAAACTATTTAAAAAACCGGTAAAAAAATTTTTAGAATTTAATGATGAATTTTCAAAAAATGAAAAAAAACTTTTATCAAGCTCAATTTCAAGCGCTGTTTCAAATAAATTTTTACCTTCTAAGATTGCTATGTAATTATGTTTAAAATTTGCCGGTAATTCTATAAAATCAGTTAACCACTTAAAAGATAATAAATAAATGAAGAGTATACTTAAAGAATTACCAATATATAAAAAAATAGATTTAAAAAAAATAAAAGCATTAAAATTTTCATTTAAAATAAATAATATATCATTAATATGATCGACATAATCTTTTAATGCATTAATAAAAAACATACTTAATTTCCTTCGAATAAATAGAGCTTGTAAAATTAAATTATAACAAATATAATTATATTATAATTTAATATAAAAAATATAATAGGGCTTGTAGCTCAGTGGACTAGAGCACACGGCTACGAACCGTGGTGTCGGGGGTTCAAATCCCTCCTAGCCCATAATTATTATGATAAAAAACCATAACTATGTAAGCCTTTACCCATTAAGTTAACACCTAAATAACAAATCCAAATAATTATAAAACCAAAACTAGCTAACAAAGAAGATTTAAAACCATTCCATCCTTTTGATAAACGAGTATGAAAATAAATTGCAAATATAAACCAAGTAATTAAAGCCCAAGTTTCTTTAGGATCCCAACTCCAATAAGAACCCCATGTTTGGTTAGCCCAAACAGCTCCAGATAATAAACCCATTGTCAATAGAGGAAAACCTAGACCTAAAATTCTATAACTTAAATTATCTAAGGTTGACATTAACGATACTAAATTATCTAATATAAAGCCTTTTTTAAAAGTTGTAGTTTCAAACTCTGTTTCTTTAATTTTATTTATATCAAAAAAATAAGAGTTAAAAACTAAATTACCTTTTTTCATTGAATTAGAGTTGTCATATAAATAATTTTCAGAATCTAATTTATTATCTAATAATAAAAGCTTTTTATTTTTATTATATAAAAAATTACTTACAAAAGTCAAAATTAAATAAGCTATTGAAAATAAACAACCACATAATAATGCAGCATAGCTTAATATCATAACTGTTACATGCATTAGTAACCAATTAGATTTAAGTGCAGGTACTAAAGCATTTGCTGTTTTTAATTCAATAGGTAAACTAAAATTAGCAAAAGTATTTAATAATAAAATTAGTGGGGTTAAAATTGAACCAAAGATAGAGTTTAAAAATGAATTATTTGAATATACTGTTTTATTTATTTTATTATTATTTTTTAAAAATAATGATACTAAATTATTATAAAAATTTTTAAAATAATTTTTTTTTTCAACGTTAATGTTAAAATTAAAAATTATTAATATACTAGTTAAACTATAGGATAAAAATAAAAGTGATTCATATAAATTACTTAAAGGAAAATGATTTGAATTTACCCAACGAATACAAAGAAATGAAAATTGTAATATATTACTAATTATAATAAATATATCAGGTAAGTTACTAAAATACTTTAAAAAAAAGGATGATTTTAACCAATATAAAATCATTGCTACAAATAAAATGATAAAATTTATATTTATAAGACTAGTTTCTAAATTAATATTAAACATGCAATAAATAATTATTATTTTTATATCTTTAAAAAATTTTATATATTATATAATTTATTAATTAAACATTAATAATTATTAATAATAAAATTAACTACCTACTTTAAAAGCGTCTATAAAAAAACCTAGTAATAAACCCATTTTATAAAAATTCAAAAATTTTAAATTTTTAAATAATAAAAAAATAAATTTATTTTTATATATTTTTAAAAAAAATTTATTTAATTTACGATACTTAAATGATTTTATATATGTTATAAAATTTATAAATTCAATAACTAAAATTGTTAATATAATAATTAGACCATCCCAATTAGTATAAAATCTAAAAAAAATTAAAAAAGTACCAAATAAATTACCACAAATAAAACCTAATAATAGTAAAAATATATAAATAACAAAATATTTTTCGATAAATTTAAATTTATTTAAAATATTAAAATAAAAAGAATTTAATAATTTTAAAAATTTTGTATTATAAAACATTTTTAATTTTTTAATAAAATTATTTATTTTCTCTGTTAAACAGAGAAAATAAATAATTTCTTAATAAGCTAATCCCATACTACGAGTTGTTTCTGCTCCTAAGTATACTCGTACACTTAAAAAATCAGTAGGACAAGCCGTTTCACAACGCTTACAACCAACACAATCTTCAGTACGGGGAGCAGAAGCAATTTGATTTGCTTTACAACCGTCCCAAGGTACCATTTCTAATACATCAGTAGGACATGCACGTACACATTGAGTACAACCAATACATGTATCATAGATTTTTATAGAATGAGACATAATTAATAAAAAATAAAGTAAATAAATAAAATTACGGATTAACAATTTTTTTTTATTATATATAAAATATTTATTATATATTTAAATATATAATAAATATTTTATATTGTAAATATTAATTTAATTTTTTAAAAAAGTTTTTTATACTTATTTATATTATGAGTTTAGGTTAATGATAAATATAAAGTTTATTAAGTTATATGATAAATAACTTTTTTATTATTATTTATAGATTAATAAAAAATTATTAAAAATAATTTTTTATTAATCTATAAATTTTTTAAGTATTTATAAAATTTATTTATTATAAATACTTAAAATAGATAAGTTAAATATTTATTATTAACCTACAGAAATTATACGAGCTAAGAAGAATGACCAAGTTGTAGCAATTCCCCCTAATAAATAATGTGCAACACCAACAGCTCGACCTTGAGTAATACTTAAAGCACGAGGTTGAATAGCTGGAGCCACTTTTAACTTATTATGAGCCCATAAAATTGATTCAATTAATTCTTGCCAATAACCACGACCACTAAATAAGAACATAAGACTAAATGCCCATACAAAGTGCGCACCTAAGAAAATTAAACCATAAGCAGATAATGCTGAACCATACGATTGAATAACTTGAGCTGATTGTGCCCATAAAAAATCACGTAACCAACCATTAATAGTGTTAGCACTTTGAGCAAAATTACCTCCTGTAATATGTGAAATTCCAGAAGCGTTTACTGTACCCCAAACATCTGATTGCATTTTCCAACTAAAATGGAAAATAACAATTGATAATGAATTATACATCCAGAATAAGCCTAAGAAAACGTGATCCCATGCTGAAACTTGACATGTTCCACCACGACCTGGACCATCACAAGGGAAACGGAAACCTAAATTTGATTTGTCAGGGATTAAACGAGAACTACGTGCAAATAATACACCTTTTAATAAAATTAATACTGTTACATGAATTGTAAACGCATGTATATGATGTTGATTAGTTATAAACTAATACAGGACTATATCTTTATAATAACAAATGAATTTAATTTAATTAATATTTTTTGTTTCTAAAATTAAACGTTTAAGTTTAATAATCGATTTGGGGGTTATAGGGTATTTATTTACTCTATAACCAAGAAGCCTCTTCCAACGAGAAAAAGTAATAAATCTTTTTCCTAAAAAGGGATAATTATCTAAGTATTTAATTAGTAATAAATGACTTTCTAATTTACTTGTTTCTAGTCTATTATATTTTACGTTTGATATATTATTTGAAATTTTATAAATATTAGTAGATATATTTAATAATTCTTTAATTTTTATTAGTAATTTTTCTTCATTTTTTTGAGTAATATAAAATTTCATTTTAATATTATAGGCTTTAGAACCGTCTTTATTAATTCTAATAAAATTTTTTTGTTTAGCATAAAAGCCGCCGTCGCCTTCTAAAAAACCGGATAACCAACTATTATTAAAACTAGGCTCTAAATTTCTTTCTAATACTATAAAAGCCTTATTTTTAATTTTATTTATTTCGTTTATCCATAATTTAAATTGTATATTTTTATTACTTGTTATTAAATTACCATTAAATAATATTATTAATCTACATAAATTTTCAAAATTAGAACTATAAAAACGCCAATATTTTTTATTATCTTTAAAATTTATTTCTGTTACCCTTCCAAATCCTAAATTTTTTTTTATTTTATACATTAGTTTAGGATCTTTTTGGGTTATTTCGATACCAAATCGTTTTGAATTATTTTTTGTATACCAAATTAAAAAACAGCCCTCTGCTTCAAAGAAACCTATAAACCATTCTAAGAAAGTAGTATCTATAAAAGATTTATGATTGGGTGCTCCAAATTGAATATAATCTGTAAAATTAAATTCTGTTATTAATGTTTCGCGTATAGTCTCTGAGGATCTACAATTTTCCATTTTTTATAATATATATTTTATGTATTTCCTGCTGATTAACCCTACTGAGAAGATTTTATCTTAAACCCTTAATAGAATAAGAACTTTCAGATTATAAGGCAGTTCCAGCATATAGCGAAATTTTACTTGATCCATCGAGTTAAACCAAGAAATCTGATGTACCTAATGAAATTGGCATCATCGCAACTTTACCACCAACAGCTACAACATCTCCACCCCAAGATGGGCTTGTACTTGCTAAAGCATTAGGAGCAGTAGTGTTTGGTGCTAAGAAATGAGTTTTTTGAATCCATTGAGCAAAAATTGGTTGTAATTGAATAGCTGTATCTGAGAACATATCTGCAGGACGACCTAATGCGCTTAATGTATCGTTATGAATATAAAGACCAAAACTATGGAAGCCTAAAAAAATACAAACCCAATTTAAATGAGAAATAATAGCATCTCTATGACGAATCATACGATCTAATAAATTATTATAGTTATTTGTTGGGTTATAATCACGAACCATAAAAATAGCAGCATGAGCTCCAGCCCCAACTACACAAAAACCACCAATCCAATTATGGTGTGTAAATAACGATAATTGTGTAGCATAATCAGTTGCCAAATAAGGATAAGGTGGCATAGCATACATGTGATGAGCCACAATAATAGATAATGATCCAAATAAAGCTAAGTTAATTGCTAATTGAGCATGCCATGAAGTTGTTAAAATTTCATATAAACCACTGTGCCCTTCACCAGTAAAGGGACCTTTATGTGCTTCTAAAATTTCTTTCATGCTATGTCCAATACCCCAATTAGTACGGTACATATGACCTGCCACAATGAATAAAACAGCAATCGCTAAATGATGGTGTGCTGTATCAGTTAACCATAAACCCCCTGTTACTGGATTTAAACCACCTTGAAATGTTAAAAAATCACTGTATTCAGACCAGTTTAAAGTAAAGAAAGGTGTTAAACCTTGTTTAAAACTAGGGTATAACTGAGCCATTAAACTTGGATTTAATAATAATTCATGTGGTAGTGGAATTTCTTGTGGATCAACACCTGCGTCTAATAGCTTATTAACTGGTAAAGAAACATGAATTTGGTGTCCTGCCCAAGCTAAACTACCTAAACCAAGTAAACCGGCTAAATGGTGATTTAACATAGATTCGACATTTTGGAACCATTCTAATTTTGGTGCACTTTTGTGATAATGGAACCAACCAGCAAAAAACATTGCTGCTGCCATTACTAAACCACCAATTGCTGTAGAATATAATTGTAATTCAGTTGTAATTCCACTAGCTCTCCATAATTGGAAAAAACCAGAAGTTATCTGAACACCTTGGAAACCGCCCCCTACATCTCCATTTAAAATTTCTTGACCAACAATTGGCCAAACTACTTGTGCACTTGGTTTAATATGTGTAGGGTCACTTAACCACGCTTCGTAATTTGAAAAACGAGCTCCGTGAAAATACATACCTGATAACCAAATGAATATTACACCTAATTGACCAAAGTGCGCACTAAAAATTTTACGTGAAATATCTTCTAAATCTGACGTATGAGCATCAAAATCATGAACATCTGCATGTAAGTTCCAAATCCAAGTTGTTGTTGTTGGTCCTTTTGCTAAACTACGAGAAAAGTGCCCAGGTTTTGCCCATTTTTCAAAACTAGTTTCAACTGGATCACGATCAACAACAATTTTAACTTTTTTTGCTTCGCGTTCTGGTGGACTAATTGTCATTATATTACTCCTAAAAACAAATATTTTATAATACTAGTAAAAAATTATCATTTAATTATTATTTCATAAATATAAATTAAAATAAAACTCTAACATAAAATAAAGTACATTTTAAAAATGTATTTTTGTAGTATTTAACTCTTAATTTTTATTCTTATTATACGTTTTTTATTTTTTAATTAAGGGACCAAACCAAACAAAACCAAACCAAACTAAAATTAGGGTTGATCTTTAAAAATAGAAACTCGATTGAATTTATACTTTGAATTTATACTATTAAAATATTTAAATATAATAAAAATAATTAAATATTTTGAATTTATACTATTAAAATTATTTAAATATAATAAAAATAATTAAATATTTTGAATTTTATAAATTGGCATCAGGTTATTTTCACAAAGGGCTACCCCCTTACTATCGTTACCCCTAATTCGTTTAACAATCTAGTTCGAGATGGTATAGTGTTGTTCCGAATTAGCTAAGACACCAAAAATTTTATTATTTATTATATAAGGTCAAAATCAATCGATCCTTTGTACATCTCAGCTGAAATTATTACTAATCTTACACTTGATGCCAATCTATCGGCTTGTCTTGCCGCGATCTGATAGAGAGCATTCATCTTGAGGTGGGCTTCTCACTTAAATGCTTTCAGCGATTATCCACTCCGTACATAGCTACCCAGCGTTTCCTATTGGCATAAGAACTGGTACACCATCGGTACGTCCCTTCGGGTCCTCTCGTACAATGTTGAGATCCTCTCAATGCTCTTGCGCTTATACCGGATATGGACCGAACTGTCTCGCGACGTTCTGAACCCATCTCACGTACCGCTTTTATGGGCGAACAGCCCAACCCTTGGGACCTACTCCAGCCCCAGGTTGCGATGAAACGACATCGCATTTTGTTAAAAAGAACTTTAAATCTAAAGATGACCATATTGTCCATCAGAAACTTTATATTTCATACAATCAACTAAATATGGTTTTATTAATTCACAAAAAGATTCACTACTTTTTTCAGGAATGGAGATTCGAAAACTTGTTTTATTTTTCAATTGTTTTTTTATTAAACCTGTATCTATATTATACAAATTTTTTAATGATTTTCGAATACGATTAATATCTTCTTTACTAAAATTTTCTGTACAAATACGCATAGCATTTGAATGTCCAAACCATTTTAAAGCTCCGTCATCCATATAAAAGTAAGCCAATGCTCTAGGATTTAAAAAAGTTTCTACTTTTAATGGTACTTTTTTTATCCATTTTTCTTTATTTGAATCATATGTATAAAACATATTACCAAAAAAATTTAATGAAGGGTTTGTTAATGTATTAAAAGACCACCGTTGAATTAAATTACCTGTTCGTGTATCTAGTAACTCATTTTCTTTAGGAGTTGTGCCACATAAATCTTTTAAAATTTCATATTTATGAAATAAATATTCTTTATGTTCACTTTTTTGTATTGCTCGATATCTCCAAGTCTTGCCTTTAGAACCTGTTTGCAAATTCCCATCACCCAATAAAGAACCAAAAATTAAATCTTTTTGTAATTGTGTTAATTTCATATTAAATTATTAAATTTTTTAGATTTATTCCAACATTATAAATAACTTTTTAACTTAATTATTTATAATTCTACTAGTCGCCTAGTAGATCAGACTATATCATCATCCTAAAAAGTGTAGGATGTTTGGCGTGTAGTCGTTGAGGGGTCATACTTATAAATTTTATTATTATACATATAATAAGAAGAGGACTTCCCTGCTGATTGTCCGCACTTTTATACTTTATTGTTTAATAATGACAATGATAAAAGATACTAATCACTTACCACAGTGAACGGAGGTTCCAGCATATAGCCAAATTGACATATTTTATTTCTAAAATACGACCCCTTAATGTCGAGGTGCCAAACCTCCCCGTCGATGTGAACTCTTGGGGGAGATCAGCCTGTTATCCCTAGAGTAACTTTTATCCGTTGAGCGACGGCCCTTCCACTCGGAACCGTCGGATCACTAAGGCCGGCTTTCGCCTCTGCTCGACTTGTTGGTCTTGCAGTCAAGCTCCCTTATACCTTTGCACTCTACAGCTGATTTCCGTCCAGCTTGAGGGAACCTTTGCACACCTCCGTTACCTTTTGGGCAATTGTGTTCGTTAATCTTTTTTTTTAACTCGCGGTTTAGGAAATTTATAATACATTTCAGATAACAAATAATCGAAAATTAATTTTCTTAGTGTATCATAACTATAACCGGATATATAAATCTGATAATAAATTCGAGTTTCATTATTTATAAGATGTTTTTGTTTTCTAGGTTTACATTGTAATTGAAATTTATCATTTAAAATAAAACATAAAACCTCAATTTCTTTTTTAGAAAAATTATGTGTATTTAAAATTACACCTTTAGATTGTTTTGATTTTAATGATCCATCATCCATATACCAATAAGCTATAGACCGAGCAGTTAAAACTTTATTAAGTATTTTTGAAATTATTTTTTTTCCATTTATATCATAAAATTGTTGTCTATAAAACCTAAATACTCCATCATATTTTGTTTTAAATCCAATCAACTTACTTCCATTTTTTCTTTCTCGTGTTTTGACTTCTCCTGGAACCCAATCTTTAAAAGTTTTATATAAATGTAAAATATAATCTGTTTGTTTAATACTATATTCAAATACTAATCTTGCTTTTTGTCCATTAGGACTTTGTTCTATGTGCAAATCACCCAAAGTACATCCTATAATAATTTCTCTTTGTATATTAGTTAAAATCATTTTTTCTTTATTAACGTTGAGTTTACAACTCAACTTTATGTCGCCATAAAGTTCAGACTATATCATCATCTTATTAAATAAGAGCCAAGCGTGTAGTCGTTGAGGGGTCATACAATAAGTAGAGGACTTCCCTGCTGATTATCTGCATTAACTTATTTTTACGGTCCAATCCTCGTAAAGTTAAATCTTCAACTTTTATACTTTAAAATAGATAACGGAATAATGTGAATATTTTAAAATACAAAGTACAGACGTCCCAGCATATAGCTCGGTTAAATTTATCAATCACTTGATAAACACCCCAATAATCAAGGTCACCGCCCCAGTCAAACTGTCCATCTGAAACTGTCAAGGATCCTGATTCAAGGAGTCCTATTAGAATTCTAGCTCTTTTAGAGTGGTCTCTCACTGATGGCTCCATTAAGTCCGAAAACTTAATATCAACGCCTCCCACCTAGACTGCGCAAAAAAAGCCCGAACCCAATTCCAAATTACAGTCAAGCTTCATAGGGTCTTTCTGTCCTGGTATAAGTAGTCCGCATCTTCACAGACATTTCTATTTCACCGAGTCTCTCTCCGAGACAGTGCCCAGATCGTTACGTCTTTCGTGCGGGTCGAAACTTACTCGACAAGGAATTTCGCTTGTTTGTGTTACGTAAAAAATAATATCATTATTTTTACTCCTATTTTCTCAAATAGGACCGGACTCTATCTTCAACTAAAAATTAATTAATAATTTTTCTATTTTATTAAAACCATCAATAGTTTTATGTTGTTTTTCTTCCATTAAAAAAACAATTTTACACCATTTTCTAGCTCTAATTCGTTTAAAAGTTTTTAAATTATCTTTAAACCCATTTGTTAGTATAACTTTTCTTGCGAACGTACACATATTTTTATTTGAACTTAGTTGAAAAACTTCAACAGAATTTTTTCTTGTATAACTAGTACCAAAGTCTAAAAATTGTTTAATTTTATCAATAATATTTTTATCAGTCGATTTTAAACCAATTATAAATTGTGGTCTAATAGTTCCATTTACAAGAGAACAAACAAAACATCCTTCAGCATCAATAAAACCAATTAACCAATTAATATTTAAATAATCTATAGGTTTATAGTCTAACAATAAATTTGGATTTAGTGTATTTACAAATTTTTCAAAGGATTGTCTTTTTGAGGTTTGCAATTGGTATTTCTTAAAAAAAGGAATAATTATATTTTCTAAATGTTTTTTAGATGAAACTTTATATTCTCTCATATTTTTACCTGCTTTATGAACTGATCCACATTGAAAAAATTCTTTTATTGCATATAAAACATTTACAGATATTTTATCTTGTGAAACTACAAAATAAAAAACTTTTTTATCATTTGAAAAACCAAAATGACCATCGCCATCAACAAAACCTACAATCCAATTTGGGTTAAGTTTATTCATAATTATTATTTTTAGTTGTTCCACGTATAGTCTCTGAGGATTTTAATATTAATTAATATTAATCTTTCCTGCGAATTGTGCTCGTGTTTAAAGCTTTTTTACTACAAAGAAATAAACTTTCAATGGTGTATCTTTAACTTTTGGGCATGTTCTCGCATATAGTGGAATATAAAAATTGACCTCACAGCCAATCAAGGCAGCTTTCCACCTTAGGACTGTCAGAGTTACAGCCGCCGTTCACCGGGGCTTCAGTCGTCAGCTTTTTCCGAAGAATAACCAACTTCTTTTACCTTCCGGCACTGGGCAGACGTCAGCCCCCATACATTGTCTTACGACTTTGCGGAGACCTGTGTTTTTGATAAACAGTCGCCTGGGCCTGGTCACTGCGGCCTACATAATGTAGGCACCCCTTCTCCCGAAGTTACGGGGCCATTTTGCCGAGTTCCTTAGAGAGAGTTATCTCGCGCCCCTTAGTATTCTCTACCTACCTACTTGTGTCAGTTTAGGGTACAGGTTGATTTAATTTAACGATAACAAAAGCTTTTCTTGGAAGTATGACTAAAACTAAACCAGAACTCTATAGAATAGAGTACCAGTTAGATCGCATGTTTTCTAAAGAAAGTTTTTTTTCATTCTTTTAAGAATCCAATACTTCTACTAGAATACCAATATCTAGCTAGTTACCGCCTTCTCCGTCCCTCTTTATCAAATCAAATCAAGTACAGGAATATTAACCTGTTTTCCATCGACTACACCTTTCGATCTCGCCTTAGGTCCTGACTAACCCTCCATGGACGAACCTTGTGAAGGAACCCTTAGGTTTTCGGGGCATTGGATTCTCACCAATGTTTTCGTTACTCAAGCCGACATTCTCACTTCCGTTTCGTCCATTAAAATTCACATCTTAACTTCACCCTATAACGGAACGCTCCTCTACCGTAACAGTTAAAACTGTACCCACAGTTTCGGCGGATGACTTAGCCCCGTTCATTTTCGGCGCAAAAAGGCTCTACCAGTGAGCTATTACGCACTCTTTCAAGGATGGCTGCTTCTAAGCAAACCTTCTGGTTGTCTTTGCCTTTTTACTTCCTTTATCACTTAGCCATCACTTTGGGGCCTTAACTGGTGATCTGGGCTGTTTCCCTTTTGACAATGAAGCTTATCCCCCACTGTCTTACTGGTTGATGGAAAGCATATTTAGTATTCTTAGTTTGCCACGATTTGGTACCGCTTTCGCAGCCCGCACCGAAACAGTGCTTTACCCCTAAATAGCCCATCATCAACCGCTGCGCCTCAACACATTTCGAGGAGATCCAGCTAGCTCCGAGTTCGACTGGAATTTCACCCCTAACCACAGCTCATCCGCTGATTTTTCAACATCAGTCGGTTCGGTCTTCCACTTGGTGTTACCCAAGATTCATCCTGGCCATGGTTAGATCACTCGGGTTCGGGTCTATAAATAGTGACATACGCCCTTATCAGACTTGCTTTCGCTTTGGCTCCAAAAAGTTATTTTAACCAAGCCACTACCTATAAGTCGCCGGCTCATTCTTCAACAGGCACGCGGTCACTTTAGCTCCCACTGATTGTCAGTTTACGATTTCATGTTCTTTTTCACTCCCCTACAGGGGTTCTTTTTCACCTTTCCCTCACGGTACTGTTTCACTATCGGTCATTTAGGAGTATTTAGTCTTACGAGGTGGTCCTCGTATATTCACACGGAATTTCACGTGTTCCATGCTACTTTATAATCATTTTTTCTATTTTAAACTACTGGACTTTCACCATCTATGGTGCAGGATTCAGCTGCTTCGTTTAATAGTTTTTTTTTTATGATTAGACTATTTCCGTTTCGCTCGCCGCTACTAAGGAAATCGCGTTTGCTTTCTTTTCCTCTGCTTACTAAGATGTTTCAATTCAGCAGGTTGTCTCTTACTTAATTATGAATTTACTAAGTAGTTATATAGGTTTTCCTATTCGGGAATCTTCGGATCAAAGTTTGTTTCCAACTAACCGAAGCATTTCGTAGGTATCCACGCCCTTCATCGACTCTAAATGCCTAGGTATCCATCATAAACTTTAATATATTTGACCTAGTCAATATAAATCCAGTAAATAAAATTATTTTATTAAATTGGAGATAAGCGGATTCGAACCGCTGACATCTGCCGTGCAAAGACAGCGCTCTACCAACTGAGCTATACCCCCAATTTAAATTTTTTTTACTGGTGGGCTATACTGGATTTGAACCAGTGACCTCACCCTTATCAGGGGTGCGCTCTAACCAACTGAGCTAATAGCCCTCTTTACTTTAACTGAGTTAAAGTAAAGTAATTATTTTCTTTTTTTGAAGGAGGTGATCCAGGGCCACCTTCCAGTAGCCCTACCTTGTTACGACTTCACCCTCGTCACTAACTGTGCCTTAGACGTTTACAACGGCTTCGGGCCTAGTCAGCTCCGATGGTGTGACGGGCGGTGTGTACAAGGCCCGGGAACGTATTCACCGCAGTATAGCTGACCTGCGATTACTAGCGATTCCGGCTTCATGTAGGCGAGTTGCAGCCTACAATCCGAACTGAGATTAAGTTTTTGAGGTTGGCTGTACTTTCACAAGTTAGCATCTCTTTGTCTTAACCATTGTAGCACGTGTGTAGCCCGGGATTTAAGGGGCATGCTGACTTGACGTCATCCTCACCTTCCTCCAGCTTATCACTGGCAGTCTTGCTAGTTTCCTTAAAGCAACTAACAATAAGGGTTGCGCTCGTTACAGGACTTAACCCTACGTCTCACGACACGAGCTGACGACAGCCATGCACCACCTGTATCTATGTTTAAACTTTTCCGTCTCCAAAAAATGCATAGTATGTCAAACCCCGGTAAGGTTCTTCGCGTTGCATCGAATTAAACCACATGCTCCACCGCTTGTGCGGGCCCCCGTCAATTTCTTTGAGTTTCACTCTTGCGAGCATACTCCCCAGGCGGGAAACTTAACGCGTTAGCTACAATACTGCATTTTAAAAACGCAATATTTAGTTTCCATCGTTTACAGCTAGGACTACTAGGGTATCTAATCCTATTCGCTCCCCTAGCTTTCGTCTCTGAGTGTCAGTTTTGGTCCAGTAGAGTGCTTTCGCCATTGGTGTTCTTACTGATATCTGCACATTTCACCGTTACACCAGTAATTCCCTCTACCTCTGCCATACTCTAGTCTAAAAGTTTCAACTGCCTGCCTAAAGTTGAGCTTTAGTTTTTGACAGTTGACTTTTTAAACAACCTACAGACGCTTTACGCCCAATCATTCCGGATAACGCTTGCATCATATGTCTTACCGCGGCTGCTGGCACATATTTAGCCGATGCTTATTCATTAGATACCGTCATTATCTTCTCTAATAAAAGAAGTTTACAACCCGCAGGCCTTCATCCTTCACGCGGTATTGCTTCGTCAGGCTTGCGCCCATTGCGAAAAATTCCTCACTGCTGCCTCCCGTAGGAGTCTGGGCCGTGTCTCAGTCCCAGTGTGGCTGATCATCCTCTCAGACCAACTACTGATAATTGCCTTGGTAAGCTTTTACCTTACCAACTAGCTAATCAGACGCAAGCTCATCTTTAGGCAGTAACCTATTTAACTTCTCAGCATATAAAGTATTAGCAACCGTTTCCAGTTGTTATCCTTTTCCTAAAGGTAGATTCTTACGCGTTACTCACCCGTCCGCTACTCAGTATTATAATTCAATGAATTATTATCTTCGTTCAACTTGCATGTGTTAAGCATACCGCCAGCGTTCATCCTGAGCCAGAATCAAACTCTCCGTGATAGTTTTTTAATAATAATATTTTTTAAATAAACATTATTATTTATATTAGTGTATTCAACAAAATATATTTTAATTTTTTAAATATGCGCTATCAAAACAGGTATACTTATTTATTAATATGAATTGTAATAAAACACTTAATTAAAATTAAGTGTTTTATTACAATTCATATTACAATTCATATTAAAACTAAGTTATATTGGAAATTCGAAACCTGTACCAATTGGTACTAAATGTCCTAGAATAAGGTTCTCTTTTAAACCTCTTAAAAAATCACGTTTTTGTAAAATTGCTGCTCTACTTAAAATTTTAATAGTTTCTTGAAAACTAGCAGCTGATATAAAACCATCCATTTCTAAACAAGCTTTACTTATACCTAAAATAATTGGTTCATATTGAGACTTTTTACCTTTTAAACCACTATTTATTAATTCAATCCAATCTAAATAAACAATATCTCCCCTTAAAAGCCCGGTATTTCCTGGATTAGTTATTCGAACTTTAGAAGTCATTTGTTTAACTATGATTTCAATATGTTTATCTGAAATATTTACTCCTTGAGATTGATAAACTTTTTGAACAGAATCGACAATATATTGTTGAATAAAAATAATACTTTTATACACTGCTTCTTTTTTAGAGTAATTCTTTTTATATTTTTTAAATTTTAATTTAATCAATGAATTTAAACTAAATTGATCTTTTACATTTTCTCTTGCTTCTAAAAGTTGTTCAATTTTAGGAATACCTTGAACAATATCTTCTGTTTTTAAATTCTTATAAGTTAATGTCAATAATGGTGAATTAGTATTTATGAAATCACCCTGTTTTAAATTACAAATACAACCAGGTGATAATAATAAAGATTTTGCACGACGTAATAACACCTTATTTTTATTTAAAAAAATAACTTGGCCTGATTGATTAACTGCAAAATTTAGAATAATTTCTTTTGAATAAGGAATAAACTCACCTAATTTTACTTTAAATTTGGTTATTTCTAAATAATTATTAAAATTTAATGGAATTTTATATGTTAAAAAATCGGAATTTGTTAAATATATTAATTCAGGAAATAATGATAATTTTTCTTTAAAATTTTTCTTTAAATTAAGTAGATTATTTATACTTTCAAATTTTTTATTTTTTTTAATTACAAAATTTTTAAAATTATTAGAATAATAAAAAAAAGATGAATTATAACTTTTTAAAATTTCTCCTTTAAAATGACTTAATTCATATTTTAATTTAGGTATTTTATTATTAACAAATTTGTTTTTATTATTATAAATAGATACTGTTTTTATTTTATTTTTAATTAATTTTAATTTATTAAAAATACCATTAGAGAATTTATTAATTGGAATTAAAAATAAACCATTATAAGAATTAATATATTTTTTTTTAAAAATCAAATTTATTTGAAATACAAAACTATTTTTTTCAATTATAAAAGGTCTAAAATTAATATAAAGTTTTGAAATATTGTTTTCTTTTTCAATATTGATAAATTTTTGATGTTTAGTTTTATAAATATTTAAAGTTATTAAATTATTTAACGATTTTTTATTAATATTATAAATCGTTGAACTAAAATTATTATTATTAATTAAAAAAGTATTTTTATATATATAAATTGATGAACAATATGAAATATAAAAATTACAAAAATAATTTTTTTCATTTTTTAATATATAAAAATTAAACATTTTTTTATAATTGTAATTAAAAATATAAAAAAACTTTAATTTTTTATTATCAATATTAACAAATATATTATTCTTAGAATTATTTTTATTTAAATTTATTTTTAAAATCATATTAACTAATAATAATATACAAATATTATTATTAGTGTTTTTAAAACAATAATAACCTTTTAAATAAAAAAAATCATATAAATTGTATATTTTTTTTTTATTTAAATTAAAATAATTTTTTTTTAATCCATAATTTATTAATTTTTTTAAGGATAAATTTCTTAGATAATATTTATTATTATTAAATAATAAATAATTACAATAAGTAAATTTAGTTAAAAATTTTTCTTTTTTTATTAAAATAAAAGGATTATTAACCGTTTTAGTTTTTATTATACTATTAAAAGGAAATTTTAAAATATAATAACGTAAATCATTTTGCGGTAATAATAAATTATTTTCGTAAAAATCTAAAAATTTATTAGAAGAAAAATTATTTAAATAATAAAAATTAGAACCTTTTTCAATTAAACAAATATTTTTAAACTTACTAAATTGTATTACTAAATTAGAATTATATTTAAACGATATTTTTTTTATTAGTAATTTTGGCTTATAACGACTGTATTTGTTAATATATATATTCGAATTAGTGATTAAAAAAATACGTTTTAAATTATTTAAATCGTTTATTTTATCATCATTACTAATTAATAAATTTTTATTAATAAATTGTTTTTTAAAGTTTTCTTTTAAAAAATTTGACTTATATTTTAATTTTTTTAAATTTGATGTTTGAAAAAAAACTAGACGATAAAAATTATTTATTAAAATAATATTAATTTCGTTATTATTTAATTTTTTATAATTTATTATAGTCTTTATTTTTATTTTATAAAAATAAAATTTAGTAAAAATAAAATAATTATTTATATTTAAATAATTATTTTTTAATATTAAATTATTTAAATATATATTTGAAGAATACAAATAAATATTTAAAATTTTAGATCCAGTAAAAATAAAAACACTATTTAATAAAGATTTTTTTATTTTAAAAATTAAAAAAGATTTTAAAAAATTATTACGACTATTAAATTGTATTTTTAAAAAATTATTTTTAAAACGAAATACAAAAAATTTATTTAATGTTACTGTATTTTCAAATAATACATGTTTTGTAATGAAATTACCGTTTGGAATAATTTTTTTATAATTTAAAAATAATAAATCTGATTTATTAATTATATAAACCCAGCCATTATAATTATTTTTTAATTTTCTTTTGTTAGAACTTAAATTAAAAATTTTATTTAAAATAAATATATTATCATTTTTTATTTCTAAATTTTTAAAATTATTATTTAATTTATAATTTTTAATATAATATAAACTTAATATATAACTAAAAATATAATTTATATTTATTAAAAAAATATTTTGTATATAAATATTATTATACTTAGTTAATATAAATTTTAATTTAAAATTGAAAAATTTTAATTTTATAAAATTAAAACTATAATTATTTTTATTAGGATTTTTTACAGAGGGAAATAGAATATTTGATAATTCATTTTCTTTAAAATGTGTTTTTATTTGAACCCTAAATAAATATAAAGTATTTATAGGAAAGGTTTTTTTTATTTTAAGAGCTTTATTAAAAAATAATTTATTTAAAATATCATAATAATTCGATTCTCTTTTCGATGAAATCAAATTATGTAATTCTGAATTATTATTTTTGGTTAAACCAATATAGTAACCATTATTTGGTAAAAATAAAAAATTAAAAAGTGATTTATAAAATAACCAATAATCATAATAATAATTATTAGTAAATAGTAAAATATTACTTTTAAAATAATTATTTATACAATATTTTTTCATTAAAATATCGATATTATAATTTTGATTAATTAAAATATTATTATAAAATAAATTAAATTTTATTAATTTATTAACTTTTTTTATATAAAAAATATTTAAATAATAAGCCCATTTTTTTTCAAATATATAACTTAAATTATAAATAGAATTATTTTTTTCATAAAAAAAAACATCTAAATTTTTAGTATTCTCATATTTAATTAATCTAGTTAAAAAATTATTTGATATATTAATTTTAGTATTTAATAATTTTTCTGAATAAAAACAATCTATTTTATTTTTAAGTTTATTGTTAAATAATAAATAAAAAAAATTTAATTTATAGTTTATATTTTTTATATTTACTATTTTTAATTTTTTCATATTTCTATTTTTAATAATAAAATAATCTGAAATAACGTTTTTTGATAATATATAAGGTTTATTAAAAAATAAATTAAAGAAAAAAGAAGATTTAAGTTTATTATTAAAATATTTGTCGTTATTAAAATTATTATAATTATATAATGTAAAAATTTTAAAATTTTGTGAATTATTTTTAATTTTAAAACTATTATTAGTATAATATTTAAAATCAGTTTTATTAATTAATTTATATTTATTTTTTAATTTATTTGATTTTGAAAACCATATAATAGATGTATTAAAATTATTTTTTTTATCTAAAAAAAAATAATTTTTATTAATTTGTAAATTTAAATTTAATATTTTTTTATCAAAAAAAATATTAAATTTATTAAAAATATTTAACTTTTTAATATAATTATATTTAAATATTAATAATGAATCTAATTTTAAATTTTTATTATAAAATAATGATATAAATATATTATTATATGAAATTAAATTATTTATTGAAAAAGAAACAAAAAAATATTTTTTTAATTTTTTATTAATAATGTATATTTCATTACTATTAAATTTATTTAAAAAATTATAAAAAATAATAATACTTATATTAATATTTTTTATAAATTCTAAAAAAGTAATATTAGAAAAAATTAAATTATATTTAATATTATTATTTATATTTATTTTTTCTTTTTTAGTAAAATTTTTATTTTTATATAAATCTATTTTAAAATTTGAAGATAAAAATGAAGAAATATATGTTGAAAAATAAAAATAAATAACCTCTTTCTTTAAATATAAAAATTTTTTTTGATTAATTTTTAATTTATTATTTTTTAATAATAAATTTTTTAAATTATTTTTTGATTTTACTAAATTATTATTTAATAAAAAATAAAATATAATTGAAATATAAGAAATATTAAACAAAATAAATTTTTTATAAAATTTATTTAAAAATAATTTTTCAGAATAAAGTAAATCATAATTACTATTATTATTTATTATTAATTTTTTTAATTTATTATTTAAATAAAATAATTGTTGTTTATTTTCAAAATAAATAAAATAATTTTTATTAAAAATTAATTTTTTATTTTTTATAATATTTTTTTTATTAAATAAAAAAAATGATTTATTAAAAAACTCATATTGTATTTTATAAAAAAAATTCAAATTTATTTTATATTTTTCGAAAAAAGATAAAAATAAGTAATTAAAATTATTTGAGTTATATACATTTGATTTTATTAAATAAATATTATTATTTAATAAAATTTTATTATATATTAAAATATTTTTTTGTTCTAAAAAATATTTATTTGTTTTTAATAAAATATTATTATCACTATTTTGAAAAAATTTAATATTTTTATAAAAACAAATTATATTATTAGAAAAAAAATTTAAAAATAAATTATATTCTTTAATACCTAATTTTGTATTAATATTTACTAAATTTATATTAGTTTTAATATTATTATTTAAAAAATAAAAAGGCCATATTAAAGACTTTTTATTTAAATAAGATTTAAAAATATTTTCAGTTTTAGTTGAACTATATTCAATTTTATTAAATTTAATATATTTATTTAGAAATTTTTTTTCTATTTTATAATATGTATTATTATATTTTTTATATAATAATTTATAAAAAATAGCTAAAATAAAAAAATTTAATGATGAATTATTAAAAAATAAATAAGAAGAATTTTTATTAAAATTATTCAAAATTTCAACTAAGTTAGAAATAGAATAAAAATTGTCTAACTGATTAAATAAACTATTCTCATTAATATTAAACCCTGATTTATTATAAAAATAACTTATTATTTTTTCTTTATTATTATTATAATTTAACTCAAAAAAATCTATTTTAAAATTTATAGACTTATTTAGTATTTGTTTAATATTATTATGTTTAGAAAAATTTTTTAAATTTGAAATAAAAAATTTTTTATTATTTTTTAATATTTTATTTTTTATTTTTAAATTATCATTAAAATAATATTTATACTTTAAGTTTTTTAATCTAAATAAAACCTCATAATTTAAATTAAAATTACTTATTTTTATACTTTTAAAAAAATTTAAAACTGGTTTATTTTTTATAATAAATAAATCTGTTAAAATAAAATTAAAAGGTGTTTTAAAAATATAAAAATTATTATATTTAATTGTGATTTTAAAAAATTTTGATTTACTTAATTGACAAAATAAAAAACAACTTATCGGTAAAAAACTATTATTATTATATTTTTCAAATAATATTATTTTATTTATTGAATTTAAATTAATGCATAACTTATAAATAAAGCCGTAAGAATTTTTTTTTTTATTGAAAAAAGGTAAAAAATAAGTTTTTTTTACCTTTTGTATATTATTAAAATTATTATTTAAATTTGAATAATTAAAAGAATATTTATTAATATTTGAATAAATCTTTGTATTTTTAACCTTTGCTTTTGCAAAGGCAAAAGTAGATAGTTTTTCAAAATTATTTTTAATAAATTGTTTTTTAAAAATAGTTGATACTTGAAAATAATCATAATTTATAAATAAATTAGATTCCAAAGTAGAATAATATAAACTTTTATTATTTTTTATTTTATTAAAAAAATTAAAAATCTTTAATTTTTTTAAATTAGAATTATACTTATTAAATTTTTTTTTACTTTTATTTAAATAAAAATTACTTTTATTTGGAAAAAATAAATCATATAAACAAATAAAATTATTAAAGAAAATAAAATCACCTGCTTTAATAAAAAGGTTTAAAGGCTTTAAAATATTTTGTTTATTCGACGCTAAAACCCATAATTCACCTGTTTTTGAGTTTACATATTTATTTAAATTTGTATCTGTTTTATTTAATAAATTAATTGATTTACTATTTTTAAAACGAATTTCACCAGAAAATTCAGAATATATAGTTTGAAAAACATCTACACTTTGCTCTAATTCAGTTATAAAACCTATAGGTTCTGCTAATACTTGATTTTTTAAAACTTCTTGACCTTGTTTAACAAATAATAATGTAAATAATGGTAAAATTATTTTTTTTATTTTTGAGGATTTTGATTTTAATAAACAAAAACCTTTTTGCTTTGTTAAAAAAGCAATTTTTCCATGTGTAGTTCGAACAAATTTACCATTAATTGTATCTGGAAATTCAATATAACCATTAAACATTGCACGAATTTCACTTGAACTTTGACCTGAAAAAACACCACCAGTATGAAATGTACGCATTGTTAATTGTGTACCAGGTTCTCCAATTGATTGAGCAGCAATAATACCAACTGATTCACCTAAAGAAACTAAACGATTAGAAGATAAACTCCAACCATAACAAAGTTGACAAACATAATTTTTATCTTGACAAGTTAATGGTGAACGAACTAAAATTGGTTTTTTACTTTTTAATAAAACGTCTATCAATTGAATAGTTATTTCTTGATTTCTTAATGCAATTTTTTTATTTTTTGAAACCAATTGTTTTTTTAAAATAGAAGAATCCTTAAAAAAACAATGTATATTTGATTTTATTACAATATCATAAATATCTTCTGCTAATACACGACCAATTAATCTATTTTTTAATGATAAAAGTTTTTTATTATTAGTTGTTTTTAAATCATATAAATAAATACCTCTTAAAGTTAAACAATCATATAAACGAATAATAACATGTTGAGCAACATCTACTAGTCGGCGTGTTAAATAACCAGAAGTTGCAGTTCTTAAGGCTGTATCAACAACACCTTTTCTAGCACCATAACATGAAATAACATATTCAGTTAATGTTAAGCCCTCACGAAAATTACTTTGGATTGGAAAATTTATAATACGACCACTTGGATCGGCCATTAAACCCCTCATACCAACTAATTGACGAACTTGTGAAATATTACCACGAGCTCCGGAAAAAGCCATCATATAAACTGGATTTAAAACATCTTTATTTTTAAAATTATTGATTACTTCCTGTTTTAAAATTTCATTAGTATTATTCCACGTATCAATTACTTGTGAAAAATATTCAATAGATGTTAAATAGCTTTTTTCAACATCTTGATTAGTATAATTTAATTTAGATTCAGTATTAAATAATAGTCTATTTTTTATTAATGGAATTTGTAAATCATCAATACTTAAGGATAAACCAGCTTTTGTTGCATAAGAATAACCTAGTTTTTTTAAAATTTCAACTAAATCAACTGTTTTTTTTTCTCCAAATAATGTTATTGACCAATAAATTAATTTTTTTAATCTACTTTTATTAAAAGTTTTATTAAAATAAAGAAAATTTATATTTTTATTTTTAATCATTTTAATTTTTATATATAAATATAATAATATATTTTTATTACTATATTAAAGTTTATTATTAACCTATAAAATAGGACTATTTTTTAATAAAATAATACTTCAAAAATTAATTTATTCATTAATACACGACCTGGTGTTGTTTTAATATAAATTAAAATTTTATTAAACTGCCAATTATAATATAGTTTATATTCTGAATAAATTTTACTTATATTACCACGTTTATCAATTTGAATTTCTAAGCAATTTTGATAATTTAAATTAAACTCGATTTTATTATTATATTTTAACCAAATTAAAGTATGTAACTCTAACAACTGTTGATTAAATAATTGAAAAATTTGATCAATATTACTAAAAATTAAAAATAAATTTTTATTAATTATTTTTAATTTATCTTCTTTATTTATTTTATATAATAAATAATTATTAAAATAATTAAAATTTTTTATTCTTTTTATTTTATCTAAAGTTGTTAGATAATAACAACCTAATACCATATCTTGGCTAGGGACAATAATAGGATCCCCTGTAGCAGGAGATAAAATATTATTACGGCTACATAATAATCTCCAAGCTTCAGAACAAGCTTCATAAAAAATAGGAACATGTACAGCCATCTGATCTCCATCAAAATCAGCATTAAAAGCGGAACATACTAGTGGATGTAATAGAATAGCTCTACCAGAAACTAATTTTGGTTTAAAGGCTTGTATACCTAATCTATGTAAAGTGGGAGCACGATTTAATAAAACTGGTCTATTTTCCATAATAAATTTAAGAATATTCCAAATAATTTTATACTTATTTTTAATTAATCTTTTAGCACTTATAAAATTTTTAGCAAATTTTTTTAATAATAATTGACGTATTAAAAAAGGTTGAAATAATTCAATTGCCATTTCTTGAGGTAATCCACACTCATATAACTTTAAATTTGGACCTACAACAATGACTGATCTACCTGAATAATCAACCCTTTTACCTAATAAATTTTGACGAAAACGACCTTTTTTACCCTTTACCATATCAGATAAAGATTTTAAAGGTCTATTATTAGACGAAGTAAATAATTTAGAATCCCCCTTTCCATTTTCAAGTAAAGCGTCAACTGATTCCTGTAATAATCTTTGAGCATATCTCATTTCTGGAGATACGTTTAAAGAATAAAAATCATTAGATAATCTTTTTAATCGTTCATTTCTAAATATTACTTTTTGATATAATTTATTTAAATCTGAAACTGCCACTTGTTGACTATCTAAAACAAGTATTGGGCGTAAATCAGGAGGCAAAACTGGAATAACATTTAAAATCATCCATTCAGCTTTAACTTCTTTATTTAAAAAAGGTTGTAATAGTTTTAAACGACGAAAATAAGTAGCTCTTAATGAACGTAAAGTTTCTACTTTTCTAAAAATTTTAATAAATTTATTATAATCTTTTAATTTTAATAAAAATTTATTATTTTTAAAAATATTTTTTTTTAATTGTATTTTATCTTTATTGTTTTCAAAATTAATATTATTATCATTAAAAAATATTCGAAACTTTAAAAAATTTTCATAGTATTTTATTTGATTATTTAAATTAAAAACTTTGTTTTTAATATTGGAAATTAATAATTCAATTGAAATAAATTTTTTAGTTTTAATTACATTAGTATTTTTATATAAAGATAAAAAAGAATAATTTTTTCTATTATTATTTAAATTATTATCTTTATTTAAAAAAATATTTGAAGAATTTGAAATAAATTTTTTTTTATTATTTTTTTTAATATCATAATTTATAAAACTAATATCAAAAGTTTTTAAAATATTTTGAATTGCAATAGCTCCTATTTGAGGTTGATCAAAACATATACTACGATCAACATAACAAGGTATTATTTTATCATTTATAGAAGCAGATTTAGTAATATAAAATAAAAATGTTTCCCAATCAGTTTGATTATTCCATAAAAATAATTGACTTATTATATAATATTTATTAAAATGTAATTGATTTTTAGATATAAATTTTTCTATTAAATTATTAAAAGTGAAATAATCTAAACTATTATTAAATTTATTAGAGGATGTTACTAAACTATTTTTTAAATAATCAAAAGATAAATATTGTTCATAAAGAAAATCATTATCTTTAATTTTAATTTTATTATTTAAAAAAAATAATTCTTTTAATTTAGAATGCCAAATAATATTTTTAATATATATATAAGTACTAGAAAATATATCCTCTATTTCAATTTTATTTAACATTAATTCAATATTTTTATAACTATTTTTATAACTATTTTTATAGTTAATATTATCTTCGTATTTAAAATCATAAGAAAAATTAATAAATAAATTATCATAAATACCAAAAAAAGAAATTAGTTTTTGCAATACTATATTTTTAGAAATATTAAAATCATTATTTATAAAAACTTCATTTATATTTAACAATTTATTCGTTTTTTTACCTTTGCTTTTGCAAAGGCAAAAGTAAAAATTATTTTTTTTAGAGTTTTTTAATAAATATTTAAAATCTTTTTGCAAAATATTAAGACATATTTTTAGATCAAAATTATTTGTTTCTTTTTGTAAAGTAATTAAATATTTTTTATCTAACCAAATAAAAGAAAAAAAGTTTGATTTATTATTTAATTTATTCAACCACCCAGGGTTTATTTTTTCTTCTTCTAAATCGTATATATCAAAAAATTTCTCATCATTTTTATTTGAATTTAATGAAAAAAATGATTTATCATCTTTTTCATTACTTATATTATTTTGTGAATTAATTTCTGTATAAGTTTTTGGTGAGACTTCAACTAATTCTGTTAATGCGCCGTAGTTACTAAAAAAAAATGCAATCAATTGTTTTTTTTCATTATAAATTAAATATTTATAATTATTTTCTTTATAATTAGTATTATTATAGTTTTTGATTAAATCACATTTTGAAATTAAAAGTCTTTTAAATAATTTTATTTTAGAAATAATTAAACTTTTTTGAATTGTTGTAAATAATATCGAAATTATAAATTTACGAAATTTATTATTACCTAATGGATTTTTTAAATACGATTTAATATTAGATTTATTATTATAGTAAAAATTTAAATCATCTAAATTATTTAAAATAATATAATTATTAAAATTTAATTTTTTTTTATTTATTTTTAAATATCTAGGAATAAAATAAAAATTAAAAATTTCTTTTTTATTTTTTATATTTAAATAAAATTGTTTAAATAACTGATTTTTTAATTTGTTTTTAAATTTAAGATTAACTAAATCTGATTTTTGATCTTCTAGATTCATATCAAAATTTAATAATAATAAATTAGGTTCAATTGTTTTTAATTTTTCTAATTGGTTTAAATCATCTTTTATCGTAGTATTATTAAATTCAACTTTTTCATTTAAATCAAAATTACTAAAATTAAAATTTGTTTCAAATTTATTATCTTTATTTTTAAATAAATCATAATTTAAAAATGATTTGTTTGATTTATTATTAATATAAAAATTTTTGGACCAATTATTAATAAAATTAAACTCATATTCAGAGTATAAAGTTTTTAATAAAGTCTGGAATCTAATTATAGAAAAACAGTATTCATTAATTGTTATTATATCTTTTTTATTTTTTTTTAATTTTTTTTTATACGAAATAATTTTAAAAAAACATACATCTGATAAAATATAATTGTTTTTTTTTAATTTCAATATTTTTTTATCTTTATTTTCAAATTTATAATTATTATTATTATATCCTGCGGATTCATCTTGATTATAATGTTTTTCTAATAAAATTAAATTATTTATTATATGCATATTATAATATTTAATTTTATTTTTAATTTTACTTAAATTTATATGAAGTTTTTTTATATCAATTTTTTTAGTATATTTAAATTTAAATATTTTATTAGTTTTTATAAAATTTATTTTTTCAAATTGTGAATATGTTTCATAAAAATTAGATAAAATATTTGAACTATATTTTATCTTATTTTTATTTTGTGGATTTTCTTTATTATAATCTTTTACATAAAAAGAATTTTTAATTTCAGGTTTATTATCTAATAAAGAAAAATTTTTATAATTCATATCATTAAATTCTTTTTTTTCATTATTTAAATAAAGCCACCAAATAAATGTTACTAACCTATCTTTATAATTTTTAAAATTTATTTTTTTTGAGTTTGATAAATTATAATTATTAAAAATAAAAAAATCTAAAATATTATTATTTATTATTAATTTCTCTTTATTAATATTAAAAAAAGAATAACCGCTTTGAAATATTTTAAAAGGAGATTCTTGAAAATTAGAAAAGTTAACAAACATATTTATATTATTAAAATAAGTTTTATTATTCGATTTTATATTATATATTAAATTAATATTTTCTAATTTATTAAAATTATTTTTTTCTTTTTTAAAATTATAATTATTTACTTTAATTAAATTACCACTAGTAATAAAAAAACATTTTTTTTTATTTAAAATTAATTTTTGTAATATTTTATTATTATTAAATAATAAAATTGGAAAATCAATAGAATAAGAATCTTTTTTTAAAACTATATTTTTAACTTTATAATTACTTTTATTAAAATTTAATAAATTTTTATTATTTTTATAAATATTAAAATCTAATAAATTAAAATTTAAATCATTTTTTAAAATACTATGAATAATTAAATTTATTGGGTTACTTAACCTTAAAATAATATTTGGTTGATTATTTAATTTTATATTATTAATCCAATTTTTATTTAAACCAATAATATTATTTTTTAATTTATAAAATTTTTTTATTTTATAAATTTTTTTATAGTCTTGTTGTAATAAATTAATGTTATTTTTATTTTTAATAAATAAATTATTATTATTTAATAACAAAAAATTATAATTATTATTAAAAATTGATGAATTTAAAATTGATTTATCACCTATTAAATTATTTTTTAATATAGAAGAAAAATTTATATAATTTAAATTATGTTTAAAAGATTTCACTTGAGTTGATAAAAATTCTAAACAATACGCAATAGATTCTAAATTTTTTCTTTTACAGTTTAAAATAATAGAAATATAACTTATAGAACCTTTTAAATACCATATATGAGTTACAGGAGAAATAAGTTCAATATAACCTAATTGATATCTTCTACTTGATAAATTTTTTAGTGATCCAAAAATTGTCTCACAAAATAACCCACCTTTTTCAGGTTTTAATGTTTTATAATTAAATGTTTTCGGGTTTAAAATTTTTCCTTTATTTAATTTTTCTTTTATATTATTGTTTTTTTTATCAATTTTGTTAGTCTTTAAGGGGTCTAAACCAATTTGTGTCCACTGTTTTATTTTTTTAGGAGATGCTAAACTAATTTTTATAGATTGAAATTTCAAAAAATTAGATTCATTTTTAGATTTATTAATTAAAAAATTTATATTCATAAAAAATCCTTTTTATTTTTATATAAATTTTTTATAAGATTTTATAAAAAATTTATATCTATTTTTTCAGGTTTACCTGTCGATGCTATTTTATAAATAGAAATATCTAAACAAAGAGCTTGTAACTCTCGAATTAAAACTTTAAAAGATTCTGGTGTTCCACATTTAATTGATTTATTATTAATAATTGATTTTGTTAATTTATTTCTTCCTTCAATATCATCTGATTTTATTGTTAATAATTCTTGTAAAATATAAGAAGCTCCAAATCCTTCTAAAGCCCAAACTTCCATTTCACCTACTCTTTGACCACCTTGTTTTGATCTACCTCTTAACGGTTGTTGAGTTATTAAAGAATAAGGACCAGTTGAACGAGCATGGATTTTTTCATCTACTTGATGAATGAGTTTTAAAATATAAGCTTTACCAACTGTACTAGGTTGTTCAAAACAATCACCTGTACGACCATCAAATAAACGTATTTTACCTGGGAAATTTGGATTAAATAACCAATATTGTCCTGTTTTAATACGGGCTTCATATAATTTTGAATATACCAAACTTCTTGATGCTTCAGAACCATATATTTCATCAAATGGTTGTATTTTATAACATTGACCTAAATATGTTCCCGCTAACCCTAATAAACATTCAAAAATTTGTCCCACATTCATACGTGAAGGAACCCCTAATGGATTTAAAACTAAATCTAATGGTGAACCATCTGGTAAATAAGGCATATCTTCAGAAGATAAAATATTAGAAATTATTCCTTTATTTCCATGTCGTCCAGCAATTTTATCCCCTACTTGAATTTTTCTTTTCTGAGCAATATATATATGTACTTTTTTTATTTTTTTTACTTTATTATCTTCATTTTCAATATTATACGAATTACTTGATAATAAATAATTACTTTTTTTAAACCCAATTTTGAAAACAAAATTATACAAAGAAGTTACAACGAAATTAGGATTTTTATTTTTTAAAAAATAAAAAATTTTTTTATTAAAAAAATCTTTATATTTTAATTTATTTAATAATAATGAATTATGAAAAATTTTTAAATATTTTATTTTTTCATAATTATTAAATTTATTTTTTTTTAAAATACTAAAAAATGGAAATAGTAAAATTCTTTTTCGTTTTTTATATTTAATTTTATTATTAGTTTTTTTTTGTTTTAATAAAAAATTTTCAATATTAGTTGATAATTTTAATTTTTTATTATTTTTTATATAATTTGGTTTATAATAAAATAAAAAATTATTTAAATAAAAATATTTTTTTATTTTATTATTTGATTTTTTATTTTTTAATAATTTATTTTCAAAAAATAAATTTAATTTTTCTATATTTAATTTTGAAAGCTTAAAATTATCTTTTAAATAAATATTTCTTTTTTTCAAAAATTTATAAATAAAGAAATTTTTATTTTTTATTATTTTTTCATTATTTTTTAATAAACGATTATTATTATCTAAAGTATTAAAATTAGAAGATATTTCTTTTTCTATTAATTCAATATGAACAACACGACCTTTTATACCTAATGGAACACGTAATGAAGTATCTTTTGTTTTTGGTATAGATTTTCCAATTATATCATACAATAATTTTTCATATGCTGATAATTTTTTATGTCCAATTGGGGAAACTTTTCCAACTAAAATATCTCCTTCTTCAACCCAAGTTCCTAGTTTTACAATACCATTAGAATTTAAATAGTTAAATAAATTTTTTTCATTTAATTTAGACGTAAGTTCTTCAGATCCGAACTGAGTATCCCTAATTTCAGTTTCATATCGTTCAATATGTAAACTTGTAAAAATATCATCATAAACTAATCTTTTATTTATTAAAACCGCGTCTTCAAAATTATAACCTTCCCAAGGTAAATAACCTATTAAAATATTTTGACCAATTGATAATTCACCTTGGTAACTTGTTGAATTATCAGCTAAAATATCACCACTTTCTACCCATTGACCTTGTTGAACAATTGGTCTATGCACTAAATAAGTATCTTGATTTGATCTATAAAAAGGATCACACTTATAATTTAATTTAACTTTTAATAATTTATTTTTATTTATAAAATTAGTATATGTAGATTTATAATTTAAAATAGAAAAATTTAAAAAAATATTTTTAAAATTAAAATAATTTGTTAAAGATGAATTTAAAGATTGTGTAATTTTTTTTTTTAATAAATTATGCGTATATAATTTTTTTTTATTATTTAAAATTAACTTATTATTATTTTTTAAATCAAAAAAATTACTTTCTATTAATGAATTTAAATAAATTTGTTTATTTAAATTAATACTTTTTTTTACCTTTGCTTTTGCAAAGGCAAAAGTAAAAATATTTTCTTTAATTTGTTTTTTTTTTGTATAAAAATAATTAAAATTCTTCCAACTAAATTTTTTAATTAAATTTATATCAAATTCCTCTTTTTTAAAATAAAAATTTTTTGATAAACTTTTTTTATTTAATACTAAATTAAAATATATAGGAGAAATAATTTTTAAAGGTTTTATTTTATTTATTTTTGATATATTTAAAAAATTCATAATTAAATAAAAATTTAATGGACTTTTTTCTAGAATTAGATTTGAATAATTAATTATAAGATTTGTATTTTTAACTTTTTTTAATAAAAATAAATTATTTTTTGATAAAAATGGTTTTAATTTTGATTTAAAATAATTTGTTTTTTTTGAATAAAAATAAACTATTTCAAAAAGTGATAAATTATAATTTTCAAAATTTAAATTAAAAATATTATTAATATTTTTAATATTTAGTAAAGAAAAATTATTAATTTTTAAATTTTGTTTATATAATTTATTATAGTTTAGATAAACAAAACTATTAAACCCAAATAAATTTAAATTTAAAAAAACTTTTTTTATTTTTTTTTTATTTAAATTATTTTTAATAAGACTTTTATATTTTTTATTAATAATAATTTCTTTATTAATTTGTTTTAATTTAGAATTAAAAGTAAGTTTGTTAAAATATTTTAATTTAAAATTAAATTTATTAAATAAATTTCTTTTAGAACTTAAAATAATTATTTTTTTACCATCAACATATATTACTAAACCACCCGTTTTTGCTTGTATTGCATAATTAATATTCGCAATAATATTTGATTCTAGGCCAGTACCTACAATAGGAAAAGTTGGTTTTATAATTGGTACTGCTTGTCTTTGCATATTTGATCCCATTAAAGCTCTATTTCCATCATTATGTTCTAAGAAAGGTATTAAAGACGTAGCAATAGAAATCATTTGAATAGAATTTATAGCTATATAATCCATTTTAATTCTAGGTACTCTTTTAAATTCTTTTAATTGACGACAGGGTATATCTATTTTACCAGGTAAAAAATTTAATTTATTTTTTTTTATATCTCCTGGTGCAATGTTAAAACTTTTTTCTTGATCAGAAGAAAATAAAAATAAACCTTGGTTTAATAAAATAAAACCTTTATATATTTTATAAAATGGTGTTTCAATAAAACCTTTAGAGTTTAAAGATGAATAAATAGTAAATGAATTTACTAAACCAGCATTTTGCCCTTCTGGTGTTTCAATAGGACAAATTCTACCATAATGAGTTGGATGAATACCCCTAATAGCCATACCAGCAGTATCCCTACTTATACCACCAGGCCCTAAAGAACTAAGTCTACGTTTATGTGTAATCTCTGCTAATGGGTTTGTCTGATCTAATAATTGAACTAAAGGATTTGTATTAAAAAATTCTCTTAATATAGTATTAAATAATTTAGAATTTATTATAATTTCTAAATTTAAATTTAAATTTTTTTTATTTTTAAACTTAGATATCTGAGTTTCAATTTTTACCTTATGATTTGATAACTCTAATAAATTATTTTTTTTATTAATATTATTTAATATATTAAATTTTTCAGTTTTTTTTAATAAATTAAAATATCTTTTTATTTTTATTAATTCAAAATATGAAAAAATATTTTTCTTTATATTATAAATATTATTTGAATTTTTAATAATATCTAATTGTCTTTTAATTAAATTAATTTGATCTTTTTTTATTAATAGTATAGAGTTTGATACGCCCCTATTTACAAAAAATCCATTTTTTAATTTATTATATCCAAAAATAAAATTTGTTGGTTTGTTTAATTTATCATTTAAAATTAATTTATCACGAATATTTTTTTCAAAACGTAAAATTCCTGTTGTTAGTTGAATTTGAATTAATTTACCAGAAGATCTTATTTGACGATTTTTTAAATCATCAATATCGGTTGGAATTTCAATACCTTTTAAACATTGCATTAAATAAAAACAAGAAAATAATATATCTTTAGCTGTTAATAAAGTATAATTTTCAGATATATTTATACCTAATTTTTTATTTATACGTGATCTACCAAGTTTTGACAAATTATATAAACGAGGGTTTAAAAATTTTTCATATAAAAATTTTTTTCCAATTTCTTTAACATTAATATTAGATTCTTGTAATTTAGATTTTAAAGAAATTTTTTTAACTAATTCATCGAAATTTTTATCTAAATTTAAATAACTATTTGAATTTATTTTATTTTCTTTATTATAATCTAATAATAATTTTTTTTTTTTTAAACTAAGATTAATATTTTCTGTATCTAATAATTCTAAATCCTCATATTCATTATTAATGGTTAATTTATATGAATTTAAATAATTATTAAAAATTGGTAAACTTATACCTAAACAACGCAAAAAAATATTTATTGGAATTTTTGGAGTTTTTTTCATTTTTGCCCAAATATCACCACTTTTACTGTCTATTTCTAATCTTAACCACGTGCCTCGTTGTGCAATAAAATCTGCAGAATAAAAAATTTCTTGATCTTGTTTTATTAATTTTTGAAAATAAATACCGGGACTTCTAACAATTTGATTCATTATTATTTTAGGAGAACCATTTATTATAAAATGTCCATTTTTTGTCATTAACGGTAAATTCATTAGTAATAACCAATCAATTATAGATTCCTTAGTATTATGATTAATTATTTGTAATGGAACAAATAGTTGACAATTATAAGTTTTTTTTTTTAAAATTGATTGTTTAACAGTCCATTTTGGCGGTATTAATTTATATTTATCTATATAAAATAAAATTTCAATAGTTTGTGAAGAATTTGTAATTTTTTTCAATTGTTTAAATTCTTTAATTAAATCTGTTTTCAAAAATTTTTGAAAGCTTTTTCTTTGTAAATTAAGAAAATTAGGAATTTTAAAATTTATTAAAGGATTATAAATATTTGAATAATAACAATTAATTTTATATTTATTATTTATTTTAAAAAATATATTATTTTTATTAATATTACTTTTAAAAAATAAATTATATTTTAATAAAATATTATTTTTATTTTTTTTTAATATCATATAATAATTATTTATATATTATTTATTTTATTTTAAATCTTTCACTAATTTTATTTTAATATTGATTTTTTTTTTTATTTATATTATAATTTAATTAATAATATATAGGCCCATAACTCAGTTGGTAGAGTGGTTGCCTTACAAGCAATAAGTCATCGGTTCGAGTCCGATTGGGCCTAAAATTATATATTTATATAAAGTATATTTGATTAATTGTTAATTAAATATACTTTATATAAAGTATATTTAATTAATTGTTACTTTTGCACCTGCTGCTTCTAATGCTTCTTTTGCCTCATCAGCTTCTTCTTTAGAAACACCCTCTTTTAAAGCTTTCGGTAGAGATGTTGTGAATGCTTTTGCATCTGCTAAACCTAGTGACGTTAATTTACGAATTACTTTTAATACAGCAACACGTTTATCTTGAGCTACATCTTCTACAAGAACATCAAAAGTTGTTTTTTCTTCTACAGCTTCTTCACCTGCTGTTTCAACGCTAGCAACCATCATACCTCCTGCGGGTGCTGAAGCATCAACACCAAAGACTTCTTCAATTTGAGAAACTAGTTCTGTTGATTCTAATAAAGTTAATGTTTTTAATTGTTCAATAATTTGTTCTACATTTTTAGACATTTTTTTATCCTTTTATAATAAATTCGACTTACATATTATTTTTTAACTATCTATAATATAATAATAAAAATTGTAAGATATTAAGTTTATAAATTTTTATATTTAACGTTTTGAAAATTGTGGTGCTTTTCTAGCTTTTTTTAATCCATATTTTTTTCTTTCTTTAATTCGTGCATCTCGAGTTAAAAAACCCTTTAATTTTAAAGAAGGTCTATAATTATTTTGAAATAAACATAAAGCTCTTGAAATACCTAATTTTATAGCATTTGCTTGTCCTACTAATCCTCCACCTTTAACAGTAATTTGAATATCAAATTTGTTTTTTAATTCAAGAAAATCTAAGGGTGATTGCATTTGCATAATTAAATAAGCATTATCTTGCATATAATTAATACCAGATTGATTATTAATTATAAACCGACCATTACCTGGAACTAATTCTACTGTTGCGATAGACGATTTTCTACGTCCAGTTGCAATAATTTTATTAAAATTTTTAATCATTAATAATAACTCCTTTAAAATTTAGTTGCGTGAATAATATTCAACAACTAATAACTCATTAATTTTTAAACCAACCCAATCTCGATTAATAACACCATTTACAACACCTATTAAATTTTCTTTATTAAAACTTAAATGATCTGGTAATTCATTATCACATTTTTGACTTAATTGTTTAACTAATTCTTGTGAAGATTGCTTATTTTTTACTGAAATAATATCTTTAATTTTACATGAATAACTAGCGATATCAACTTTATTTTTATTTACTAAAATATGACCGTGTGAAACTAATTGTCTAGCTGCTAAAATTGATGGGGCCATTCCTAAACGATAAACAATATTATCTAATCGCATTTCTAATAAAGTTAACAAAATTTCGCCTGTTGAACCATTTGATTTTTTTGCTTGTTTTACGTATCCAATTAATTGTCTTTCATTAATATTATAATTAAAACGTAATTTTTGTTTTTCTAATAAACGTAATCCATAAGGTGATAATTTTTTTAAAAATTTCATCTTAGGTTGGCCATGTTGACCTGGTGTATTGGCTTTATTTGAATCTTTAGTTGTTAAACCAGGTAAATTACCTAACTTACGAACTAATCTTAAACGAGGTCCTCGATATTTACTCATATAATCTCCTTTTATTTATTGATTTATAAATGGTAATAAACCAGCAACACGAGCAGTTTTAATTGCATTTGCAATTTTTCTCTGTTCTTTTGCAGTTAATCCAGTTAAATATCTTGGTAAAATTTTACCTTCAAAACTAATAAACTGTCTTAGTAATTGTAAATTTTTATAATCAATTGTTCCTTGAACAAAAGATTTATTACTATTTTTTTTATAAATCGTAATTGGAATATTTATTGTTTTTTTTATTTTTTTTTTAAAATTATATTTTTTTTTCATAAATTTTTTTATATTTTAACTTGTTTAATTAATTCATAAAATATTTCTTGATCTCGTACAGCTAACTGAGCTAACCATTTACGATTTATATGAATATTTAGTTGTTTTAATTTATAAATGAATTGATTATAATTTAAACCGTATAAACGACTCGTTATATTAATACGAGAAATCCATAAATTTCTTAAATTATTTTTTCTTTTACGTCTATCACGATATGAAAACATTAAAGCTTTCATTTTTCTTTGATTCGCAGAACGAAAAAGTATAGAACTACTTCCACGAAATCCTTTTGTTATTTTTAATACTTTTTTACGTCTTTTACGAGCAACAAATCCACGTTTAACTCGAGTCATCTTTTCTCCTTTTTAAATGGCTTTATTAATTTTTAAAAATTAATAAAAATGTAACCTCCTTTATTTATTAAAATAATAAATTATAAAAAAAAAATCATTAAAAAAATTATAAAGTTACCAAAGTTTTTTTATTAATTATATTTTTTTTATATAATTAATAAAAAAGAGGGAGTAAATTTTTTTTAATCTACTAGCTTTTTTTTATTTTTTTAATAAAATTAAATATATTTATTATAAAAAAATTATAACGTCTTTAGTTCAGTTGGTAGAACATTGGTTTCCAAAACCAAGGGTCGTGGGTTCGAGTCCTACAAGACGTGTATTTTAATATAAAATTAATAATTAAATTTATTCTTTTTCTAATAATGTATTATTAGAAAAAGAATAAATTTAATTAAAATGAAAAAACTAATGGATCAGGGAAAAAACGATTAACTTCGATTAATAAACCAGCAGTAAAACTAATCCAAGCGAAAGCAATAACAGGTGCAGTTGAAAGATATGTTAAAAAATTTTTCATTAAAAATTCCTTCATAATAATAATAATAATGTTATCTTGAATTCAAAAAATTTTTGGACCAATTATTAACTAAAAACAGTTTTAAAAATATCACGAACTTTATCACCAGAATCAATTGTTTCTAATGGGTCTTTACGTAAACGATGTCTTAAACATAATGGGATAACTCTAAAAATATCTTGAGCAGTTACTTCATTACGACCTTCAAAAGCAGTTAATGCTTTTGCAGCTCTATTTGTTACAATGTCGCCTCTTAAACCATCAACATTTAACTCAGAACATATTTGTGAAATTTTTATACGAAATTCATAATTTAAATCTACTTCTTTTAATAGTTCACGAGCTTTAACAATTTTTTCACTTAATGTTTTTTGTGACTCATTATAACTATTTCTAAATTCAATAGGATCTGAATCAAAAGCTGCGCGTTGTTCAACAATTTGTACACGTAAATCAGGTTCTTTAACGGTTCTAATTTCAGCATGCATGCCAAATCGATCTAATAACTGAGGTCTAAGTTCACCTTCTTCAGGATTACCTGAACCAACAAGAATAAAACGAGCTGGGTGACTAATAGATATACCTTCACGTTCAACTGTATTCCATCCCGATGCTGCTGAATCTAGTAGAACATCAACCAAATGATCATCTAATAAATTTACTTCATCAACATATAAAATACCTCTATTTGCTGATGCTAATAATCCAGGTTCAAAAGCTTTTATTCCTTCTGTTAAAGCTTTTTCCATATCAATTGTACCACATACTCTATCTTCTGTAGCTCCTAATGGTAAATCAATCATCGGAATTTTTTTAGTTTCTGTTTCTAACTTTTGATTATTTTTTATTTTATTAGCAACCTCTTCACTCATTAATTCAGGATCATCTGGATCTGAATTAAAAGGATCATTTGCAACAACTTTCATATCTGGTAATAAATCACTTAGAGCACGGACAGTTGTTGATTTACCTGTACCTCTATCTCCCATTACCATAACTCCTCCAATTTTTGGATCAATTACGTTTAATATTAATGCTAATTTCATTTCTTCTTGTCCAACTATGGATGTAAAAGGAAAAACAGGACGACTTTCTAATTCAATTTTTTCAGACATATTTGTTAATTTTATATTCTATAATAAATATATTTATTAATATTAATAATTAGTATATAATAATATTGATAAATATTAATAAATTTGATTTTATTCTTCGTTAGTATTTTAATTATTATCTAATTTATTAATATTTTATTAATAATCATAATCAATTAGTAATTATCAAGTATAACTTGATATTTATAGATAATAAATTATCTATAATAATTGTTTAAATTTACTTCAAAACAAAAAAAAAAAAGAGTAAAAAAAAAAAACTATTAATAATATATCTTTATAAAAATGTTTTGTCAAACTAGGTATACTTATATATTATTAATTAATGTATACTTATATTTTAATTAATAATATATAAGTATATATTATATTTCAATTGACATATAAAGATTATTAATATATACTAAAATTATTAATTAAAATATTTTAATTAATAATTTTAGTATATATTAATAAAAGGAGATTAAAATGGCAGTACCAAAAAAAAGAACTTCGAAGTCAAAAAAAAATAAACGTAAAACAAATTGGAAAAATAAAGCAGTAAAACAAATTGTAAAAGCTATTAATTTAGCAAATACTAAATAATAAATATTTTATTAAATTTTATATTTGATATTTTTATAAATTAATTATAAAATTATATAATATATATTTAATTATATTTGGGCAGATCGAATGGTCAATTTATTAAATTTTAATTATTAAAA